CTTCAATTTATTACTAAATTTTGGAAATTTTTAGAGAGTTTGATCCTGGCTCAGGATGAACGCTGGCGGTATGCCTAACACATGCAAGTCGAACGGAAGTTTTTTAAACTTTAGTGGCGGACGGGTGAGTAACGCGTGAGAATTTGCCTTCAGGAGGGGAACAACAGTTAGAAATGATTGCTAATGCCCCATATGCTTTATAAAGTGAAATGGAGTTTATCCGCCTGAAGAGAAGCTCGCGTCTGATTAGCTAGTTGGTAAGGTAATGGCTTACCAAGGCGACGATCAGTAACTGGTTTGAGAGGATGATCAGTCACACTGGAACTGAGACACGGTCCAGACTCCTACGGGAGGCAGCAGTGGGGAATTTTCTGCAATGGGCGAAAGCCTGACAGAGCAATACCGCGTGAGGGATGAAGGCTCGTGGGTCGTAAACCTCTTTTTTCAAGGAGGAATCAATGACGTGTACTTGAAGAATAAGCATCGGCTAACTCCGTGCCAGCAGCCGCGGTAAGACGGAGGATGCAAGTGTTATCCGGAATCACTGGGCGTAAAGCGTCTGTAGGTGGTTTAATAAGTCTATTGTTAAATCTTGAGGCTTAACTTCAAATCAGCAATGGAAACTMTTAGACTTGAGTATAGTAGAGGTAAAAGGAATTTCCAGTGGAGCGGTGAAATGCGTAGATATTGGAAAGAACACCGATGGCGAAGGCATTTTACTGGACTATAACTGACACTCAGAGACGAAAGCTAGGGTAGCAAATGGGATTAGATACCCCAGTAGTCCTAGCAGTAAACAATGGATACTAGATGTTGCCCGTATCAACCCGTGCAGTATCGAAGCTAACGCGTTAAGTATCCCGCCTGGGAAGTATGCTCGCAAGAGTGAAACTCAAAGGAATTGACGGGGGCCCGCACAAGCGGTGGAGCATGTGGTTTAATTTGATGCAACGCGAAGAACCTTACCAGGGTTTGACATGAYAGGAATTTCTTGAGAAAGRAAGTGCCTTTTAGGAACCTRTACACAGGTGGTGCATGGCTGTCGTCAGCTCGTGTCGTGAGATGTTGGGTTAAGTCCCGCAACGAGCGCAACCCTTATTTTTAGTTACTTTTCTAGAAAGACTGCCGGTTACAAGCCGGAGGAAGGCGGGGACGACGTCAAGTCAGCATGCCCCTTACACCCTGGGCTACACACGTGCTACATTGGGTAAGACAATGAGTCGCGAGCCTGCGAAGGTCAGCAAATCTATAAACTTACTCTAAGTTCAGATTGTAGGCTGTAACTCGCCTACATGAAGTTGGAATCGCTAGTAATCGCTGGTCAGCCATACAGCGGTGAATCCGTTCCCGGGCCTTGTACACACCGCCCGTCACACCATGGAAGCTGGTTATACCCGATGTCGTTATCCTAACCWTTTGGAGGGAGGCGCCTAAGGTAGAATTAGTGACTAGGGTGAAGTCGTAACAAGGTAGCCCTACTGGAAGGTGGGGCTGGATCACCTCCTTTAAAGAGAAATTCTTAGGTTGGTAGTTTTYTAGATCTTATTCAAGATCTCAATGTTATGGGCTATTAGCTCAGTTGGTTAGAGCGCACCCCTGATAAGGGTGAGGTCTCTGGTTCAAATCCAGAATGGCCCAGTGGGGGTATAGCTCAGTTGGTAGAGCGTTGCCTTTGCACGGCAAATGTCAGCGGTTCGAGTCCGCTTATCTCCACAATTTAATCAAGAAACAACAAGTTTTTGTTTAATTCAAGAAATTAAGGGCTTATGGTGGATACCTTGGCATTCAGAAGCGATGAAGGACGCGGTTACCTGCGATAAGCTTCGGGGAGCTGGAAACAAGCTTTGATCCGGAGGTTTCCGAATGAGGCAACTCCTAGAACTTCTTATTGAATATATAGGTAAGAAAGAGCAAACCCAGAGAATTGAAACATCTTAGTATCTGGAGGAAAARAAAGTAAAAACGATTCCCTGAGTAGCGGCGAGCGAAATGGGAACAGCCTAAACCAATCTATGATTGGGGTTGTGGGACAGTAGTTGAAGATACGAGTTGTTAGGTGAAATATCTGGAATGGTATACGATAAAAAGTGAAAGTCTTGTAATCGAAAACAACAAATACTTTACTGTATCCCGAGTAGCATGGAGCACGTGAAATTCCGTGTGAATCCGCGAGGACCACCTCGTAAGGCTAAATATTCCTGAATGACCGATAGCGTAATAGTACCGCGAGGGAAAGGTGAAAAGAACCCCGGGAGGGGAGTGAAATAGAACATGAAACCATAAGCTTACAAGCAGTAGGAGGACGATTTAACGTTTGACTACGTTCCTGTTGAAGAATGCGCCGGCGACTTATAGGTAATGGCTTGGTTAAAGTAGCGAATACTGGAGCCCTAGCGAAAGCGAGTCTGAGAAGGGCGTTTGTCATTATTTATAGACCCGAACCCGGATGATCTAACCATGGCCAGGATGAAGCTTAGGTGATACTAAGTGGAGGTCCGAACCGACTGATGTTGAAAAATCAGCGGATGAGTTGTGGTTAGGGGTGAAATGCCAATCGAATCCGGAGCTAGCTGGTTCTCCCCGAAATGTGTTTAGGCGCAGCGGTTAATGTTATAGTTTAGGGGTAAAGCACTGTTTCGGTGCGGGCTGGTAAAACGGTACCAAATCGAGGCAAACTAAGAATACTAAATGAATAATTAACCAGTAAGACTATGGGGGATAAGCTCCATTGTCAAGAGGGAAACAGCCCAGACCACCAGCTAAGGCCCCTAAATAATTGCTAAGTGATAAAGGAGGTGGGAATGCATAGACAACCAGGAGGTTTGCTTAGAAGCAGCAATCCTTTAAAGAGTGCGTAATAGCTCACTGGTCGAGTAGGCCTGCGCCGAAAATGAATGGGGCTAAGTAATTTGCCGAAGCTGTGGGATATTTATAATATCGGTAGGGGAGCGTTCTGTTCTAGGTTGAAGCATTAACGTAAGTAGATGTGGACGAAGCAGAAGTGAGAATGTCGGCTTGAGTAGCGAAAACATTGGTGAGAATCCAATGCCCCGAAAACCTAAGGTTTCCTTCGGAAGGCTCGTCCGCGGAGGGTAAGTCAGGACCTAAGGCGAGGCCGAGAGGCGTAGTCGATGGACAACGGGTTAATATTCCCGTACTATTTTTTATTGACAACGAAGGACGGAGAAGGCTATGTTGGCCGGATGTTGGTTACCGGTTTAAGCGTTCGAGGTGTTGAGAGGTAGAGAAAATATCTTGAGCTAAGGCGTGAATACGAAATGCTAAGGCATATAAGCAACGGATGTCATACTTCCAAGAAAAGTTCGCACTGTCGTAAATAAAAAATACCTGTACTGTAAACCGACACAGGTGGGTAGGTAGAGAATACTAAGGGGCGCGAGATAACTCTCTCTAAGGAACTCGGCAAAATAACCCCGTAACTTTGGGAGAAGGGGTACCTTTTATAGGTTGCAATAACCAGGTTCAAGCGACTGTTTACCAAAAACACAGGTTTCCGCTAAGTTGTAAGACGATGTATGGGAGCTGACGCCTGCCCAGTGCCGGAAGGTTAAGGAAGTTGGTTCAATGCTAATGACTGAAGCCCCGGTGAACGGCGGCCGTAACTATAACGGTCCTAAGGTAGCGAAATTCCTTGTCGGGTAAGTTCCGACCCGCACGAAAGGCGTAACGATTTGAACACTGTCTCGGAGAGAGACTCGGCGAAATAGACATGTCTGTGAAGATGCGGACTACCTGCACCTGGACAGAAAGACCCTATGAAGCTTTACTGTAACTTGAGATTGAATTTGGGCTTTATTTGCGCAGGATAGGTGGGAGGCTTTGAGGGTATCTTTGTGGAGATATCGGAGCCGCTGGTGAGATACCACTCTTGTAATGCTAGAATTCTAACCTTATACCGTTATCCGGTTAAGGAACAGTCTCTGGTGGGCAGTTTGACTGGGGCGGTCGCCTCCTAAAAGGTAACGGAGGCGCACAAAGGTTTCCTCAGATCGGTCAGAAATCGATCGTAGAGCGTAAAGGCATAAGGAAGCTTGACTGCGAGACYTACAAGTCGAGCAGAGACGAAAGTCGGTCTTAGTGATCTGACGGTTCCGAGTGGAAGGGCCGTCACTCAACGGATAAAAGTTACTCTAGGGATAACAGGCTGATCTCCCCCAAGAGTTCACATCGACGGGGAGGTTTGGCACCTCGATGTCGGCTCATCGCATCCTGGGGCGGTAGTACGTCCCAAGGGTTGGGCTGTTCGCCCATGAAAGCGGTACGCGAGCTGGGTTCAGAACGTCGTGAGACAGTTCGGTCCATATCCGGTGTAGGCGTTAGAGTATTGAAAGGATCCTTCCTTAGTACGAGAGGACCGGGAAGGACAGACCTCTGGTGTACCAGTTATCATGCCAATGGTAAACGCTGGGTAGCTAAGTCTGGCAAGGATAACCGCTGAAAGCATCTAAGTGGGAAGCCTACCTTGAGATGAGTACTCTCATCCTTTTTGGAGTAAGGTCACGGCAAGATTAGCCGTTCGATAGGTATCAGGTCGAAGTATAGTAATATATGAAGCCGAGATATACTAATAGACCGAGGACTTGAATTTTACTTGTTGTTTTTTGTTTTTTAAATAGAGTGTCTTTAGCAAAGTGGAACCACGTTGATCCATCTCGAACTCATGCGTGAAACATTTTAGCGACGAAAATACTGAAAGGGAAGCTTTTTGGAAAAATAGTTCGATGCTCTATATTATTTAATTAACCAGTTTTTCTGCTTAGGTTTGCAACTAAAATATCATTCAATAAATAAAAGTAATTTTCTAAATTTTATATTAATCTTTCCGATAAAATTGTTAATTTTATTCGAAACTTTTATATCTCTAATCTTTTTGATCTTTAATTTAATTCACTCTAGTAAATTTTTTTCTTCTCTTAATATTGATAACTTAAAGATACATATCCTATTCTTTTTGATCTTAATTTATTTAATTATTTAGTAATAAAAATAAAATTAATAAGGCTATCTAAATAAGTTCAAAAAAATTAATTAGACGACAAATTTGTAATTATCTATTACAAAATTGTAATAGATAACTATAAAGTTATATTCTGATTCTACCTCATCAACTATAATACGTAAGCTTCAATCTAGAGATTTTTTGAATTTGTTAATATCGTTTTTTGACGTTTTAATTGATAATCATTGCTTCTTTTAAGGTTGGGTTTAATGTCTCACCTTTGAAAAATGTATATCCAATTCTAGTTTCAGTAAAAAATTGTGAGGGTATATGAAGAAAATACACAGTCGTATTTTTTTTATTTTATCTTCATATTCTTGTAAAAGTATTTGTTTGTTCTAACGGTTCATCTTTTACACCTAAGTTAAGTTTAAATACTTTTATTAGGTTATGTTATGATAAAAATCCATAACTGTGAAGTCCTTGGCCTAGAAAATTTACACCCAAATAACAGATCCAAACTACAAAAAATCCTAATGAACCTAGAACTGCTGCACGTTTCCCAATCCAACCTTGGGTCAAACGCGCATGAATATATGCAGCAAATACAAGCCATGTAATAAGGGCCCAAGTTTCTTTAGGATCCCAACTCCAATAAGATCCCCAAGCTTCATTTGCCCATACTGCTCCAGCAATTATCCCAATTGTTAAAAATGGAAAACCTAAACCAATTGTACGATAGCTCCAATTATCTATATTTTCTAATAATTGATTCTGTGTGGTTTTTTTATTAATTGATAGATTAAACTTTTGCGTACTTGAGATTACTAAAAATAAAATTGATAAAAGTGAACCTAGAATTAAAGTTGCATAACTTAGCATCATCATACTTACATGCATCATTAACCAATTTGATTGTAGAGCTGGAACTAGGGGTGCAGCACTTTGCATTGGGGGTGGTAAAATTAAAGTTGCAAAACTAATAATTAACAAGGTGATTGGAACAATGATAGCACCTATTATTTTTGTTTTACTTTTTCCTTCTACAATTAATAAAATAAATAAAAGACACCAATCTAAGAATAATAATGATTCGTATAAATTACTTAGGGGGAAATAGCCGGCAACAAACCATCTTAAGCTTAAGATTGTAAATAATAGTAAATTAGAAGATAAAACTCCAACCCAACATAAGTTTTTTAAAATATTTAATTTGGGATATTTAATAGAAAGCCAATAGCAAACCATAGTATTTAAAAGAATTAAATAAATGCTATTAGCAAAGCTCGTATTTGTGAGTAAATTTAACCAAAGATTTAAATTCATGTTGAAAGGTAAATAGTTAGATGTTTTTAGGTTTATAGAAGTATTATGTATGACTTTATTAAGTTTATTGATAAACTAATTTTTTTGAGCAAAATGATTGATAGAGCATTCCAATAATAATATTACTAATTTAATTAGTTTAATCAAAAATCAATTATAAAATTTGTAAATCTTGATTGGTTTTTATATTTTATGTGAAGCGTTTTAATTAATGTATTTATGGCGGAGAATGGATTTGAACCATTGACCTTCGGGTTATGAGCCCAACGAGCTACCAAACTGCTCTACTCCGCGTTTACTCTCAATCATGAATTAATATTAACATATATTATTAGATAAGTAAATATTGCAACATTCTATTAAGGGTCAAAATACTTTATTGAAAACTTAAAGGTTAAATATTTTACGTTATGTTTGAAATCCCTGTCAAAAAAAGAAAAGAAAGACATAAAATCCATATAAGGTTTGTAAGGCTTTCATCTGTTTTCTGAGGACTTAATGGGGCTGATATTGCAAAACTTTGGACCCCACTTTCTTTTGTTGAAACCCTAATTACAGTCAAAAATATTAATGCAAAACTGCAAATAATCCAAACTAAATTTATCATATAATGTTTGTTTTTTAATTATTTGGTCTTTTTAGAGCTCAATTTGAACGAATTTTAATTTAGTTAATTAAATCCACAAGTATTTCTTAAAATATTATAAGTAATACAATTGTGAATTTAATTTTTTTTCAATGGAATGATAAAATATAATTTAATCATCATTTAAAAATTGATGATTTTTCGAGACTAAACCTCTCAAACGTATGTTTTCCCAACCAATCGATAATAAAGTTACAATTATTAAAATTTGTCCAAACAGTAATATAGGATCTAAACGCCAACCATGTATAATTAGAATAGAACTATAAATCAAGCCCAAAGTTGTAAAAAATATATCAATATCGCGAGATAAATCATATTTTATTGTTCGTAAAAAGTATAAACCTAAAACAGCTATGATAATAACGATACCTAATATAATATTTGGACCAAACCCTATATTAATCATAATTTACGCACGTGTTAGCGGATCATTTGAGCTTACCCAGATAACCGCTACAGCAATACCAATTAAAACTGTTGCACCTGCTACTAAACTAAAAACAAATGAAGATAAAGATGATGTCATAATACTTAAGTTATCTTTTATAATAATTTAATACTAATAATATTATACTCGAAATGTTATTTATTTTAAAAATAAAATATTTAAGTAATAATGTTATTACAATTGAGCTAAATCAATTATATTTTAATTTTACTCGTTTTTTTTAACTTAGCTATTTTTTTCTTGCAGTGATAGTAAAACTTTTCTACGATTACGTTTTAAATCAACGCGAGAAGATCTTACTTTTGGAGTTGTTTCTTCAATTTCTTCATTTTCTTCTGAATTAGTAATTGGGGCTCCACCTTTTTTCGTGATTGTGATTTCATTATTTGAATCTAGTTCAACGGAAACATTTGAACCTAGCATTTCACTATCGGCAAGCAATAAATTGGCAAGTCGGTCCTCAAGGGCACTCATAATAACGCGACGTAATGGACGTGCTCCGTAAACAGGATTAAATCCATCTTTTGCTAATTTTTCTCTTACTTTATCATCGATTTTAAGGCTATATCCTTGCTCTTGAATACGTTTACATAATTGTCCTAGCATAATGTCGGCAATTTGGCGAACATCATTTTGGGTTAATTGTTGGAAGACAATGATTTCATCTAAACGATTTAAAAATTCTGGTCTAAAATATGTTTTTAGTTCTTCTTGTACTGCCTTTGCCATTTTTTTATAACTTTCGTTACTTGCATTTTCATCTAGCGAATCAAAGCCAATACCATCTCCTGAATCACCTCCTTTTTCAATTACTTTCGAACCAATATTTGAGGTTAAGATCAACAATGTATTTTTAAAGTCAATTAAACGTCCTTGAGCATCGGTTAATCGCCCATCTTCTAGAATTTGAAGCAATAAGTTAAAAACATCTGGATGAGCTTTTTCAACCTCATCAAACAGTACAACTGTGTATGGTTTTCTACGTACTTGTTCTGTCAATAATCCACCTTCAGAGAATCCAACATATCCTGGTGGTGAACCGATTAATTTGGCTACATTATGACGTTCCATATATTCTGACATATCAAGACGAACCATTGACTCTTCAGATCCAAAGAAGTATGATGCTAGTGCTTTGGTTAATTCAGTTTTACCAACACCTGTAGGTCCTGAAAAAATAAAGCTGGCAATTGGTCTGTTTGGATTTTTTAGTCCAACACGCGCACGTCGAATCGCTCGTGAAATTGATTGTACTGCAACTTCCTGACCAATCACACGTTCATGTAAAAGTTCATCCATTTTAATAAGTTTTTCTGTTTCACTTTTTGAAACTTTACTTACTGGAATCCCTGTCCATTGAGCTACAATTTCAGCAATGTTTTCTTCTTTAACCATCAATTCGGCTTCTTTTGTTTCGACCTGACCATCGACTTGTAGAACTGCCGTGATCAGAGCTCTTTGTTCCATTTCTCGGATTCTCCATGATGTTGCTTCTTCGAAATTTTGGGCACGAATTGCTTTCTCTTTTTCTTTTAGAATACCGCGTAATTCATTATCGAGATTTTTTGCTGCTTCAGGTAAAGAACATCCGCTTAAACGAACTCTTGCACTTGCTTCATCAATTAAATCAATTGCCTTATCTGGTAAAAATCGATCAGCGATAAATTGAGCTCCTAGTTTTGCTGAGGCAATTAAAGCTTTATCACTAATTCTTAGCATGTGGTGCTTTTCGTATCGATTTCGCAGACCACGTAAAATTTCGACCGTTTCATCAACTGATGGTTCGGGAACTTTTACCGGTTGGAAACGACGTTCTAAAGCTGGATCTTTTTCAATATGTTTTCGATATTCTTCGATTGTTGTTGCTCCGATACATTGTAATTCACCACGTGCAAGTGCTGGTTTTAATATATTTGCGGCATCCACAGCACCTTCAGCTGCACCTGCTCCAATTAAATTATGAACTTCATCAATTACAAGAATAATCTGTGTTGAAGCTTGGACTTCTTCCATTACACGTTTAATACGCTCTTCAAATTCACCACGATATTTTGTTCCGGCTAATAATAAACCAATATCTAATGAAACAATTTGTTTATCTTCTAAAATTGTGGGTACATCACGACTACAAATACGTTGAGCTAAACCTTCCGCTACTGCTGTTTTTCCAACTCCAGGTTCGCCAATTAATACAGGATTATTCTTTTTACGACGTACTAGAATTTGTACTACGCGTTCAATTTCTTTAGTTCGCCCAATTACTGGATCTAATTTATTCTCGCGGGCTTGGTCAGTTAAATTAGTTGTATATTCTTCAAGTGAATATTCTTTATCATCATATTCCCGTCCCATCGCTAATGCATTCATTTCTTGGGAATCTGTGCCCATTGCAACTAGAATATTTGCTCTTAACTTGTCAATTTCAATTTGTAATTCGTCAAATAAGCGCCAAGCTACTCCATCATCTTCATCTAATAATGCAAGAAGAATATGCTCCGTTCCAATATAAGCGTGACCTAAATCTCTTGATTCTTCTATACTATTTTCTAGAACACGTTTTGCACGTGGGGTAAATGGAATTTCAACGGCTACAAATCCGGAGCCACGGCCAATTATTCTTTCAACTTGCATGCGGGCATCTTTTAAACTTAGGCCCTCTTCTCTCAATACTTTGAAGGCAACACCGGTTCCTTCTCCAATTAAACCAAGTAAAATTTGCTCAGTTCCAACAAAGTTGTGACCTAAACGGCGAGATTCTTCTTGTGAAAGCATCACAACTTTGATTGCTTTTTCAGTAAAACGTTCAAACATTTGAACATCAAAAAGTTATTATCTTTATTCTATTTCCATTATTTATTAATTTTAAACTTTGAGAAATAATAACTTATTTTTTTTATTTAAAGGCTAAACAGTAATACTTTTTGTATTTTTTATATGTATTTGTGTTTTCTATGATTTTACGTTTTTTCGACTACGAAAGATAAAAACCTTTGAATTTCGTAAATTTTGGATTATATTAATTTTAATTTAAAAATTAATGTTATTTTTGAGTTTTTAGTAAGGAAGAAGAAAAGAAGACTTTTTCTCTAAATTAATGAACTTTCCTAGAATTGATGATTAAATTTTGAATTTTCATAATTTTTTTAGTTTAGTAAAATAACGTTGTGTAAAGATTCAGAAAATAATTCTTTACTTACAAAAAAATTAGTTTATTTTATGTGAAGATTTCTTAAGAGCTGTAATCTATCTTATCTTGATTTAAATAATTCGTAAAGATGTCTACGAATTATTTAGATCAACTTGATTATCAATTTTTGTCATTTTTTTTCAGCGTTCGGTTTATTCGCCAAACTCTGTGTTTTTTCCTGAGTATTCTTCCTATAGTTGTTGTAATGATTATGGGTCTTCGAGAGAGATTTCGGGATTCCTCTTTATCTCTCTCCAGGTCTATATCAAAAAGAAGCTTTCTGATATCATCGTTATCAGGCTCTTTTTGAAGTTTAGAAAATACGCTTTCCTCTAAACTTTTTAATTTTTTATTAAGCCTGCTTTCAAAAATTTCCAAAGTATCCTGTACGTGAGGATAGCCAGCTATCGTTAATTGTATTAGTGGCAAAATCTTTGTTAACGCTGTTATGCTAGGTAATAAGTTCACTCCAAGCTTGTTACCAAGCGTGATCACTAATTTGCTAAGTTTATTTTCTTGGACCATGATAATTTTCTCTTTTATAAGAATTTATAAATAATAAGGCCAATAAAACTATTTGTTAAAATAATCTTCGCTTATACAGATATTATATCGAAACTCAAAAAGTATAGCAACAGATCTTTTGAGTTTCAAGACAATAAGACCATTTATCACGTCAGTTGGGCTCTTGATTTTACCTATGTCTTTTTAATTTTTTATGAACTAATTTTACAATTTGTTTACGTTAATCAATGTATTACCTTTTTTTATGAAATAGGCCGGGTTGGATTTGAACCAACGTAGGAATAACCAGCGGATTTACAATCCGCCCCCTTTAACCACTCGGGCACCGACCCTAGCCCAATAGATGTTTTTCAAAACATACTAATATAGACTTATTATACTTATTTATTCGATAAATGGCAAGTCTAAATATGTGATAACTATTTTTTTATGTCTAATTCTCTCATACGGCTAAAAACTCCCATCATTTGCGAATTACTTTTTCCAGGAGCTACCATTGGATAGCAATTCTCGCCTTCAGTAACAATAACATCAATTAATGCTGGTCCATCATAATCTAATGCAGACTTCATATTTGTATATAAATCATCATGTGTTTCAAACTTAAAACTTTTTATTCCATATGAGTTTGCAAGTAAACTAAAATTAGGTGCACCTTTTTCCATACTTGAATGAGAATAGCGCTCACCATAAAACGATTGTTGCCATTGTCGAACCATACCTTGCCAATGGTTATTAACAATCACAATTTTTAAAGGTAAATTATATTGCGCTACGGTTCCTAATTCTTGTAAATTCATTTGGAAACTAGAATCACCGGTAATACATATAACTTGGTTATTTGGATATGCGACCTGAATTCCAATTGCTGCTGGTAAACCAAATCCCATTGTACCTAATCCAGCACTTGAAGCCCAATGGTGCGGTGCACAAGTAATAAATTGTGCTGACCACATTTGGTGTTGTCCAACATCGGTTGTGAAAAAGGCTTTTGGTGCACATTCGTTGACAAGATTAATAACTTCTTGTGGCGATAGACTTTTATAATTACTTGGAATAATTAAGGGGTATGCTGCTTTCCAATTATTAATTCTATCTCTCCATAGGAAGGTTGTTGTAAGTTCAACTTTACTTTTTTGAACAGCTGTTATTTGTTCTTTTAATAATTCTTGAAAAACTGTTTTGATATCACCGATCAAGTCTACTTGTGGAATCTTATTTTTATTAACTTCAGCGGGATCAATGTCGATTTGAATAATTGTTGCATAACAGGCAAATTCATCTAATTTTCCAGTTACTCGATCATCAAAACGAGCTCCAACCGCAATTAATAAATCACAAGCGCTTACGGCAAAATTAGCATATGCTGTTCCATGCATACCTAGCATACCTAATGATAGGTCATCCTGTTCTGGAAAAGATCCTTTACCCATAAGGGTTGTTGTAACTGGTATTTGGAGTAAGTCAGCTAATTCGTTTAATTCTTTTTCTGCATTAGATGTTATTGCGCCTCCTCCAACATAAAATAGAGGTTGTGCGGAATGGGTCATTAACTCTAAAATTTTTTTTATCTGAAATCGATTTGTTTTGTAGCTAAAACGATCTTTTCTGGTTTTTGCAATTGCGGATTGTCGCCAAGTGATATATTTGTCTAATTCTTCTAGCCCGACATCTTTTGGAACATCGATTAAAACTGGTCCGGGACGCCCATTTTGGGCAAGGAAAAATGCTTCCGCCACGATTTCTGACATATCTGCTGCATTGCGAACTATATACGAATGCTTTACAATTGGCAATGTAATACCAAATATGTCTGTTTCTTGAAACGCATCTGTACCTAGAAATGAACGCCCTACTTGTCCTGTAATGACAACAAGTGGGATTGAATCCATTTGTGCTGTTGCAATACCTGTTACTAAATTTGTTGCACCAGGTCCTGATGTTGCAAAGCAAACTCCCGTTCTTCCTGTTGCTCGTGCGTATGCGTCGGCAGCATGGATTGCACCTTGTTCGTGACGGGCCAGAATATGAGATATTAAACTTTGTTCTTCCCAAGCGTATAATTCATCATAAATGGGTAATATAGCGCCACCAGGATAACCGAATACATGTTTCGTACCATTTCGAACTAAACTATCGAGTAAGGCGAATGCGCCCGTTTTTTTTTGTTTTTTTATGTTTTCCATAAAGTAATGGGTTTAGATAATTATAAATTTAACATGGCGTTTAAAATACAACTGAAAGTTATAAAAGTTAAAAATACGAAAACGACTAAAAAAAGTTGAGTTATGGTATTTTTTTTTGCTAGTTTTATGAGCGGATTAAGTAAAACAATAATTAAACCACTAACACTTGTTATTAAAAATCGTGGATAACGTGTCAAATTTTCCCAAAAAATCTTCATTTTTGTTTTTAAATTGTAAATAATCGCAAGGAAAGCTTGAAGTCAATCTTGTGGTGAATAAAATGGAGAATACTTAGTAATTTTTTTATTCAGTATTTCTATATTTATTATATTATTATTATAACATAACCAATATTAATAACCAAATTATAAAATAAATTTTTTAATAACTAAATTACAAATCTCTTTTTCTAAGATTACTATTTTATTTACTAGTGTAAGTTGAACAAAAATGTTATGATCTAAGTTAAGTTATTTAAAAGTACAATTCTAAAAGGATAAAATTATGTCACGTTATTTAGGCCCCCGATTAAGAATTACGCGTCGTCTTGGTTCATTACCCGGTTTAACACGCAAAACAACAAAAAGAGCTTATCCACCTGGGCAGCACGGTCCAGGTAAATTAAATAAAAAAGCAAGTAATTCCGAATTTGCTATTCGTCTTCAAGAAAAACAAAAATTAAGAATGAACTATGGTGTTTCAGAAAAACAACTATCTACCTATGTAAAAAAAGCTCGTCGAACTTCGGGTGTAACTGGAACGTTAATTCTTCAATTATTAGAAATGAGACTTGATAATATTGTTTATCGTTTAGGATTAGCACCCACAATTCCAAGTGCGCGACAGCTTGTAAATCATGGTCATGTCTTAGTAAATGGTAAAAACCTTGATATTCCATCTTTCCAATGCAATCCAAATGATGTTATTTCTGTTAAATCGAAATCAATTCCTTTCGTTAAGAATCAAGGTGTTTCAGATTTAATCAACTTACCTAGTCATTTAGAATTTGATAATGATAAATTAGTTGCTAAAATTAAAAGTATTGTTGCACGTGAAGAAATTAATTTAGAAATTAATGAATTATTCATTGTTGAATATTATTCAAGAACTTAATATTAAAATTTTTGAATTTCTTCCCCGCTTTTATAATTTTGATGGTACAATATATTCAGTGATCTCGAAAAAAGCCATTGTGTTTATTGCTAGATCTCTTTAAATTATATATAAATGATATACCCCTTAGGAGGAATTCATGTCTCAAAACGTATCAGAACGTACACGAATTAAAAGCGAGCGTTACGAATCTGGTGTAATTCCATATGCGAAAATGGGTTACTGGGATGCTACATATACAGTAAAAGCAACTGATGTTCTTGCTCTATTCCGTATTACACCTCAACCAGGTGTGGATCCAGTAGAAGCAACTGCAGCTGTAGCTGGTGAGTCTTCAACTGCAACATGGACTGTTGTATGGACTGACCTTTTAACTGCTTGTGATATCTACCGTGCGAAAGCTTACCGTGTAGACCCTGTACCAAATACACCTGATCAATTCTTTGGTTACATCGCATACGAATGCGAGTTATTCGAAGAAGGTTCATTAGCTAACATTACTGCTTCTATTATCGGTAACGTATTTGGTTTCAAAGCTGTAAAAGCTCTTCGTTTAGAAGATATGCGTATCCCATATGCTTACCTTAAGACATTCCAAGGTCCAGCTACAGGTGTAGTTGTAGAGCGTGAGCGTATGAACTCATTCGGTCGTCCACTACTTGGTGCAACTGTTAAGCCTAAATTAGGTCTTTCTGGTCGTAACTACGGTCGTGTAGTATATGAAGGTCTTAAAGGTGGTCTAGACTTCCTTAAAGATGATGAGAATATTAACTCTCAACCATTCATGCGTTGGCGTGAGCGTTTCCTATACGTACAAGAAGGTATCACTCGTGCATCAGCTGCTACAGGTGAGGTTAAAGGTTCTTACCTTAACATTACTGCTGGTACTATGGAAGATACTTATGAGCGTGGTGAGTACGCAAAAGAGATTGGTACTATCGTTGTAATGGTTGACCTTGTAATGGGTTACACAGCATTACAATCATCAGCTATCTGGGCTCGTAAGAATGATATGATTCTTCACCTTCACCGTGCTGGTAACTCTACATATGCACGTCAGAAAAACCACGGTATCAACTTCCGTGTAATCTGTAAGTGGATGCGTATGGCAGGTGTTGACCATATTCACGCAGGTACAGTTGTAGGTAAGTTAGAGGGTGATCCTTTAATGGTTAAAGGTTTCTACAACACTTTATTAAACGTTAAGACAGAGATCAACCTTCCTCAAGGTTTATTCTTCGCTCAAGATTGGGCTTCACTACGTAAGTGTATGCCAGTAGCATCAGGTGGTATCCACTGTGGTCAGTTACACCAACTACTTAACTACCTAGGTGACGACGTAGTTATGCAATTCGGTGGTGGTACAATTGGTCACCCAGATGGTATCCAAGCAGGTGCAACTGCAAACCGTGTAGCTCTTGAAGCTATGGTTCTTGCACGTAATGAGGGTCGTGACTATTTATCAGAAGGTCCACAAATCTTAATGGATGCTGCTAGAATGTGTGGTCCATTACAAACAGCTCTAGATCTATGGAAAGGTATTTCATTCAACTACACTTCTACAGATACAGCAGACTTTGCAGAAACTCCAACTGCAAACCGATAATCTATCTAAAATTATTTTTTAATAAACTAAGGAGTTTTGAATAGTGAGACTTACACAAGGTGCTTTTTCATTCTTACCAGACTTAAACGACGAGCAAATCAAGAAGCAGGTAATGTACTGTATCAGTAAAGGTTGGGCGGTTAACATCGAGTGGACTGATGATCCACACCCACGTAACATTTACTGGGAACTATGGGGCTTACCTCTTTTCGATGTAAAAGATCCAGCAGCAGTAATGTTCGAGGTTGCAGAATGTCGTAAAGCAAACCCAACAGGATATATTAAATGTCAAGCTTTTGACGCATCAAAAGGTTGTGAGAGTTGTGTACACTCATTTATTATCCAACGCCCATCTTACGAGCCTGGTTTCTACATCCAGCGTACTGAGATTGAAGGTCGTTTCCAACGTTATACTATCCAATCTTATGCTGTACAAGCTAAGCCAGTTGGTGAGCGTTACTAAGTTTAATTTCCTATAGTTTGAATTATAATATTCATTCTTAGGTATTAAAGCTACCGAATGTTTTCTAATTTCAAATTAGAAAACATCCGGTTATTTTTTTTATTTTCAAAAAGAAAAATTAAATCGATTCCCTACTTATGTAAAAAGTTTCAAGTTAATTTGAAATTATGAATTGTATGTTCTCTTAAATTTTATGGTTTGCTATTTTCCTTGACGAAAGCTATTAAGCCTGCTACTATAATTTAGTGCACCGTCTTAGAATAACCTAAATTCTAGTTTAATCTCTTATATTCTTAATTTGCTCTACTTTTTCTGTTTTCATATATTGAATATTAAACTACTATTCTTACAACTTATTTATAAAAAGGAATAATTTTCATGAAAAAATTAGTTTCGTCCATTCATGTTGGTTTAGCATTCTCAAAAAGAAAAATATTTGGACTGACTCTTCTTTTTCTAATGCCTCTTAAAGTCAATGCTAATGACATGAATTCATCATATCAAGTTTCCGTGGCCCGTAATATTAGACATGAGCAAGAAAATCGTCTTCAAGATGAAAAAAATGACTCAGCAATGTCTCCGAATTTTATAGCTATTTTTCAACCTTTTTCTACAAACCTAATTGTATCTTCAGATATTGTACTACGTTATCCTTTAGAAGTAGAGATTTATAGTTATCCAACACCTAATTCAGTTATTTTAATTAATAATCGTGAATTAAAAATGAAACAAGAGCAGGTCAAATTGCTATCAAATTATTCGAAATTTGTTTCAAATAACCCTTCATTTTTGGACAACATTAAAATAGCTGATAATTTGCTTAAAGCTGCTGAATCCTATTATGTTGAAAATACTTTAAAGCCCTTTAATCCCAATTCTAAGCGTAAAAAATCAAAATTTAGTGAAATTAATCCACCTTTTCCCTCTAATTCACTTGTTTCTATTTATATTACGTCTATTAAACTGGGTCGAGTATTTGAAGATGAAGGAACACGATTATTAAATTTTGAACTTAATAAATTAAAAATCGAATCTAGAATAATTGAATTACCGATTTCCTCAATTTCAGTTGAAAACTTTCCCGATTTTTATTCAAGATCTGAATTATGCAATGGGGTTTCAAAACCTAGTGTTTTAGCATCGGATCGAATTGCGCTTGAGCTAGAAACTATTTATTGGTATTCGTTTGATTCAAATTTTAATTTTGTCGATTTTCCCTATCTTTGGTCTTTAAGAGATATTGATTATTCGTCGAAAAAAGCTGATTATTTAATGTGGAAATTCGCTAATCCATATATTATTAGATATAAAGCAAAAAAAAGTTTGCTTAGTCAAATTTTTACTATTCGAGAGCTCTCTTTGCCAACTAAACGTCAAATTCGTGATGCATGTGTTGACGGTATATCGAAGTTTTTCCGATTTAAAAAATGGATGCATAAAAATGTTCAGCGACCTTTGACGAATTATATTCGGAGTAAAACGGGTGATTTATTTTTAGCATCTCCTCATTTACAACCATTCAAAAGAAAATATGGGTTTGTCAATTTTAACGAACACTTTAATCCAATTAATATTAAATATGATTATTCTGAGTCAATTCAATCTCGTTGGCAGCATTATAATAAAATTGAGTTTGATGTTCCTGATTCTGTTTTATTAGAGCAATGTTTAGATAATATTTCGGATAGTCCTAAATTAATATCTCAAATAAATTTTGTTTCTCTTCCTCTAACTTTTAATGAATTTGAATTTACTGAATTAAATACTTTGCCTCGCTATAATTATACTGGTAAGGTTTTAAAGAAACGTCCAAGATTCCAATTTTGGAATTCTAAACAAGTTTTAAAACGTGGTCTAAAAGCTTCGGATGTGTTGCTTCCTCAGTCATTGAGTAAAGATATACCTTGGGGTAAAAAAACCAATCAACCAGAAGCTTTTAGTTTTTCACGAATTATAAATTACGACCGCCGCTATTTAGCTATTAGACATAGAAAAGCTAGTCGAAGTTGGCGTTATCATATTTTTTATCATCGAGTGGCAGAAGAAATAATGAATGAAACAAAAGTACTCTCAAATCATTCAATTCCACCAACTTTGTTAATTGGTCCTCTTTTATTAAAACAAAAAGGTCATGATATTAATCAAACAGGTGGTTATGGTTTAGGGTATTTAAAGCGAGGATATAATAAATTTTATTTGAATCCTGTAACAGGTTTAATTTCAATTTATCAAAATAAAAATTATGAAGATTTTTATGGAGATGATAAAACCACTTATTATGGAGTCGATAAAGGTCGACCTTACTATAGTGATAAGTATGGTATTAAATATTTTTATGTTGGTAATTTTGATGATACTTTTTTCGGTTATCTTAGTGGAGAAAGTCATATCCGCCAACCAATTCAGTCAAGAAAAAATCCATTTTATTGGAGACGTGAATATTATGTAGATGTGGAATATTTGAAAATTAAAAAATTATCTGGTCCGTGGTCTGATGTGCGTGCAAATGTTCGTGAGCATTTTCAAGATTTTTACAAAGTGAAGGATCCAAATAATAGGTCAAATCCTTAAAATTATTTTTTGTTTAAAAAATAAAATTACTAATTTTTTAAAATAGCTTTAAAAAATTAGTAAAATTTTTAAATTAGGCTTTATATATTAACTAAAATTTGATACTATTATTCCATAAAATAAATTATATATTCAAATTAAGAATGGCCGTACCAAAGAAAAGAACTTCACGTTCAAAAAAGAATTCACGACGTGCTACATGGGTAAATAAGGCGAATACTCAGGCAAAAAAGGCATATTCTTTAGCTAATTCAGTTTTAAAAGGTAAATCAACGAGTTTTATTTATTCGGTTGAAGCAGATTCGACAGAAGATTAAATTTTATACTAGACAAATACTTGTTAAATTGGCACAATAAATTGGACAAGTGTTAACACGGTTGTGGCGGAATTGGTAGACGCGCTAGATTTAGGTTCTAGTAAGTTTTCTTGTGGGGGTTCAAGTCCCCCCAACCGTAATTTTAGATTATTAAATTAATGTTATTTTAACGATTTTTATAGTAGTATTCTTTGAATTATCACATGTAATAAATCATTGATACTTTTATTTTATAGTTTATTAAGCTGGTGAAGGGACTTGAACCCCCGACCTACTGATTACAAATCAGTTGCTCTACCAATTGAGCTACACCAGCACGTATGTGTATATTATATCTTAAATTCTCTACTTTACAATACTTTAATAGATATATTTTACTAATATTTTATCAATTTAAAAATTACTTATTTATAAAAATCTTTTCTACCTAACTAAAGAAATTAAATGATTAGATATTTAAACGATTGCGCTACATTAAATTATTAAAAAATTGAATTTGGATAGTAAAAATACTTTCTTATATAGGTATAATATATTTTTTAGTAAGATTTAGGTTTGTATTAAAAATACAATTGTATGTCTCACATAAGGAAAGCTCTTTTAAATTCAAGCTTGATTATTATTATTATAATTGTAATAAGAATCAAAAATTAATTATCTTGGAAAAGTGAATTTATTTTTTCACTTTTCCAAAATAATTTAGAAATTTTTTACACTTTATGCCATTGCATCTTTTACAGATTGAATTGCACCTTTTAGAATTTCTTCAGTTGATGATTCAAATTTTGCTGTTTTTGCGATTTCGGCACCATATTCTGGTTTTGATGTAGCTAAATATTTAACTAATTCACTACTAAATTGTTTAACTTTGTTTACCGGTAAATCATCTACTAGACCGTTAATACCTGAGTAGATAATTGCAACTTGCTCGGCTACAGATAAAGGGTTACTCTGGGGTTGTTTCATTAGCTCGCGTAAACGTTGGCCACGTGCTAGTTGATTTTGCGTTGCTTTATCTAAATCTGAAGCAAATTGTGCAAATGCCTCTAATTCAGCGAATTGAGCTAACTCAAGTTTTAATTTTCCAGCTACTTGTTTCATAGCTTTTACTTGTGCCGCTGACCCTACACGAGATACTGAGATACCTACGTTTACTGCAGGACGAATACCTGAGTTAAATAAATCACCTGATAAGAAGATTTGACCATCTGTGATTGAAATTACATTTGTAGGGATATATGCTGATACATCACCCGCTTGTGTTTCAATGATTGGTAAAGCTGTCATACTACCACCTCCAAGTGAATCACTTAATTTCGCTGCACGCTCTAATAAACGTGAGTGTAAGTAGAATACGTCGCCTGGGTAAGCTTCACGTCCTGGTGGACGGCGTAATAATAATGACATTTGGCGGTAAGCCTGTGCTTGTTTTGATAAATCATCATAAATAATTAACGTTGCTTTACCTTTGTACATAAAGTACTCAGCAATTGCAGCACCTGTATATGGAGCGATGTATTGTAAAGTTGCTGGATCATTTGCATTAGCAGCAACAATTACTGTATATGATAAGGCACCTTTTTCTTGTAGTGTTGTTACGATTTCGGCAACTGTTGACGCTTTTTGTCCAATTGCAACGTATACACAAATTACATCTTCTGTTTTTTGATTAATGATTGTATCAACTGCAATTGCAGTTTTTCCAGTTTGACGGTCACCAATGATTAACTCTCGTTGACCACGACCTACTGGAATCATAGCATCAATAGCAGTAATACCTGTTTGCATTGGTTCACAAACTGATTTACGGCTAATAATACCAGGTGCCATTGCTTCAATTAAGTTTGATTCATCTGTCTCAATCTCACCTAAACCATCAATTGGTGCTGCTAATGGGTTTACCACACGACCTAAAATTGAAGGACCAACGTTAACTTGTGCAATTTTACCGGTAGCTGTTACTGTACTACCTTCTAGAATATCAAATCCTGTACCCATTAAAACGACACCAACGTTATCGTTTTCTAAGTTTAGAGCGATTCCGATAGTTTTGTCTTCAAACTCTAAAAGTTCACCAGACATTACTTGATCTAAACCGTAAACACGTGCGATTCCATCACCTACTTGAAGTACAGTTCCGACGCTGTTGATTTTTACATCTTTGTCATAAGCTTCGATTTGTTGACGAATAATGTTGCTGATTTCGTCAGGACGAATATTTACCATAAGTTCCTACTTACCTTATTTTATAAATGATTGATTAAAATAATGTTGTTTCTAATTGATCTGCAAGTATACGTAATTGGCCTTTTAAACTGCAATCAATTACATCTGAGCCAATTTGAACTTGTAACCCACCTAAAAGACTTTTATCAACTGAAGTGATTAATTTAATCTCTTTAGCACCTGTAGCTATTTTTAGTTGGTTAATTAGCTCTAATTCTTGCTCTGCACTTAATGTTGTAGCAGATGTCACTTGCGCAATTTTAATTGCCGCAATTTGATAAACTTTTTTAAGATATTTTTCAGCAATTGCTTGTACAAGATCAATTCTTGAACGGTCTACAAGAATCATTAAGAATCTTGTTGTGTTTTGACTAAGGAATTGAGACGTGATTAGATCTTCTAAGACTTTTTTCTTTGAAGCCTTTGGATAAAGTGGATTAGTTAAATAGTTTACTAATTCTTCATTTTCGTTAAAAATTTGTAAAAGATCACTAACGTCAGCAGTAATATAGTCAACTGTATGCGTTTCGACCGCTAAATCTAATAATGCAGAAGCGTATGGCTCTGCGATTTTGCTATTTAGCATTTTATTTGTCATTTAATCTAATCTCCACTACTACCTACTAATTGAATACTTTGTTGCATATAAGCAATTTGCTCTTGTTCTAAACCAGTTTGTTTTTCAATAGTAGAAACGACTTGTTTTAAAGCTAAAAGAGAGATATTTTGCTTAATTTCACTTAAAATGAGACGCTCGCGATTTTTTAGAGTAGTTGTTGCTACATTAAAACGACGAGTTACCTCTTCCTGTGCTTTTTCATAATCACTAGTAAGCAGTTTTGCTTTTGTTAATTGTGTTTCTTTTTTAATTTCATCCACAATCACACGAGCTTGAGATAATTGCTTTTCAGCTTCTGCTAATCGGCTTGTTGCTTCATTTAAGCGTCTTTCCGAATCTTCAACCCCATTAATAATTTCAGTTTGTCTCTGCTCTAGAGATTCACTTAATGCGTTTCCAAGAAAAACATATAATCCACCTAATAAAATTAGGTTGTTGATTAAACCTGTTTCAAGAATATCTGTGTTTAGTCCAAAGCTTCCACTAGCTATTAGATTTGTTGTTTGTGCTAAAATTTCCATATTTATTTAAAGCTAAATAATTCTAATTCAAATTTAGCAGTTAAAATTTATAAAGATTTATGTTTAATAATAAATCCCTTCTTTTTTGCTAAAAATTTCAAAACCTAATGTTAAATTATATTTACGGCTGCGGTTCCCAGGGGTCTTAGATATTAGTATTGCAAAAACTTCCTTAACCTTCTGGTACTTGGCGGGCGTTATTTACTGAAAAGAACAGTAAGCATTTGTGTACTTAATGAATTAATTTCAGGTTCTAGATTATCGAGTACTGTTTGTTTCTTTGCAGCAAAGTTACCTAAAATTTTTTGCACTAGTGTGTCTAAATACTTTTGAGAAAGCTCAACTTCAGCATCAAAACTTTCTTTTTGCATTTTTTGTGATTGACTAATGTCTTTTGCAGCGCTTTTTTTTGTTTCTGCTAATTCACTTTCATACTGAGTTGTTACTTCTGTTGCCTTACGTAACATTTCAGATGCTTTACTTAAATTATCAAGAACATATTCATTTCGTTGATTCATTAAAGTATAAAGTGGATTATACAAAATTAAGTTTAAGACAAACATTAGCAGTAAAAATTGGATCGCTACTAGTGGTAACGTTGCACCAATATCAAATAATCCTCCTCGCCCAGTTTCCTCAGCTAAAAGAATAAAGATTTGTTCATTCATAATCTTTCAAATATTATTTGTATATTATATTACTTAGAATTAATGCCAAGACATTAAAACAGTTTGCTGTTAGAATGTCTTGGCATTAATTTTAGCTAGTGAATGGGTTAGCGAATAATAGTGATAAAGCTACTACTAGACCATAAATTGTTAAAGCTTCCATGAAAGCTAAAGATAAAAGTAGTGTACCACGGATTTGGTTCTCAGCTTCTGGTTGACGTGCAATACCTTCAAGAGCTCCAGCAGCAGCTTGACCTTGACCAATACCAGGACCAATTGCAGCTAAACCGATAGATAGACCAGCAGCAACTACTGACGCAGCAGAAATAATTGAATCCATAATTAAATTACCTATAAATCTAAATAAATGTATATTTGTTGACGCTAAACTAACAGGTTTCTTTTAAGGATAGTTGTTAAAAATATTTAAAGCTTAAAGCTAACCTTAAAAATTAATGTTTTACTCAACAGCTTCTGCAATATATGCTGCGGCTAAAGTTGAGAAAATCAGGGCTTGAACCGAACTTGCAAAAACTCCAAGACCCATAATAGGTAATGGAATAATTAACGGTACTAAAATTGTTAATACAGTTACTGTTAATTCATCTGCTAAGACATTACCAAATAATCGGAAGCTTAATGATAATGGTTTTGTAAAATCTTCTAAGATGTTAATTGGTAAAAGAATGATTGTAGGTTTTAGATAACGACCAAAATATCCTAAACCTTTCTTTCTTAGACCACCATAAAAATAGAAAATAGATACAAGCAGAGAAAGTGCTACTGTAGTATTAATATCGTTTGTTGGAGCAGCTAATTCACCTTCTGGAAGTTCAATAAGCTTCCATGGTACAAGCGCCCCTGCCCAGTTACAGCCAAAAATGAACAGAAATAGGGTACTAACAAAAGGAACCCAGGGACGGTAGAAACTTTCACCAAGTTGATTTTTTGCAATATCTTTTGTAACTTCTAAAGAGGCTTCCATAAAATTTTGCCAGCCTTTAGGGATACGTTCTAATTTTGAAGTTCCTAGAAGAGAAGCTCCGATAATTAAAGCGATTACAAACCACATAACAATAAACACTTGGCCATGTACCGAAATTCCTGCGATATCCCAATAAAAGTGAGTACCTACCTCTACTCCTGATAATAGTAAAGGCGTATTCATTAGATTAAAAGGGTACATAAGTTAAACAAAGTATTTTATACAATAGTATTGTAAGTAATAATCTCGAAATATAGGTAAAATTTTATTCATTTGTACTTAAATTCTTTAAATATTTATTGGGAACTTAAATTTCCACTTACAATACTATTACTTAAAGTTTTTAAAATTAGTCGAATTGAACCAATTGAATCATCATTTCCTGGAATTGGAATATCAACGAGATCAGGATCACAATTTGTATCTAGTATTGAGATAATTGGAATATTTAAACTTCTAGCTTCTTTTATCGCTGTTAACTCACGTTTTTGGTCAATTACAATTAAAACATCAGGTTTGCTAGGCATGTCTTTTATTCCACCTAAATGATTTTGTAATTTTTCTAATTCTTTACGAAGCGTTGAAGCTTCTTTTTTTGGTAAAATTTCTAAAATACCTTCTTTTTCTTGTTGTTCTAAAGTTTTTAGGCGTTGAATTCTATTTGTTACTGTATTCCAATTTGTTAACATTCCACCCAACCAACGGTGGTTTACGTAATATGAATTACAATTTTTAGCTTCTTGTGCTACGATTGCTGATGCTTGTGGTTTTGTACCCACAAATAAGAAAATTTTATTATTTTTTGCTTCATTATTAGCAAAAATACAGGCTTTGTTTAATAATTGTGCTGTTTGAACTAAATCTAAAATATGAATTCCATCTCTTTCAGCGTAAATGTATGGAAACATTTTTGGATTCCAGCGATTTGCTTTATGGCCGAAATGAACTCCGGCTTCTAATAATTGGGCTAGTTGAATTGTAGCCATATATATATCTATTCTCCTGTTATTATTAATAATGGACGTTTTTAACCAATTTATTCTATCACAATTTGTTTTAATTTAAAATGGTTTTTTAATTGTTTAAAAGATCATTTCGAAATCCGGTTCCAGCAGGAATTAAACGGCCAATAATAACATTTTCTTTTAGACCACGCAACCAGTCAATTTTTCCTTCTATTGCGGCCGCAGTTAATATTTTTGTAGTTTCTTGGAAACTCGCAGCTGAAATAAAACTATCAGTTAAAAGCGATGCTTTTGTAATTCCTAATAATATTGGATTATAATTGGCGAGACTTTTCCCTGCTTGTAATAAAATATTGTTTATATAATTAATTTGTTTTAATTCAATAATTTCGCCTGGCAATAATGCACTGGCACCACTGTTTAGGATTTGCACTTTAGAACTAATTCGTTTGATAATAACTTCCAAATGTTTATCTGCAATACTTACGCCTTGCGAATTGTAAACTTGTTGTACTTTTTGAATTAAAAGTAATTGTACATTTTTAAAACTCATATAAGCTGCATCATAATCATTACCATAATTCTTGTAATAGTTAAAATATACGATTAATAAATTATGAGGGTTTATTGAACCTTCGGTTAAAGCTTGTCCTAAATATACATATTCATTTTTTTTGACAATAATAGAGTTGCGATTTTTTAATTGTGTTAAATTATAAATAATATTTTCGCCACTATTATTTTCTTCCGAAATATTACCAATCAATTCTATTTTATCTGGATATGCTTGTTTTATAACTCCTGCATTGTAAGCTAAAATAGCAGGATTTTGAGGTTTTCGGGCTTCTAAAATTTCTTCAATTTTTGGTAAACCTTGAACAATGTCTCCCGTTACAATTTGTTCAAAATTAATTATCCCCCAAACTTCACCTTGTTTGATAAAATTATTCTTACCATTTGTTAATCCTGTTTCGGGTGTTACATAGAAAGGTGTTCCTTGGTGAACTTTAAATTTAAACGGGTCTTGCGTTAATATTCGACCGGAACAGTTGATTTTAATTCGGGGTTCTATTTTGTCACTTTTTGTTATCATTAAAGAGTTTTTTTTGAAGTTAAAATTACCCTCATTATAATAAGTTTTATAATTTTTTTGACTTGTTATCAATAGCTTTGGATTATTATCCTTTGTTTTATGAATGTTTTGAACTTTTAATATAGTTTGGGGGACAATAGATATTAAGCCTAAGAGTGTCTGTAACTCAATATATTCAAATTTTTTAACAAAAATAGAAATCTTTAATTTCTCATCATTTAGCTTTTTTGATAAAAAGTTATTTATATCGATTTTCTCCTCATCAATCAGAGCCAAATTAAATTTTTCGGGGGAATTTGGTCTCGGAATCACTTTAAAAAGAAAATTATTTTGTATACTATAATTTTCAAATGTTTGATTTAACCAAATTGATGATTCAATTAAACTAATTTTTTGTTTTTTCCCTTTTTTATTAGCTATTTTTGAATTTAAATTATTTATACATTTGAATTCAATTTTTTTCTTTTCTTTTTCATTATTTTTCGGTTTGGGAATATTAAACGCTTGAATTGGACGTAAAATAATTCCATGGTATTTTGGAGTTTCAAGAATTTCAATTAAACTTAGGTATTTAATTAATATATCTTCGAAAATAATTTCCCCTGGAAAATAAACTTTCTTATTATATGATTTTAATTTTTCAATTTCATGTGGTTTTAAATTATAGAATTCTAAAAACTCACCAGGTTTAATTTGAATTTCTTGTAAAATTTGGTTTGATTCTTTTGTTTGAAGAATACCATTTGTTTTAGAAAAAATACCTTTTATTAACTCTGTACCTGGTTTTTCTAATTTCGTTAAATTTGAAACAAGAAGTAATGATTTATCTTTATTGATTGTATGTATTTCTAAAGGAACAAATAGTAATTTACTATTTTTGTGAATAAAGTCTTTTTCAAATATCTCATCATATTTAAAAATTGAATCATCGGGATAATATATTCGCCCACCCGTTTCTGTTTTATATTTATTTGTTAATTTTTTTGCGAAAAAGATTGAATTTTGTTTTGAAGTGGCGGGTAAACTTTCAATTAAGTAATATTCATTTGATTTTGTTTTAATAACCAGTTTTTGAATTTTTTTATCCCAGAAAAGTTTAACATTAAATAACTTCCGACATTTTCCGATTTCTATCGTTTCAATTTTATTTTGCGTTTTATCTTTATTAATTTTTACGATTCCATCTTTTTTACTTATTAGCTTAAATTGAATTAGGTTATCGTCTTTTGTAATGTTTTGATTAGACTTAAAATTATTAATTAAACCATTATAAGGGATATTATAGACTTCACTTTCCATAATCCAAGCAAGGTTCGAATTCAAATCAGCGATTAGTTGACCGGAATGTGGTGCTATAATATTTTTTTTGGTTTTTATTGTTTGCTGATTTTTTAGTGGTAATTCAGCGATTAAGTCGCCAGTTTTTACAAAACTATTATTTTGAATAAAGATCGAACTATCTGCAGGTAATTTAGTTTCGTTTGTTTTATTTTGGTAGTTTGTAATTTTAAATTTAGCTTCTCGTTCTAAAATGGTTACTTTACTTCCATACATTGTTCGCCCTAATTTAATTTGAATATTTGGGTCAAATGAAAAGAATCCTGTAGTTCTAGAACGAATTTGACGGCTAGGGTCAGCCGTAAAAATTCCTCCTGTGTGAAAAGTTCGCATTGTTAACTGTGTTCCAGGTTCACCAATGGATTGAGCGGCAATAATCCCAATTGCTTCTCCTAATTCTACGGTTTTACAAGTCGACAAATTCCAACCATAACATTTTTGACAAATTGAACGTGTTGATTCGCATGTTAATGGCGAATGTAGCTTAATTGATTTAATATTATATTTATTGAATTTATTCGCGATTGTTTCAGTTATTTGCTGATTATTTGAAATAATTGGATTACTTATATCTTTAATTTTTATTGTTTGTGCACTTGTTCGCCCAATAATTTTTGAATTAAATAATTCTGTGTCATCTTTTTTATTTAATTTAATTGAACGTTTTGTTAAACAATCATTTTCTCTAATAATAACATCTTGCGCAACATCAATTAGGCGTCGGGTTAAGTAGCCAGAGTCTGCGGTTTTTAAGGCCGTATCGACTACTCCTTTTCTCGCTCCGTAAGCCGACATAATATAATCTGTTATAGTTAATCCTTCACGAAAATTGTGGATAATTGGAATATCAATAATTTGTCCATTTGGATCTGACATTAATCCACGCATACCAACTAATTGTCTAACTTGTGACAGATTTCCTCGCGCTCCAGAAAAAGCCATTAAATAAATTGAATTTAATGGGTCAGTTTGACGAAAGTAATCAACTAAGTTATTTTTTAAAGTTTCGCTAGTTTTATTCCAAGTATCAATAATCTTTTGAAAACGTTCAACCGAATTAATTTCACCACGTGCATACGTTAAATCAGATTTTTTAATTTCACTATTTGATTCGACTAATAATTTTTTTTTAGTTGGAGGAACTTTTAAATCTTCAATACTAATAGAAATACCAGCCGTTGTTGCATAATTAAAACCTAATTCTTTCATTTCATCAGCCAGTAGGCACGAGCGTGTTATTCCATAATTGGTAAAAGCGTCATAAACAGCACTTTTTAACTCTTTTTTACTAAAAATTTGATTTTTAAATGTAATTTCTTTTACCATATTATTTTTATTTATATATAGATATTTTTCATAATCGTTTTATTTAATAAAATTCGTCCTGCTGTAGTTCGGATATATTTTTCTTGATTTTCCAGCTCAACTTTAAAATTCGCCTTTATTGAATTTTTTAGTCTAGTTTTTTCTATATTTCTTACCCAAATTGGTGTGTGAGCGGTTATAATTTTTTGTTCATATGCAAAAAGTACATCTTTGTAATTTGAAAAATAATTATTTTGAGATTTTTTTGCGTTTGGGTTATCAACGGTTAAATAATAGCAACCTAAAATCATATCTTGGCTTGGTAAAATAATTGGTTCACCTGTTGCTGGCGATAAAAAATTATTTGGTGCTAGCATTAATCTTTTTGCTTCGGCTTGTGCCTCTGTTGATAATGGGATGTGAATAGCCATTTGATCACCATCAAAATCAGCATTAAATGCCGTACAAACTAGGGGGTGAAGTTGAATCGCACGGCCTGCAACTAAAATTGGTTCAAACGCTTGGATGCCTAATCGATGTAATGTTGGAGCACGGTTTAGTAGAACTGGATGATTTTTTAAAATATTTTCAAGAATTGTCCAAATAATCGGTTCACCGGTTTGAATTAATTTTTTAGCTAATTTCATATTACTTGCTAATCCATTATTGATTAATTGATGAATTATAAATGGTTGAAATAGCTCAAGTGCAATTTCATGTGGTAAACCACATTGATTTAATTTTAAAGATGGACCTACAATAATTACTGATCTTCCAGAATAATCTACTCGTTTCCCTAATAAATTTTGTCGGAAACGTCCATGTTTCCCTTCAATAATATCCGATAAAGATTTCAGCGCTCTATTATTTGCACCTAAGGCTTTTCGCCCACGTTTTCCATTATCAATTAAAGCGTCTATTGCTTCTTGTAGCATCCGCTTCTCATTATGAACAATAATTGCAGGTGCGTAAATTTTTAGTAGCCTTGACAATCGATTATTACGAGTAATTACGCGTCGGTATAATTCATTTAAGTCAGAAGTTGCAAATCTCCCCCCATCTAATTGAACCATGGGTCTCAATCCTGGAGGAATTACTGGAATTACATTTAAAATCATCCAAACTGGGTGAGAATTAGTTGCTATAAAATTTTCAATTAACCTAATTCGTTTGATAATCTTTTCGGGTTTTTCAACAGTAATTTTTTTTGTATCTGGGTTTATTTCTTCAAATAATTTATAGTTTTGATTTATAATCTGTAATGATAAACGGTTTCTAATAATTTCTTTTTTTAAATCAATTTTTTCTAAAAGATATTTTATCGCTTCTGCACCAATCTTTGCTTTCGAATTTGCAACATTAGTATTTTCGTTTTCAGAAAAAGCTAAATAGTCTTCAAAATCTAAATTATTTTTTATATTATTTTCTGCATTTTGAAAATTTACATGATCTAAGACTAAATATTTATTAAAATATATGATTTCTTCTAACGTTCGTAATTTACACTTTAATAGAAGACTAAGGTAACTAGGAATTCCTTTTAAATACCAAACATGTGTAACTGGTGATATTAATTCAATATACCCCATTCGATGTCTTCTAACTCTTGCTTCTGTTACTTCTACGCTACATCGTTCACAAACAAGCAATTCATTTGGTTCAACTCTTTTGTATTTTCCACAATAGCATTCCCAATTTTTTACTGGTCCAAAAATTTTTTCACAAAACAGACCATCCATTTCGGGTTTGAATGTTCGATAATTTATTGTTTCTGGTTTTGTTACTTCTCCGACAATTTGTCCATCTGGTAGTTTTCTTTCACCCCATTGTTTAATACGTTTAGAGGATGCTAAATTTATTTTTATATAATCAAAATCATAATTTGAGTTAAAATTGCTCATAAATTAAAGTTTATTTTATTTCAATCGATTTATAACTTGGTCGAAATTTTGTTGTTTTTAGATCTTTCATAATATTTACTTCCATTCCACTAGTTTCACCTACAAGATCTTTTTGCATTTTATACATACTAATATCAAGCCCTAAAGACTGAAGTTCAAGAATTAAAACTTTAAATGATTCTGGAATACCTGGTTGTGGGATATTTTCTCCTTTTACAATGGCGTTTAAAACTTCATTTCGACCATTCATATCATCAGATTTAATTGTTAATAATTCTTGTAGTGTGTAAGCAGCTCCGAATGCCTCAAGTGCCCAAACTTCCATTTCACCAAATCGTTGACCACCCTGCTGTGAACGTCCTCCCAATGGTTGCTGTGTTACTAGGGAGTAAGGCCCAGTTGAGCGCGCGTGAATTTTATCATCGACTAAGTGAACTAATTTTAAAATGTAACTTTTACACACTGTAATAGGGTTATGAAAGTATTCCCCTGTTCTTCCATCTTTCAGTCTAATTTTACCAGGTGAGGAGCTATTATAAATCCAATGATTTTTTGATTTTTTCTTAGCTTTTTTTAAAGAATTATTTACTAAAATACGTGATGCTTCGGGGCCATACATTTCATCAAATGGAAAAATTTTAAATCTTCTGTCCAACGTATCACCTGCAAAACCAAACATACCTTCAAATAATTGTCCCACATTCATTCGTGAAGGCACGCCTAATGGGTTTAATATTAAGTCAACAGTTTGTCCGTTTGGTAAGTAAGGCATATCTTGTCGAGACAAAATTTTCGAAATAATACCTTTGTTTCCATGACGGCCTGCCATTTTATCACCTACTTGAATTTTTCGGATTTGTGCTAGAAAGATTCGGATAATCGAATCGGTTGAAGCTGGTAATTCATCTCCGTTTTCGCGTGAAAAAATTCTTATATCGAGTACTCTTCCATAACTTCCATTTGGAACTCGTAATGAATTATCGATTACGGATTGAATTTTTTCACCAAAAATAGCTCGTAACAAACGTCCTTCGGGAATTTCATCTGCTTCCTCAGTAGGTGTTACTTTTCCTACCAGAATATCACCTGCTTTAACAAATTTACCCCTATAAATAATACCATTTTCATCTAAGTGTTTTGTGGCTTGTTCATTAACATTGGGTAAATCTTTAGTTAGTTCTTCTGTTCCAGCTTTTGTTTCTCGTATTTCTAGATCATATTTTTCAATATGAATAGAGGTAAATAAATCAGCGTAAATTAATCTTTCACTAACGACTAAAGCGTCTTCGAAATTGTAACCTTCCCACGGCATATAGGCGACAATAATATTTTGCCCTAAGGCAATTTCACCACCATCTGTACCGGGTCCGTCAGCAATAATTTGTCCTGACTTTACATACTCGCCATTCCAAACAATTGGGCGTTGGTTAATACATGTATCTTGATTTGAGCGTATATATTTTTGTAATGCGTAAATTGTTTTTTTACCAAAGTGATCTGTCAGTGTTATTGCTTTGCTAGATGTATAAGTTACATAACCATTTGTATAGCTAATTACGACCATTCCCGCATCGGTTGCGAGTTGTGTTTCTAACCCAGTTCCAATAATTGGTTTTGTGGGGTAGAGTAAAGGTACAGCTTGACGTTGCATATTTGCACCCATTAGAGCTCGGTTGGCATCATCATGTTCTAAAAATGGAATTAATGCTGTTGCTGATGAGACAATTTGAATAGTAGAAACGCCAATAAGTTCAACTTCAATTGCACCAACGATAATAAATTCTTGATTGTATCGTACAGTTATAAATTCAGGAATAATTTTTCCTTTGTCATCTATTCTTGTGTCGGCTGGTGCAATTTTTAATTGCTCTTCTTCTTCTGCACTTAGGTAAATTGGAGGCTGTTTGTATAATACGATTCCGTTTTTAACTTTAAAAAATGGCGTTTCAATAAATCCAAATGAGTTTACACGCGCGTAAACTGATAAAGACGAAATTAATCCGGCATTTTGTCCTTCCGGTGTTTCAATCGGACATATTCTTCCATAATGGCTAGGATGAATATCACGAACTGCAAAACTTACATGATCGCGACTAAATCCACCTGGCCCTAATCCACTTATACGACGTCGGTGTGTTAATTCGGCAAGTGGATTTGTTTGGTCTAAAAATTGAGATAATTGACTTGATCCAAAAAACTCTCTCATTACTGAAATGATAGGTTTTGGATTTACAAATGTTGTAACCTTAAAAACGTTAGGGTTACAAATTGTCATTCTTTCAGAAAGAATTCGTTCTAATCTAGTTAGTCCAGAACGAAATTGAGTTTGCAATAACTCTCCAACGGATCTAACACGACGGTTTTGCAAATGATCGATATCATCTGTTTCAAGTTTGTTGTATTTGAAACTAATTAACAGATCTATAATTGCAAAAATGTCCTGGATTGTTAAATTATTAATATGTTGGGGGATGTTTAAATTTAAACGATCATTGAGTTTATAACGACCAACGTTACCTATTTCATAATATTTAGGGTTGAAAATTTTATTATCAAATAATTCTTTGATTTCTAAACTTTCTTCTTTAATTGCACGTAACGTTTTTAAGTCTTGAATTTCTGTGTCTTTTAATTCCTCACTAATTAACAGATTTTCTAAAAATTCAGGGTAAGTAAAATTTCCCAAAATTTCTTGATTTGTTAAATTTAATGTATTAAAGAATAGTTCTGCTTTGATTTTTTCTGTTTTATCGATACTAATTGTTAATGCTTTTTTTTTATCGATTTCAAACTTTAACCAAGAACCTCGATTTGGGATTAGTGTTGCGCTATAAAGCGATTGTCCTGTTTTTAAAAAATCTTCTTTATAATAGATTCCAGGACTACGAATAATTTGATTTATTACTACTCGTTCGCATCCGTTTATAATAAATGTTCCACGATCTGTCATTATTGGCAATTCACCAATAAAAGCTTGTGTTTGAGGGTTTTTTTCTGCTGAATATGCGAAATTTTCTGAAAAAAAAGTTATTGACATTGGAACATAAATTTTTACGCCATAGGTACTGTCACGTCTTTTGGCTTCTAGTATTCCATATTTGGGCTTTCGTAATTTATACTCTTGTCCAAAAAAATTTAATTCAATATTATTTGATAAATCTGTTATTGAAGAAAATTTTGCCAGTTCTTCACTTAAACCCTTTAATAAAAACCAACAAAAACTCGCGCGTTGAATTTCGACGAAATCTGGTAGTGTTGTTAAGAAAGCCTGTTTATTCATAAAGATCCTTAATCATATTGAATAGTTTAATTACTTCTTTACCTTGTTTAATTTATTTTAAACTCATAGGCTTGAGTTTTTATTAATTGGTTTGTTTTTTTAATTTAATTTTGTTGAATTGAATGCTTTTTTTAGTGCAGATTTTTTTCGTGCGGCTGTGTTTTTATTTAAGACGTTTGCTTTTGTTGCTTTATCTAGTTTACTATAAACAATATTTAAATTTTTGATAGCTACTTCTAAATTTAGATCATTTGGTTCACTTTTATAAGTATTTAATGCTACTAAATATTTTTTAGTAAAAGTTTTAATGTTTGACTTATATTGTTTATTACGTAAATTGTTTCGTTTTGTAACATTAATTCTTTTAACTGCAGATTTTATGTTGGCCATATTGTAATTGTTAAAAATATTTTAAATTTTAATGTTCTAATTTTACTATAAGTAAGGTTATAGAACAAGTTTAAAATAATTCTTTGTTTAAACCTTGGAATTACTGCTTAATTATGAAAAAATAGTATAAATGAAATTATATTTATTAAAAAAATTCTAAAAATAAATTTATATGGCAAAAAGTAAAGGCACACGTTTAGTAATTACACTTGAGTGTACTGAATGTCGAAGTAATGAAACGAAACGATCTGCTGGTGTTTCACGTTATACAACGAAAAAAAATAGAAAAAATACACCTGAAAGAATTGAATTAAAAAAATTCTGTCGTTATTGTAACCAACATACTAATCACAAAGAAATTAAATAATAAAAAAGATGGTAACTTATAAAGCAAAAAAACGTGTCTCACCAATCAAATTAGACCAAACTATTAATTATAAAGACATTAATCTTTTAAAACTTTTTCTTACAGATCACGGACAAATTTTGTCACGTCGAACAACAAATCTGACTGTTAAACAACAAAAAGAGTTAAAAAAAGCTATTAAGCGAGCTCGAATTCTAAATTTACTACCTTTTGTTTTAAAGTATTAATATAAAATGGGAAGAGTACAAAAAAATGATAATTTTATCGACAAAACTTTTACCATTGTTGCAGATATTTTGCTAAAAGTTTTTCCAGCCAGTAAACAAGAAAAACAAGCTTTTTCTTATTATCGTGATGGAATGTCGGCACAATCTGAGGGTGAGTATGCAGAAGCTCTGGAAAATTATTATGAAGCTCTGCAAATTGAAGAAGACCCATATGATCGAAGTTATATTCTTTATAACGTTGGTCTTATTTATTCAAGTAATGGAAAGTATTTAAAAGCTCTTGAATATTATCATCAAGCTTTAGAATTAAATTCTAATTTACCACAAGCTTTGAACAATATAGCTGTAATATATCATTATCAAGGTGTTAAGGCTTCGGAAGCTGATAATTTAGAAGTTGCAAAAAATTTATTTGATAAAGCGGGTGAGTATTGGAGACAGGCCGTTCGTTTAGCCCCAAATAATTATATCGAAGCTCAAAATTGGTTGAAAACAACCGGTCGAAATTAATTAAATGCATTATAATATTTATTATAACAATAGTTTTTAATTCGCTTATAAATTCTAAATAAGTTTGAATTAGGTATTGTTAGTGCGATTGTCGAAACCATATTTATTATCTGAATAGTAAAAACAAACAAAAATGCTTGAAACAAACACAAACATTGGTTATATTACGCAAATTATCGGACCTGTACTAGACGTTGTTTTCCCTGCTGGAGAACTTCCAAAAATTTATAATGCGATTACAGTTACTACAACTACTAAAGTAGTAACATGTGAAGTACAACAATTACTTGGTGATAACAAAGTACGTGCAGTATCTATGAGTGCGACTGATGGCTTACAACGTGGGCTAGAAGTTGTAGATACAGGTGCTGCAATTTCTGTTCCGGTTGGAACAGTTACTTTAGGACGTATTTTCAATGTTTTAGGTGACCCTGTAGATGAGGGGATTGATATTCCTACAGATTGCACGCGTTCTCCAATTCATCGTCCTGCACCTGCATTTACAGATTTAGAAACAAAACCTGCGATTTTTGAAACAGGTATTAAAGTTGTAGATTTATTAGCGCCATACCGTCGTGGTGGTAAAATTGGTCTTTTCGGTGGAGCTGGTGTTGGTAAAACTGTATTAATTATGGAATTAATTAATAACATCGCTAAAGCACACGGTGGAGTTTCTGTGTTTGGTGGTGTAGGTGAGCGTACTCGTGAAGGTAATGACTTATACATGGAGATGAGAGAGTCTGGGGTAATTAATGAAAATAACCTTACAGATTCAAAAGTAGCTTTAGTATATGGTCAGATGAATGAGCCACCAGGAGCACGTATGCGTGTAGGTTTATCGGCATTAACAATGGCCGAATACTTCCGTGATGTAAATAAGCAAGACGTACTTTTATTCATCGATAATATTTTCCGTTTTGTACAAGCGGGTTCTGAAGTATCGGCTTTATTAGGTCGTATGCCATCAGCTGTAGGATACCAACCAACATTAGCTACAGAAATGGGTGGATTACAAGAGCGTATTACATCAACTACGCAAGGTTCAATTACATCAATTCAAGCAGTTTACGTACCTGCAGATGATTTAACGGATCCAGCGCCTGCTACGACATTTGCTCATTTAGATGCAACAACTGTCTTATCACGTGGTTTAGCGTCAAAAGGAATTTATCCAGCTGTAGATCCACTTGATTCTACATCAACAATGTTACAACCATCAATTGTAGGTGCAGCTCACTATGAGATTGCTCAAAATATTAAAGAAACATTACAACGTTACAAAGAATTACAAGATATTATTGCAATTCTTGGTATTGATGAGTTATCTGAAGAGGATCGTTTAGTTGTTGCTCGAGCGCGTAAAGTTGAGCGTTTCCTTTCACAACCATTCTTCGTTGCTGAAGTATTTACAGGTTCACCTGGTAAATATGTATCTTTAGAAGATGCAATGAAAGGTTTCAATATGGTTCTAAGCGGTGAGCTTGATGATTTACCAGAGCAAGCATTCTATCTAGTAGGTGATATTAACGAAGCTATTCAAAAAGCTGAAGGTCTAAAAGCATAAATAAACTAGGAGCAAAATGAGTTTAAAAATTCGTGTTATCACTCCTGACAGAATTGTTTGGAATACATCAGCGGATGAGATAGTTTTACCAAGTACATCAGGAAATTTAGGAATTCTAACAAGCCATGTCCCATTAATTACGTCTCTGGATATTGGTATCCTACGTATAAAATCGGGAACAAATTGGACACCGATTGTTATCCTAGGAGGATTTGCAGAAGTCGAGGATAATGAAGTTACTGTTTTAGTAAATGGTGTTGATGAAGTTACGTCCGAAGATCTCGACTTAGCTAAATCAGAATTAGAACAAGCTTCGTCAAAATTAGAAAATGCTCAAACAGATAAAGAAAAAATTCAAGCTTCAATTAATTTGAAGCGTGTTTCTTCTCGTATTAAAGCGATGGCTTTTTTATAAATATCAGACACGTCTAATTTTTAGGTGATTCTTATCAATTATCTAATTCTAAGGAACTTTTATACGGTTATTAAATAATTCTCTTATGAATTCTAGTCTAAATCAAGAATCAGTAATACCAAACAATTACTCGTTTAACTTTAAGGTAAATAGTGAAAATGAAAAATTAAATTTAGAATTACCGTTTACCGAGCATGTTGAAGAATTAAGACAAAGAACTCTTCATATATGTTCTTTCTTGTTATTCTTTTCAATTTTAGCATTTCTTGAGATTAAGCCTATTGTTGAATTGTTGGAAATTCCTGTTAATAACATCAAGTTCTTTCAATTATCTCCTGGTGAATATTTTCTTGAAACTGTAAAAATTGCTTTTTATACGGGTATTGTATTAACGAGTCCGATTCTTTTAAGTCAAATTACATTTTTTATTATTCCGGGTTTAACTTCAGGTGAGAAAAAATTTATTTTACCTTTGTTTTTAGGATCTACGGTCTTATTTTTTATTAGTCTTGTATTCTCGTATTTTTGTTTAGTACCTGCGGCTTTACAATTCTTTATTAACTATAGTTCCGATGTAATTGAGCCTTTATGGTCATTTAGCCAGTATTGCGATTTCATTCTTGTTTTATTTGCTACAACCTGTATTGCATTTCAAATTCCAATCTTTCAAATAATTTTAGGAATTTTAGGTGTCGTTTCTGGTTCAACAATGCTGAAATTGTGGAAATATGTGGTTTTAATTGCCGTTATTATTGGCGCTGTTTTAACTCCGTCGACGGATCCTATTACGCAGATCTTATTATCAGGTGCTATTGTAGCTCTTTATTTTTTAGGTTCTGGTGTTTTAATTTTGCTAAAACGTTAGCACTCCGTTAAATAATTTTAATTTATTTACTAAGAGATATTTTCTGAATTCTATACAATAAATTTGAAAAATTCGAAATGCAAATTTTTCATTGGAAAATTAACCTGAAATCTTTCGCTTTTATTTCATTACTTACAACATTTGCTTTATTTACTGAACCGGCTTTTGCTTTCCCAATTTACGCTCAGCAAGCGTATGAGAGTCCACGTGAAGCAAATGGTCGAATCGTATGTGCGAACTGCCATTTAGCTCAAAAAACAACAGAAATTGAAACGCCTCAGGCGGTTCTTCCAAATTCTGTCTTTGAGGCTGTTGTAAAAATTCCATATGATTTAAGTAGTAAACAAGTGTTAGCAAGTGGAGCTCGTGGTGGCTTAAATGTAGGTGCTGTTGTTCTTTTACCTGAAGGCTTTAAATTAGCACCACCAAATCAAGTTTCAAAAGAAATAAAAGAGAAAAATAAAGGTGTTTATATTTCACCTTATAGTTCAAAAGCCGAAAACATTTTAGTTGTCGGTCCAATTGCAGGTGATACTCATCAAGAGATTATTTTCCCTGTTCTTGCACCCGATCCAGAAACAGATAAAACTGTAAACTACATTAAGTATCCAATTTATGTTGGTGCAAACCGTGGTCGTGGACAAGTAAATCCTACAGGTGATAAAACTAATAATAACGCAGTTCTTGCATCAACAGCTGGTTTAGTTGTTGAGGCTACACAAAAAGAAGCTGGTGGTTATGAAGTTACGATTAAAGGTGCTGATGGCCAATTAACTAAACAATCTGTTCCAAAAGGTCTAGAATTAGCTATTTCTAATGGAAAAACTGTTGCAGTTGATCAACCACTAGCTAAGGATCCAAATGTTGGTGGTTTTGGTCAAACAGAAACAGAGATCGTTCTTCAAAGCCCTGCTCGTATCTACGGATACATGGCTTTATGTTTCTTTATTACTTTAACACAAATTTTCTTAGTTATTAAGAAAAAACAATTTGAGAAAGTTCAAGCTGCTGAGATGAATTTCTAATAAATAAAGCGTACCAAAATATAATTTTTTATATTTTGGTACGCTTTTAAAATTAAATTTACGTTAATTTAAATTTAAAGTTAACAAAATTTATTTATGTTTCTTTATTCTAAATCTTTACGGTTTGGGTTTCGTGATGGATCACTTGACAGGAAACCGAAAATAAATAAGGATACAAAAAATGTTACTGTTGTATAAACTAAAACTTTTAACGTTAACATAAAATATTTAACTTGTGTAATTTTTTATTATTAATAGCCTAAATTTCGAAAACGTTTGCTTTCATTTATCAAAGTAAAAATAGTAATCGAGTTTTTGAAATCACTGATTTTCATTTGTAACTAAGTTTTATTTAGGTACTTAGATCTTAGATCGTTATTTTCGTGTGAAATTAAAGTAGATCGTAATTTAATTATAAACTAATTTTAAAAACTTAGGTTAAAATGTTAAATCTTTACGTTTTGAAGCTTGATTTTGATCATAATTTAAATCACGTAATTTTTTCAAGATATTTTCAAAATAATCTTGTAAATAATCGTCTAAATTTGTAATTTGCTTAGCATTAAACTTTATCGTTGAATAAAGGTTTGAATCCCATTTTTTACCGATATTTTCTTGTTCTTCGTTATTAATTAAAAGTAATTCACTAAAGGCTAATCTATCTTGAATATCCCATGTCCATTTTGAAAGACCCATTAAATTTTTAACTAAACTTAAAACTGCGGGGGGTGTGAAATTTGATTTTGCCGATTGTCCTGAAAGTTCTTCACAAGTTTTTATTATATCTGACGAAGTCCAAGTTTTTGGTCCTTGAAGTTTTATAATTTTATTTTTTTCATTTGGTAATTCAGAATCAACAATTAACATTTTTGTACATAATTTAGCAATATCCCGTGTGTCAAGATACGTTGTTAAAGCTGAATCTTGAGTAGTGTAAATTGTTTGCTGTTCCAAAATTGGAATTGCATATTGTGCAATTAGACCTTGATAGAAACCTGAAATTTGAAATATTGTAGTTGATAGTTTTGATTCTATTAATACTGATTCTAATTTTTTCTTTAATCGCATTAAAGGAATCGATTGATATTTCTCATTTTTTTCAATTGAGAAAAATATAAATTTATCAATTTTTCCAATCTCTGCGGCTTTTACTAATGCAATTTTTCCAATCAGATCAACTTCTTGCAATGTCGCGAGTTCTTCTTCAGGGCGAAGTGTTGCGACATCAATAATAGTTGTCATTCCATTTAAAGTTGCTGGAATGGTTTCGGGTAACTTTAAATCACCATAGACTAATTCTGCACCCCATTCACGTAGGAAATTTGCTTTTCTTACATTTCTTACTAGACAACGCACTGAATAACCTGTATCTAAGAGTTGTCTAACAATTTGTCTACCTAATGTCCCGGTTGCCCCAACGACTAATATACTCATACTTATTAAAATTATTTTCTTAAATTAATTAAATAGTTAAATATCGAACGATTCAAAAACGAAGTTAGGTAGGAAGGGATTCGAACCCTCAAAATTTTCATTGTCACATTTTGAGTGTGATGCGTATACCAATTTCGCCACCTACCTGATGAAATGTTTTAATCTAGTTTTTCTTTAAATTTGTAATTAATGATCGAATTACATTTTTATCAAGTTTTAATTTTGTCTCGTAATTTGGTAAGATTTGTGGTGAACAATTAAAATACATTTCAACAAAGTACCCAGTTTTTGAATTTTTTGCTGGGTAAGCGAAATCTCGTCGACCTCTCGAAATGACAGAAATATCTGATGCACCTAATTTTTTAAGTTGTTTCGCATAACTTAATGCAATAGTTTTTAATTCAGTTTCTGTACATTGTGATGATAAAATCACCATTGATTCATAACTATTTGTCTTTAGAATTTGTTTCATAATATTTTCAGCATTGATATTTTTATAACTAAAATTAGTCTATCAGAATTAAAATCTTGTTGTAAATAGTTTAGTTTAATTTCTGTGATCTAAATACAATTATCGTAATTTATATAGTTTGGAATAAAAGAGTAAAAATACATATTTATTAAAAAAGACTTTTTTTAATCGATTTTTAATATTTAGCTACTGGGGTGGAAGGATTCGAACCTGCGAATAACGGAGTCAAAGTCCGCTGCCTTACCACTTGGCGACACCCCATTTCTTTATACTAGATTAATTTAGCGTAAATTTACTCTTCGTGTCAATTCTAAAGTGTTTGTAAAATGATTTTTAAACATTTTTGATAATTTAAGGTCAAATTTTTTACGCTCAGATTTCTATTAAAAATGTTTGTTTTCATTTTTTCTGAGCGTATTTTTTACAAGTTTAATTTTTTATTTTTTATAAGCTAGAGTAATAGTTAAAAATTCAAAACGTAAATTTAATTTGGCTCGGTTCGCTGTTGCTCCAATTAAGACGTTTTCATCTTTTTTTGATAACCAGAATTGCGTAAATGAAAAATAGCTTATGAGGCTACTTATCATAAGAAGTCCGAACCCAAAATAGATTAGTGGAATTCCAGGATCTGCTTTTATTTGCAAACCTGTTTCTTTCATAATTTCGACTATTTCTAATTCTTTGAGTGGGTTTACTTCATCACCTATATTAAAGTTTCCTAGAAATATACCATCACTAGTATATAAAGAAAATGTCTCATTTAAGGTATTTGTTATAAACGTAAAGCCTTTATCAGGTGTATTGGAAATAGGAATGGAGCTGACCCATAGATTTTTTGCTTTTGAAAATGATTTTATTGGTAATTGATAAACGGTATCGTTTATACGTACTCTTAAACCAATGGCATTCCAATCTGTTTGATAAAAAGTTAAGTTTCTAAATCTTAATGGAAAATTAACAGAAATTGTTTTTCGGCTTACTTCTGTGCCATCTGTTCGTAAAACTGAGAGATCAGAATAGAATTGTTTAATACTATTTTTTGGCCCATATTCAATCCAAAAATCATTTACTCGAACAGGTGAAGTTGGGATTTGCGTAAAGAAACTTTTACTAATTATATTTTGTACATGCCAAATCTCACCTTTTGCAATTAATTCTTGTGCATTAAAACTTCCAAATGCTGCAAATGTATTGCCTGTTAAGATTAGTACCATAGCAATATGGACAATAATTGGGGCAAAACGTCCTAAAATACCTTTATAGATATAAACAATTTCTTTTTGTTGAAAAATTGTATATTTTTTAATTTTAAAGTTATTTAAGCATTTTGCAAAATATAGGTTTTTTAAATTTGTATAATATTCTTGCCGACGGAATTCCTTTGCCTCACTCTTAAAATTACATCGGCGAGCAGATTTTAAAGTTGGGAATTGTTGTGTAAAAGTACAACTTATGAGACATGTTCCAAAAAGAAATAAAAGCGTTAAAAACCAAGGCGTTTTGTAAACATGATCGAAACCAAAAAATAATAAAAATTTCCAAAAAATTAAATTTCCTGGTAAATAGTAATTAGAATAAGTTTCTTGGTAATATGCTACAGTTTGGTCTTGTTCTATAATTGTCCCAATTATACTAAACCCTGCAATTATTAATAACAATAAAATTGCAATGTTAAGTTGAGCGAATGTTCGCAAAAATTTTAATTTCATATTATTCTTTACCTATATCTTAATTTAAGATAGTTGAATTAGAAGCCAGTCGAATACGACCTGATAGGGCCCATTTTTGCATTTGGTTAATACGCTGGGGATCGATTTGTGACAAGGGAATAATTTGTTTTAAACCGGATAGAACATCATCATTGGTAAATTCACGTTTTTCATTGAAGGCAATGTGCATTCCCTCTATAATAGCTTGCTCAATTTCCGCTCCTGAGAATCCCTCCGATTCCTTACTTAATTTTTCAACTTGAAATTTATTAATTTTACCTGGTCGTAAACGTTCTAAAAAAACCTTAAAAATTTTTTCACGTTCATTCAATGTGGGTAAACCTACGAAAAAAATTTCATCGAATCGTCCTTTACGAATAATTTCTAATGGTAAAACCGAAAAATTATTAGCGGTTGCAACAACAAAAACTTGAGCTTGGTTTTCGGATAGCCAAGTAATAAAAGTCCCTAAAACACGACTTGTTGTTCCACTATCACCGTTTTTTGTTTCTTCACTAAACGCTTTATCGATTTCATCTACCCATAAAACACATGGCGATAAAGCTTCTGCTAATTGAATCATTAGGCGAATTCGACTTTCGGACTCTCCAACTATCCCCCCAAAAACGCGTCCGATATCGAATTTTAAAAGTGGTAGTTTCCATTCATTCGCTATCGCTTTTGCCGTTAAAGACTTTCCCGTTCCCTGAATTCCAGCTAAAAGTAAACCACGTGGTGTTGGTAATCCATACAATTTTGCTTTTTCGCTAAAAGATTCTTTTCGGTTTTCTAACCATAATTTTAGATTTTCAAGCCCACCAATATCAGAAAATTCAATTGTAGTACTTTGAAATTCTAAAATTTGCGTCTGGCTAATGATTTGTCGCTTTTCACGCAATACTAAATCAATACTTTCTTTATCAATTGCCCCATACTGAGCAATTGATTTTGAAAGCGCACGTCGAATTTTTTCAATAGACAAGCCTTGACAAGAACGAATTAAAATTTCTAAAAATTCCGGGTTAAATTCTTTATCTAGAGATTGACCTAAACGAAGTAGTTCATTTTTTATTTCTTGACTACTTGGTAAATTAAACTCTAGAATTGTAATTATATCAGCTAATTCTTTTGGAATTTCAGTTTCTGTTGCTAAAATAATTAAGCTTTTTGGTTGTGTTTTTAAAATACTTAATAAATTTCTTAATTTTCGTGAAACTGGCATATCATTTAAAAATTTATTAAAATCTTTTAAAATGAAAATTGCAGGGGTATTAGCTGTTAGTTTTTCAACCAATTCTAGAGCTTGCAAAGGATTTTTGGCCGCAAAACGTGGGTTATTGATATTAGTTTTATAACCTTCAATAAAATCCCAGGTATAAATGGCTCGATTACTACTCATCTTAATTGTTTTGCGAATAGTATATTCTAATCGATCCTCTTCCAAGCTTGAAATATAAAGAATAGGGTAGCGTGCTTTTATCAGTAAATCTAATTCTTTACTAAATGTCATATAATTTCGTTTTTGGCCCGTTTCTATTCAGTTTTAGTCCAAATCTTAAATACTTAGATTTTTTCTTCCTTTTTTTCGTCTCGCGCGGATAATCTTTTGACCTGAATGTGTTTTCATTCGTGCTCTAAAACCGGATACTCGAAGAGCTTTTCTTTTTGTTCCACCTAATGGTCTTTTTGTCATTTTTTCTAAATTCCTTTATATCTTTTAAGTATTTATTATTTATTCTAATCTTATGGAAATTTTGATTTTAAAATATCATATATAGAATTGTATTTAATTTCACAAATTGTTTCAACAAATAATTTAAATCCTTCATTTTTATATTCACGAAGGGGATCAAGTTGACCATAACTGCGCCAACCAATTGTTTCACGTAATATATCCGCTTTTTGTAAATGACTTTTCCAAGCTGAATCAATTTGTTTTAGTAATGATGTTTTCTCAACTAATCTTATTAAGCCTGGTGTAATAGTTTCAAATTCGGCTTCTTTTAAGTCATAAGTTATCCATAATTGACTAAGCAAAAGTTTAGTAATTTCTTCTAATTTTAAGTTTTTAACTTCATTATAATCTAGATATAAATGTGTTAAACCAAGCAAATAGCTTATTTCTTTACTTAATTGATAAAATTGACTTTTTTCATTTTTTATATTGGTGTTTTTTAACTCTCTTGCCAATGAAAAAATTAAATCTTCACCATAAGCTATCATTTCGGGTCTTACACTTTTATATTTTAAAAGCGCATTACGTTCTTTATAAATAGCTAAGCGTTGTGTATTTGTTACTTCATCATATTCAAATAATCTTTTACGTGAATCATAATAAAAATCCTCTACTTTTTTTTGGGCTGTTTCTAAACCTTGGGTTAAGAATTCTGATTCCAATGGGCGATTAGAGTTAAATTGTGCTTTTTCCATTAATGATTTTAATTGATTAGCGCCAAAAATACGGATTAAATTATCATCTAAACTTAAAAAGAAACGTGACATTCCCGGGTCACCTTGTCGTCCTGCTCGTCCTCTTAATTGATTATCAATTCTTCTGGAATCATGTCTTTCACTTCCAATAACATTTAAACCACCTAATTTTTGGACAATCAATTTTTCTTTTTGTGATTCTAGTTTATTCTTTTTAAGATAATTTCCATAATTTACGAAAAGATAATGGTCTATAAAATTTGAGATTTCTAGGTAACCATTCTCAATAATATTAAAAATAAGTAATTCAATTTGATTTTGATTATATGTATTCATAATCTCAAAACTATAATTAAAATCTTTATATTTTAATTCTTTTTTTGTATTTAAATAATGCCCATATTTTGTTGAGTTTAAAATTTTAATTAAATTTAAACGTAATTCACAATATTTTGCTAATAAAATTTTTGTAATTAGTTTTTTTGTTTTTATTTTTTTTCTAAAATTAGATTCATATACTTTTAAGATCTGTTTTTCAATTTTAAAATTTTTGTTATAGAAAAATAAATCGTGTTTTAGAGTATTAATTAAGTTTAAAATATCTTGACGTGTCTGAAAATCAGGGTTTCCACCTAATAAAATATCAGTTCCTCGTCCTGCCATATTTGTAGCAACGGTTACAGCACCAATCCGCCCGGCTTGAGCTACAATTTCAGATTCAAGTTTTATATTTTCAGGTTTTGCATTTAATAAACGATGTTTTATTTTTAAGTCTTGCAATAAAGAAGAAATTAATTCAGATTTTTCGATGCTTGTCGTTCCAATTAAAACTGGCTGTCCACGAAGATGACATTGTTGCACGTATTCAGCAATACTTTGCCATTTCGTAAATTCATCTTTAAAAACTAAATCTGTTAAATCATTTCGAATTAGAGGTTTTGTAGTGGGTAATACTACTACTTCCCGTTTATAAATTTTTTCAAACTCACCTTCGGCAGTTTTTGCTGTACCTGTCATCCCAGCAAATTTTGGATATGACAGAAAAAAATTTTGATAAGTAACAGAACCTAAAGTTTCCGATCCTTTTTTAATTGGAACACGTTCTTTAGCTTCTACTGCTTCATGTAGGCCTTCACCCCAACGTCGATCAGACATAATTCGTCCTGTAAATTCATCAATAATAACAATTTCATTATCACGAACAATATAATTTATATCTTTTACAAACAATACTTTTGCTTTGATCGCATTGTTTATGTATGGAATCCAAGGGTTTTTTTGGTCATATAAACTAGGTACATTCAACATTTTTTCGATCTGTTCTATTCCCTTTCCTGTTAATGTGATATTTTTTGCTTTCTCATCGACAGTATAATGAACGTTTGAGTTTAAATAATTACAAACTTCATCGGCTGTAACATATTTTTCAATTGGAGCTTCCAGACTCCCAGAAATAATTAAAGGTGTTCTGGCTTCATCAATTAAAATGGAATCGACTTCATCAATAATACAGTAGTTAAAATCGCGTAATACTAATTCATCTACCGACGTGCTCATGTTGTCTCGTAAATAATCAAAAGCTACTTCACTGTTTGTTACATATGTTATATCGGCGGCATAGTTTTTTCGACGTTGGGTTGAATTCATATTTTCTTGGATTAATCCAACCGAAAGACCTAAATAACGATATAATTGACTCATCCATTGTTGATCACGCTTTGCTAAATAATCATTGACTGTAACTACATGAACTCCTTTCAAAGATAAGGCATTTAAAACAACCGGTAATGTTCCTACTAAGGTTTTTCCTTCACCTGTTTTCATCTCGGCAATTTTACCTTGGTGTAAAACAATTCCTCCCATTAGTTGCGTATCATAATGTCTCAATCCAAGCGTACGCTTACTTGCTTCGCGTGTTAATGCAAAACTTTCATGTAAAATATTTTCAAAATTTTGGTCAATTTGATATTGTTTAATTAATTTGTTAATTCTTTGTTTAATTTCGAGTTCCGTTAAAACAGCGATTTCACTTTCTAGATTATTTATTTTTTTGACTTCTTCTCTTAATGTAATTAAATCATTTTGCGTAAATTTATTTAAAAAATTGAACATATCTTTGTTTTATTTGAGGTAGTTTAAAATACGATTTTAATTTATCTAGAATATAGTTAAATTTTTGTACTCACTATTTTATAGTATAGTATAAGTCTAGTTTAAAGTTATCTATATAATGAAGATATTTTAGCTTATTTGAAATTACTTGAGTATATAAAAAAATTTAAGGCATTTAAAGAATTTTCTAGATTAAGAATTAAATTCCTTAATATTTATAGATATAAATTAGTTTTACTCTTTACAATGAAATTAGAATCTATTTAAAAACTTCACATCCCTTATTATTATGGAGTTTAATTTTTACCAAACTATAACTTATCATATATATGTATTATTTATTAAGTAAACTTTGTATGATATTTGGTCGCTTATTTCGCTTAATTGGTAAATGTTTCTTTTATATAATTTTGATTCCTTTTATATTTTTTGCTAGGGTTTTCAAAAGCACAGTAGAAAAATGGGGTAATGGTATTGAATTATTTGTATATCGTTTTAGAAACCTTATTGTTTTCCTCGCTATTCTTTACTTTTTGTCACCTTTTTCCAATCTAATTTCGGGATCAACAATTTCTGAGATAAATGATGTTTTCAATAATGTTTCTCAACCAGCTCAAGCTATAATTGGAAAAAATTTCTTAACAACAAATATTTTCTGGATTTTTGTTGTTATTTTAATTTTTGAAGTGATGGGACAAATTCGTAAACGATTTGCCGATAAGTTAAAAAAACTTGAAATTGTAACACCTTCTGAACGTTTATTTAGTATATTACCATATTTTTGGCTTTGGATTGAATTTACAAGTACCTATTTTGATTATGTATTAGATTTTCTTGATGGTTGGTTAACAATGGAGCAAAAAGGTAAAGTATTTGAATTTTGTACTCATTTATTTTCAACTTACGGTAGTTTACCTGGTACCCAATATGGGATTCCTGGTTATGGTCTTTTCTTTTTATTTTACTTTGGTATTGGGCGTAATAAAGAAAAGTTTAGTTTTTTCATCCGCTACCATTACATAAACTGTATTTTAACAGGTGCAATATTTTCATTCTTTAGCCATTTATTCTTTTTATGGATTAAGCACCAACCCGAATCAGATTTAACAAATTTTGGTGGATCGACTACTTATTCATTTTTATTTATCACTCTTCTAGTAGGTGTTGTTTCTGTCATTTTGGGTCGTGAAACAAAAATACCTTTCATTCATCAAGCTATTTTTTACCACACTGGTCGACGAGAGGATGACGGGGCTCCTAATCTAGATGATAGTAAATAGATTTTCTTATGTATTAAAAAATTAATAATTATAAACTCCTCAGGTTGGACTTGAACCAACGACCATTCGGTTAACAGCCGAACGCTCTACCACTGAGCTACTAAGGATATAAATTTTCACCGCATGAATATAAATTAATGTTGAATTCATGTTACATTCACAGTCAATTTAATTCCACTTAATCTTATTAAAAAAATAAAATGTTGTCAATATTAAATATTATTGAACTTAATTTGACTTGGATTTATTTATAAAATAAGTTTTATCTCGAAACAATTTTATTTCTTTTAAGTTTAAAATAATAAAATTAGACTAATAAAAATTAAATGTTTGTAAAAACGTTTTAATGATTAAACAACAATGAGTACAAAAACAACGGAAACATCATTAGAAAATTTAGTAAATAAACCCTATAAATATGGTTTTAGAACAAAAATTGAGACTGACACTATTGAAAAAGGTTTGAATGATGACGTAATACGTTTGATTTCACAAAAGAAAATGGAGCCTAGCTTTATGTTGAATTTTCGATTAAAAGCTTTTCAAAAATGGCAAAATATGAAAGAGCCGGACTGGGCTTATATTGAATATTCAAAAGCAAACTATCAAAGTATAAGATATTATTCCGCTCCAAAAAAGAAGAAAAAGCTAAATAGTTTAGATGAAGTCGACCCTGAATTAATACAGGCTTTTGAAAAATTAGGTATATCCCTTAATGAACAAAAAAAATTAAGTAATGTTGCCATCGATGCCGTTTTTGATAGTGTTTCGATTGGAACAACTTTTAAAGAAGAATTAGCTAAATCTGGCGTTATTTTTTGTTCAATTTCTGACGCTATTCAAACTTACCCTGAACTAATTCAAACTTATTTAGGAACGGTTATTCCTTATAATGATAACTTTTTTACAGCTCTTAATTCAGCTGTATTTACTGATGGATCATTTTGTTATATTCCAAAAAATGTCAAATGTCCTCTCGAATTATCAACATATTTTCGTATTAATGATGAAGAGAGTGGGCAATTTGAAAGAACCTTAATTATTGCCGAGGAGAATAGTAACGTAAGTTATTTAGAAGGTTGTACGGCTCCAAAATATGATAGTAATCAGTTGCATGCAGCAATTGTTGAATTAATTGCTTTAGACAATGCTATGATTAAATATTCAACAGTTCAAAACTGGTATTCAGGTGATGAAAAAGGAAAAGGAGGGATTTATAATTTTGTAACAAAACGTGGTTTATGTGCTGGTAAAAATTCAAAGATTTCTTGGACCCAAGTTGAAACAGGCTCAGCGGTAACATGGAAATATCCAAGTTGTATTTTGGTCGGTGATTCTTCAAAAGGAGAATTTTACTCTGTTGCCTTAACAAATAATTATCAGCAAGCTGACACAGGAACAAAAATGTTACATGTTGGTAAAAAAACGCGAAGTCGTATTATTTCAAAAGGAATTTCAGCTGGTCATTCAAGAAATAGTTATCGAGGTTTAGTTAGAATGTATCCCAAAGCTTTAAATTCACGTAATTATTCACAATGTGATTCATTATTAATTAGTAATAATTCATGTGCAAGTACGTTCCCCTATATTAAAGTTGAAAATTCCAGTTCGCTTATTGAGCACGAAGCTACAACATCAAAAATTGGTGAAGAACAATTGTTTTATCTATTACAAAGAGGAATTGATGTCGAACAGGCAATTAGTCTTCTCATTAGTGGTTTTTGTCGAGATGTTTTTACTGAGTTACCTATGGAATTTGCATTGGAAGCTGATCGCTTATTAAGCTTAAAGTTAGAAGGAACCGTGGGTTAAAAATTCGTTTTTGTGTAATAAATTTAAGATACAACTATGTTAGAAATAAAAAATTTAAAAGCCTCAACTGATGATAAAGAAATCTTAAAAGGTTTGAATTTGATAATTAATAAAGGTGAAGTTCATGCCATAATGGGAACAAATGGTTCAGGGAAAAGTACATTATCAAAAGTATTGACAGGTCATCCTGCATATAGCGTAGATGATGGGGAAATTTTCTTTGAAAATACCAATATCAAAGATTTATCACCAGATGAACGTGCACAACTTGGCATTTTTCTAGCTTTTCAATATCCAGTTGAAATTCCAGGTGTAAGTAATGAAGAATTTTTAAGAATTGCTTATAACATTCGTCAAAAATATAAAAAGTTAGAAGAAGTTAATCCTATTCAATTTTTTGATATTATTAAACCTAAATTAGACCTTTCAGGTGTAAATGTAGAATTTTTAAATCGAAATATTAATGAAGGATTTTCGGGTGGTGAAAAAAAACGTAATGAAATACTACAAATGTGCGTTTTAGATCCGAAATTAGCTATTTTAGATGAAACAGATTCAGGATTAGATATCGATGCATTGAAAACGGTTTCAAACGGTATTAATAATTTTATGAACAAAGATAAAAGTTTAATTTTAATCACACATTATCAACGTTTATTGGATTATGTAAAACCTGATTTTGTTCATATTATGTATAATGGAAAAATCATTAAAACAGGCGATGCTTCATTAGCTTTTACTTTAGAGAATGAAGGTTACGAAGGAATCTTAACTGATATTAAATAATTAAATGAAATAGGAAAAGATAAATTAATTTATCTTTTCCTATTTCATTTAAACTTTATAAATTAACCATTTCTACGAATTCGAGCAAGTTGTTGCAGAGCTAAACGTCCAATGTTATATAAAGCCCAAGATGCTGCGACTAAAACTGGGAAAAAAACAAAAATAAGACGGCTATCCATAGGATATTTCCTTTTTAAAATTCAAATATTAGTAAAATATGCGAGAAAAATCTCAAATATATCGAATAGAAATTATATAAGTTTTAATAAGCTAAACCTAAACTTCTAGTAGTTTCAGCCCCTAAATAAACACGAACACTTAAGTAATCAGTTGGACATGCTGTTTCACAACGCTTACAACCAACACAATCTTCTACTCGAGGAGCGGAAGCAATTTGACCTGCACGACATCCATTCCAAGGAACCATTTCTAACACATCTGTAGGACATGCACGCACACATTGTGTACACCCAATACAAGTATCGTAAATTTTAACTGAATGCGACATATATTCTTTGTTCTATTTCAATAATTAAATTGTATTATATAAATTAACAATGTTTGATTATTAGATTTTAGTTGATAAATTAAAAATTTATCAACTAAAATTTTATTTCAAACATTCTCTTAACTAAATTTAAAGCTTACAAAAGAAAAGATTTTTTGTTAATATTTCTATATGAATTATAAAAATTAAATTAGTTATTTAAATATGGAATATGCCATTGTTGAAATCGGTGGACATCAAGTTTGGGTGGAAGAAGGTCAACATTTTATAACAAATAAAATTTTAACAACACCAGGAAGTAAAATTTCTATTAATCGAGTTTTATTAGTTAATAAGAATGGAAATCTACATTTAGGACACCCATACCTAGATTCAAGTAAAGTTACCGGCGAAGTCGTTGAACATTTACGTGGTTCAAAAGTTATTGTCTACAAAATGAAATCAAAGAAAAAATACCGAAGAAAAAAAGGTCATCGTCAAGAGATGACAAAATTATTAATTAAAAATATAGAAATCTAATGGCGCATAAAAAAGGGGCAGGAAGTACAAAAAATGGCCGTGATTCAAACTCAAATCGTTTGGGTGTAAAAATCTATGGTGGTGCAAGTGCACTAGCAGGAAATATAATTGTCCGTCAACGTGGTCTAAAATTCAAACCAGGAAGTAATATTGGTGTAGGTAAAGATTTTACTTTGTTTGCATTAAAAACTGGAACAGTCGAATTTCAACCAATCAGTCGTTCGATCACAAAAATCAATATTATCTAAATATTAGAAATAAAATTTAATAAATTAAATATAGTATAACCTAGAAATATTTCTAGGTTATCTGAAACTTAATAGATAAAAACATAAAGAAAAAAATTTACGATTGAAAGATCAAAGCTATTAATAACATTCGCGTCCTTAGTTCAGTTGGTAGAACGTTGGTCTCCAAAACCAAATGTCGAGGGTTCAAGTCCTTCAGGGCGTGTTAAAATTATAAAGAAAACTTTTAAAAATATCCTAGAGCTTGCTAAATATTAATTACCATGATAAATTTAACTTACTAATGTAGTTAACATTAGAAATTGAAATTTTACATTAAAAACTAAAACATTTGCTAAACTAAACGAAATCGAAATGTTATATGGCTAAAAAAGTAGTAGCTATTATTAAATTAGCATTGCCGGCAGGAAAGGCTACGCCTGCTCCACCGGTAGGTCCAGCATTAGGTCAACATGGCGCAAATATTGCGGCATTTTGTAAAGAATATAATGCTAAGACAGCTGATAAAGGAGGTTTAATTATTCCGGTTGAGATTTCTGTTTATGAAGACAGAAGTTATTCGTTTATTTTAAAAACACCACCCGCGTCAGTATTATTAATCAAGGCTGCAAATATTCAGAAAGGTGCTGGAGAACCAAATAAATCAACGGTCGGTTCAATCACACAAATACAGTTAGAAGAAATTGCTAAAACAAAATTACCCGATTTAAATACAAAAAATTTGGAAAGTGCTATGCGAATTGTAAAAGGTACAGCTAAAAATATGGGTATTACCGTTCAAACAGATTAAATTTTTTTTGTCGTCCTTTTAGGACTAAAATGATTTGTATTATATCAAAACCAAAATTACTATATGAAAACATTATCGAAAAGATTCCGCAACGAAAAGGAAAAAATAGATTCGACGAATTATTATACGATTGATCAAGCAATTCAATTAGTAAAAACAACATCCTCAGCAAAATTTAATGAGTCTATCGAAGCGCACATTGCATTAAATATTGATCCAAAATACGCAGACCAACAACTACGTACAACCGTTATATTACCACATGGAACGGGAAAAAGCTTGCGGATTGGAGCTTTAGTCCCAGCAGATAAAGTTGGTGAAGCGCAAACTGCCGGTGCTGACGTTTTTGGAAGTGATGATTTAGTCGAAGATATAAGTAAAGGAATACTAAATTTTGATCTATTAGTGGCAACAGCAGATATGATGCCAAAATTAGCAAAATTAGGTCGGGTATTAGGGCCAAAGGGCTTAATGCCTTCACCAAAAGCTGGTACCGTTACAGCGAATTTAAAGGCTACAATTGAGGAATTTAAAAAAGGAAAATTAGAATACCGTGCTGATAAATCGGGTATTGTTCATATTAGCTTTGGTAAAGCTGATTTTTCTGAAACACAATTATTAGAAAATATGAAGGCTTTCTACCAGTCGGTAGAAACAAATAAGCCAAGCGGTGTAAAAGGGAAATATATCAAAACTGTAACACTGTGTTCAACAATGGGACCAGGTGTTCCAGTTGATTTTGCATCCTTTGCCTAATCCTTTCTGAAATGTTTAGTTTACTCATTATAAATTTATATATATAAAAAAATGACTACAAAAATTGACACAATCATGGAACAGCTAGAGACATTAACGTTACTTGAAGCTGCAGAATTAGTGAAAAAAATTGAAGACACGTTTGGTGTAGACGCGTCAGCAGGCGGTGGAATGATGATGATGGCAGGACCAGCAGATGGTGGTGGAGCCGCTGCTGAAGAAGAAAAAAGTGAGTTTGATGTTGTATTAACAGACGTACCAGCAGATAAGAAAATTGCAATCCTAAAAATTGTACGCGGTATTACTGGTTTAGGTTTAAAAGAAGCTAAAGAATTAGTTGAATCTGCACCTAAAACAATTCAAGAAGCTGTAACAAAAGATGCAGCAGAAGACGTTAAAAAACAAATTGAAGAAGCTGGTGGAAAAGTTGAACTAAAATAAAAGTTTAAACAGGTTTATAGAGATGGAAAGTTTAACAAATTTGTTAGACTTTCCATTGAATTTTTTTAGACAAAAAATAGAAAGTTATGAGTATAAAGATTAGAAAAAAATCGAACACGATACTAATATTTATACCATTAATTTACTAATTTAATTTACTAATTAGTTAAAACGTTGTTTTAAGCGTGTCGCTTTACCAGATAGATTTCGTAAGTAATATAATTTTGAACGACGTACTTTAGCCGACGAAAGAATTTGGATTGAATTAATTTTGGGTGAATGAATTAAGAAGCATCTTTCTATTCCAATACCTTGCATAATTTTACGAACGGTAATTGTTTTATTTATACCAGTGTTTTTGATTGATATAACAACACCTTCATAAGCCTGTACCCTTGTCTTTGAACCTTCGGTAATTTGCACCCCTAATTTTACATTATCCCCAACGCGAATATTTGGGACATTAGGCTTTAAATATGGGGCTTCAATATTACTTAACAATACTTGGTTTTTAATTTTTGAACTTTGAATTGATGTCATAGATATTTTATTTAGATAATTCAATACTTTAATAATAAAATATTAAACTATATATATTTATAAAGAAACCCCTAAATTTTATTAAATATTTTCTCTAATCAAAAATAAGTATTCAAATAACACCTACTCCAAGTCCACTTTTAAATTAATATTTCTATATAGGTAAATTTCGATCCCTATACCTATAATAATATTGCAAATATAAAATGCCAAAAAATTTTCAGGTAAAATAAATTTAGCGTCATGAAGTTTCAAAATAAAAAATTGTCGAATTTATTTTAGGTGAATTAAATATCTTTCTAGTCAAAGATAACATATAAGCTAATATAAAAAAACTTTGAATTAAATTTAATTTTTTAACCGATAAACTATTACAATAAAAAGAAGGTACTCTTACCTTTAATCCGTACCCATAATTTTACGTTACCACAAACATAAATAGAGTACCCATTAACTTTTTTAAACACCTTCGAAATATAAAAATTTCGAAGGTGCAAAATATAACTCACTTCATTCTAAAATTAGAATAAACCAAGTGTTATAGCTTGACTAATCGGCAAACATGCACCAATACCAAACCAAATAGCAAATACCGTTCCAAATAAAAACACAGCCATTGCTAGTGGACGACGGAATGGATTCTGGAATTTGTTAACATTTTCGATAAATGGAACAGTTAATAAGCCAGCAGGAACAGCAGCCATTGCTAGAACACCAAGTAGTTTATTTGGTAATACACGTAATAAATTAAATGTAGGGAAAAAATACCACTCTGGTAAAATTTCTAAAGGTGTAGCAAAGGGATCCGCTTTCTCACCTAAAGCTGAAGGCTCAAGAACACCTAAGCCAATTAAAATTGCAAATGTACCTAAGATTACTACAGGGAAGATATATAATAAATCATTCGGCCATGCCGGCTCTCCATAATAATTATGCCCCATACCTTTAGCTAGTTTCGCACGTAATTTTGGATCTGTTAAATCAGGTTTTTTGATAACACTCATATGTATTTGAATTAATTATAAATAATTGGTTATTAAATTTATCTTATAATGGACCAGAAATACCTTGTTTTCGAATCATTAAGAAATGAGCAAGCATTAATGCAGCAGCAACTACAGGTAGTAAGAATGTATGTGCACTGTAGAAACGTGTTAGAGTACCTTGACCTACACTAACACCACCACGTAGCATGTATAATAATGGAGTACCAACAACAGGAACTGCTTCAGGTACACCAGTTACAATTTTACAAGCCCAATAACCAACTTGATCCCATGGTAATGAGTAACCCGTTACACCAAATGATACTGTAACAACAGCTAGAATAACACCTGTCATCCATGTTAACTCACGTGGTTTCTTAAACCCGCCAGTTAGATATACACGGAAAACATGTAATACCATCATTAATACCATCATACTAGCAGACCAACGGTGAATTGAACGAATCAACCAACCAAAATTAACCTGAGTCATAATATACTCAACTGAAGCGAAAGCTTCAGTTACAGTAGGTCGGTAATAGAAAGTCATTGCAAATCCAGTAGCTACCTGAACTAAGAAACAAGTTAAAACAATACCACCAAAACAATAAAAAATATTTACATGTGGTGGAACATATTTACTTGTAATATCATCAGCAATCGCTTGAACTTCAAGACGCTCTTCAAACCAATCGTAAACTTTACTCATAAAAGTTTTTTAGGATTTTCTAATCACAGTTAAACAAAATACTATATAAGTAGTTCTAGTATCTTAAGATATTATAATCTAAAATAATAAATTTACAACATCTAAATTAATAGAGCCCAAGTGAAAAGTTAAACGATATATAAAGTATGCATAGGGTGTATCGAAGTAAGTAAAAAAGATTACCTGTATAAAATCCTCAATGTATAAAAAGTATAAAAAGTAAAAAGAGATTTTTTAAGGGCGAACGACGGGACTTGAACCCGCGAATGGTGGAATCACAACCCACTGCCTTAACCACTTGGCCACGCCCGCCTACTGCATTATTATACTACACAATTAAAAAATTTAATGAAATAATTAAATTTTTTAAAATTTTTGGGCTTAGTAGGAATCGAACCTACATTGAAAACTTAGAAGGTTTTTGTCCTAATCCGTTAGACGATAAGCCCAAATAAAGCAAAATTTATCTAAAAAATAGTTAGTATAGAGCATCGAACTATTTTCCCAAAAAGCTTCCCTTTCAGTATTTTCGTCGCTAAAATGTTTCACGCATGAGTTCGAGATGGATCAACGTGGTTCCACTTTGCTAAAGACACTCTATTTAAAAAACAAAAAACAACAAGTAAAATTCAAGTCCTCGGTCTATTAGTATATCTCGGCTTCATATATTACTATACTTCGACCTGATACCTATCGAACGGCTAATCTTGCCGTGACCTTACTCCAAAAAGGATGAGAGTACTCATCTCAAGGTAGGCTTCCCACTTAGATGCTTTCAGCGGTTATCCTTGCCAGACTTAGCTACCCAGCGTTTACCATTGGCATGATAACTGGTACACCAGAGGTCTGTCCTTCCCGGTCCTCTCGTACTAAGGAAGGATCCTTTCAATACTCTAACGCCTACACCGGATATGGACCGAACTGTCTCACGACGTTCTGAACCCAGCTCGCGTACCGCTTTCATGGGCGAACAGCCCAACCCTTGGGACGTACTACCGCCCCAGGATGCGATGAGCCGACATCGAGGTGCCAAACCTCCCCGTCGATGTGAACTCTTGGGGGAGATCAGCCTGTTATCCCTAGAGTAACTTTTATCCGTTGAGTGACGGCCCTTCCACTCGGAACCGTCAGATCACTAAGACCGACTTTCGTCTCTGCTCGACTTGTARGTCTCGCAGTCAAGCTTCCTTATGCCTTTACGCTCTACGATCGATTTCTGACCGATCTGAGGAAACCTTTGTGCGCCTCCGTTACCTTTTAGGAGGCGACCGCCCCAGTCAAACTGCCCACCAGAGACTGTTCCTTAACCGGATAACGGTATAAGGTTAGAATTCTAGCATTACAAGAGTGGTATCTCACCAGCGGCTCCGATATCTCCACAAAGATACCCTCAAAGCCTCCCACCTATCCTGCGCAAATAAAGCCCAAATTCAATCTCAAGTTACAGTAAAGCTTCATAGGGTCTTTCTGTCCAGGTGCAGGTAGTCCGCATCTTCACAGACATGTCTATTTCGCCGAGTCTCTCTCCGAGACAGTGTTCAAATCGTTACGCCTTTCGTGCGGGTCGGAACTTACCCGACAAGGAATTTCGCTACCTTAGGACCGTTATAGTTACGGCCGCCGTTCACCGGGGCTTCAGTCATTAGCATTGAACCAACTTCCTTAACCTTCCGGCACTGGGCAGGCGTCAGCTCCCATACATCGTCTTACAACTTAGCGGAAACCTGTGTTTTTGGTAAACAGTCGCTTGAACCTGGTTATTGCAACCTATAAAAGGTACCCCTTCTCCCAAAGTTACGGGGTTATTTTGCCGAGTTCCTTAGAGAGAGTTATCTCGCGCCCCTTAGTATTCTCTACCTACCCACCTGTGTCGGTTTACAGTACAGGTATTTTTTATTTACGACAGTGCGAACTTTTCTTGGAAGTATGACATCCGTTGCTTATATGCCTTAGCATTTCGTATTCACGCCTTAGCTCAAGATATTTTCTCTACCTCTCAACACCTCGAACGCTTAAACCGGTAACCAACATCCGGCCAACATAGCCTTCTCCGTCCTTCGTTGTCAATAAAAAATAGTACGGGAATATTAACCCGTTGTCCATCGACTACGCCTCTCGGCCTCGCCTTAGGTCCTGACTTACCCTCCGCGGACGAGCCTTCCGAAGGAAACCTTAGGTTTTCGGGGCATTGGATTCTCACCAATGTTTTCGCTACTCAAGCCGACATTCTCACTTCTGCTTCGTCCACATCTACTTACGTTAATGCTTCAACCTAGAACAGAACGCTCCCCTACCGATATTATAAATATCCCACAGCTTCGGCAAATTACTTAGCCCCATTCATTTTCGGCGCAGGCCTACTCGACCAGTGAGCTATTACGCACTCTTTAAAGGATTGCTGCTTCTAAGCAAACCTCCTGGTTGTCTATGCATTCCCACCTCCTTTATCACTTAGCAATTATTTAGGGGCCTTAGCTGGTGGTCTGGGCTGTTTCCCTCTTGACAATGGAGCTTATCCCCCATAGTCTTACTGGTTAATTATTCATTTAGTATTCTTAGTTTGCCTCGATTTGGTACCGTTTTACCAGCCCGCACCGAAACAGTGCTTTACCCCTAAACTATAACATTAACCGCTGCGCCTAAACACATTTCGGGGAGAACCAGCTAGCTCCGGATTCGATTGGCATTTCACCCCTAACCACAACTCATCCGCTGATTTTTCAACATCAGTCGGTTCGGACCTCCACTTAGTATCACCTAAGCTTCATCCTGGCCATGGTTAGATCATCCGGGTTCGGGTCTATAAATAATGACAAACGCCCTTCTCAGACTCGCTTTCGCTAGGGCTCCAGTATTCGCTACTTTAACCAAGCCATTACCTATAAGTCGCCGGCGCATTCTTCAACAGGAACGTAGTCAAACGTTAAATCGTCCTCCTACTGCTTGTAAGCTTATGGTTTCATGTTCTATTTCACTCCCCTCCCGGGGTTCTTTTCACCTTTCCCTCGCGGTACTATTACGCTATCGGTCATTCAGGAATATTTAGCCTTACGAGGTGGTCCTCGCGGATTCACACGGAATTTCACGTGCTCCATGCTACTCGGGATACAGTAAAGTATTTGTTGTTTTCGATTACAAGACTTTCACTTTTTATCGTATACCATTCCAGATATTTCACCTAACAACTCGTATCTTCAACTACTGTCCCACAACCCCAATCATAGATTGGTTTAGGCTGTTCCCATTTCGCTCGCCGCTACTCAGGGAATCGTTTTTACTTTYTTTTCCTCCAGATACTAAGATGTTTCAATTCTCTGGGTTTGCTCTTTCTTACCTATATATTCAATAAGAAGTTCTAGGAGTTGCCTCATTCGGAAACCTCCGGATCAAAGCTTGTTTCCAGCTCCCCGAAGCTTATCGCAGGTAACCGCGTCCTTCATCGCTTCTGAATGCCAAGGTATCCACCATAAGCCCTTAATTTCTTGAATTAAACAAAAACTTGTTGTTTCTTGATTAAATTGTGGAGATAAGCGGACTCGAACCGCTGACATTTGCCGTGCAAAGGCAACGCTCTACCAACTGAGCTATACCCCCACTGGGCCATTCTGGATTTGAACCAGAGACCTCACCCTTATCAGGGGTGCGCTCTAACCAACTGAGCTAATAGCCCATAACATTGAGATCTTGAATAAGATCTARAAAACTACCAACCTAAGAATTTCTCTTTAAAGGAGGTGATCCAGCCCCACCTTCCAGTAGGGCTACCTTGTTACGACTTCACCCTAGTCACTAATTCTACCTTAGGCGCCTCCCTCCAAAWGGTTAGGATAACGACATCGGGTATAACCAGCTTCCATGGTGTGACGGGCGGTGTGTACAAGGCCCGGGAACGGATTCACCGCTGTATGGCTGACCAGCGATTACTAGCGATTCCAACTTCATGTAGGCGAGTTACAGCCTACAATCTGAACTTAGAGTAAGTTTATAGATTTGCTGACCTTCGCAGGCTCGCGACTCATTGTCTTACCCAATGTAGCACGTGTGTAGCCCAGGGTGTAAGGGGCATGCTGACTTGACGTCGTCCCCGCCTTCCTCCGGCTTGTAACCGGCAGTCTTTCTAGAAAAGTAACTAAAAATAAGGGTTGCGCTCGTTGCGGGACTTAACCCAACATCTCACGACACGAGCTGACGACAGCCATGCACCACCTGTGTAYAGGTTCCTAAAAGGCACTTTCTTTCTCAAGAAATTCCTGTCATGTCAAACCCTGGTAAGGTTCTTCGCGTTGCATCAAATTAAACCACATGCTCCACCGCTTGTGCGGGCCCCCGTCAATTCCTTTGAGTTTCACTCTTGCGAGCATACTTCCCAGGCGGGATACTTAACGCGTTAGCTTCGATACTGCACGGGTTGATACGGGCAACATCTAGTATCCATTGTTTACTGCTAGGACTACTGGGGTATCTAATCCCATTTGCTACCCTAGCTTTCGTCTCTGAGTGTCAGTTATAGTCCAGTAAAATGCCTTCGCCATCGGTGTTCTTTCCAATATCTACGCATTTCACCGCTCCACTGGAAATTCCTTTTACCTCTACTATACTCAAGTCTAAKAGTTTCCATTGCTGATTTGAAGTTAAGCCTCAAGATTTAACAATAGACTTATTAAACCACCTACAGACGCTTTACGCCCAGTGATTCCGGATAACACTTGCATCCTCCGTCTTACCGCGGCTGCTGGCACGGAGTTAGCCGATGCTTATTCTTCAAGTACACGTCATTGATTCCTCCTTGAAAAAAGAGGTTTACGACCCACGAGCCTTCATCCCTCACGCGGTATTGCTCTGTCAGGCTTTCGCCCATTGCAGAAAATTCCCCACTGCTGCCTCCCGTAGGAGTCTGGACCGTGTCTCAGTTCCAGTGTGACTGATCATCCTCTCAAACCAGTTACTGATCGTCGCCTTGGTAAGCCATTACCTTACCAACTAGCTAATCAGACGCGAGCTTCTCTTCAGGCGGATAAACTCCATTTCACTTTATAAAGCATATGGGGCATTAGCAATCATTTCTAACTGTTGTTCCCCTCCTGAAGGCAAATTCTCACGCGTTACTCACCCGTCCGCCACTAAAGTTTAAAAAACTTCCGTTCGACTTGCATGTGTTAGGCATACCGCCAGCGTTCATCCTGAGCCAGGATCAAACTCTCTAAAAATTTCCAAAATTTAGTAATAAATTGAAGTCCGAAAACTTATTAATTCCTACGAGTTTTAATATACTAGACGGAATATAAAAATGTCAAGATCTAAAATTTTAATAATAAAATTTAAAATTTTTTCCATGTATGTATTTGTTAAATAAAATAAATAATGAATAATACTTAAGTGAAATTATTTGTAATTTATAAATTAATACAAATTAATAAAGTCATAAATATTAAAAAATCTTAAATAAAAAAGAAAAAATGTATTTATGAGTTATTAAATAGCTTAATTTTTAAAATTGGTATATAATGTACTTAGATTGTTTTACAAAATACAAAAATAATAAAGTATATGATCAGCGATACACAAGTTTTACTAGCTTTAGCTCTAGCAATATTCCCTTCATTATTAGCAGTTCGTCTTGGGACATCTTTAAATGATTAAAGAAATTTAGTATCGGTTTATATTTGGAATTTAAACTTATATAATAAGATACTAAAAATTAAAAACTTAGAAACAAAATAAAATGAATAAGAAAACAGAGTTACCTATTTTCCCATTTAGCGCAATTATCGGTCAAGAAGAAATGAAGTTAGCATTACAGCTAAACGTAATTGACCCAAAAATTGGTGGTGTTATGATTATGGGTGATCGTGGAACTGGAAAATCAACTACAATTCGAGCAATTGCAGATTTATTACCTAAAATTGACATCGTAAAAGGTGACCCATTCAATTCACACCCGAGTGATCTAGAATTAATGAGTGCAGAAGTTTTAGCTCGATACCGTAATAATGAAGAATTAGAAACAGAAGGTATCAAAATTCCTATGATTGATCTTCCACTAGGTGCAACGGAAGACCGTGTATGTGGAACAATTGACATTGAAAAAGCGTTGACAGAAGGTATAAAAGCGTTTGAACCAGGTTTATTAGCGAAAGCAAACCGAGGAATTTTATATGTTGATGAGGTAAATTTACTAGACGACCACTTAGTAGATATTTTACTTGATTCAGCGGCATCAGGATGGAATACAGTGGAACGTGAAGGTATTTCGATCCGTCACCCTGCACGATTTGTTTTAGTTGGGTCGGGGAATCCAGAAGAAGGTGAATTACGTCCTCAACTTCTGGATCGTTTTGGTATGCACGCAGAAATTAGAACAGTAAAGGATCCAGTTTTACGTGTTCAAATTGTTGAAGAAAGAACTTCTTTTGATTTAAATCCAGAAATCTGGCTGACAAAATATAAAGACGATCAAGAAAAAATTACTCAACGAATTATTGATGCACAAAATATTTTGCCAAACGTTGAGATCGAATATGAATTACGTGTTAAGATTTCTGAAATTTGTAGTATTTTAGACGTAGATGGTTTGCGTGGTGATATTGTAACAAACAGAGCAGCAAAAGCTTATGCAGCTTATAATAATCGTCAAAAAGTGGAGTTAGAAGATATTAAGACTATTATCACACTTTGTTTACGTCATCGTCTACGTAAAGATCCTTTAGAAACGATTGATTCAGGAGATAAAGTACAACAAGTTTTCAATGAAGTTTTTGAAATTGAAGAATAAAAGATAAAATTTCATGCTTAAATTTTAAATACCTACTATATCGTTAATTTAATGTAAACCAAACTATTAAAACCTTAGTCCCTGACTAAGATTTTAATAGTTTGGTTTAGAAAAAAATGTTGGTGAATCAATTAGAAACCACCGCCAGTAATTTTGCGACCTGCAGCAATTATGCTGCACCCGCCTTGCTGACTGACGACCAAACAACGTAGCCTCCTGGTATTAAACTGACTGCTGCCGCCACATAAAAGCACGAACAGGCAACACCACTGCACATACAACAGAAGTAATGACCTTTTTGCCACTCGACGATTGCATCGCCTAGTAACTCAGTCCCCAGACCACCATAGACTAACAACACGTTAGCCGTTTGGGCTAATGTTTTTGTCGTTTACCAAGCTTTTAAACTGTTTTCAATTGTAACCCCACCACGTAATTGAATTTCTGAGGCATTGATGAAATCTCTGACCTCACGAATACCAGCTTTCATTTTGGTAAATAAAGTGCGTCCCATTTTTGTTATACATTTTTTCATAAGCACTAATTTTTAAGAATAATAATAATTCATAAATCTATCATACTTAATATTTTGAAAATAGATTATTTTTATTATTTTCTTTTTTTTAGATTGGTGAAATATTTCAAGGTCGTCATACAAAAATGTCTAATAAGTAGCAGTTTGGGATTTGCTTTTAGTTGAATAAGTTGAATAAATTGTATAATTTAAAAAAAGATGCAGAATAAATAGCAATTTGGTTTAAAAAATTACTACTTATTCTGCATTTTGGTAGCCGTCATGTTTTGACGACATACCCGCTATTTAAAATTATCCTATTTTTATTATTTATTAATCTTAAACTTTGAGAAATAACAACTTATTATTTATATTTAATATGTTTAATTTGATTCTTCTGTTGGTGGCGTATTAAAAAACGCGAATTTTTGTTGTGCTTGCTCTAAAGCAGCTTTACGTTTTTCAAAATCTTCAATGTTAATATCACTCTTAAGATCTTTAAGAAGGATCTTTAAGCCCTCGTTTGTAGGATCTTCTTCAAATTTTACTTTAACTTTACCAATTAAATTCTCCATTTCATTTGAAACTTCTATTGATTCACGTCTCTCCTTATCTTGAGCCGCAAACTGCTCAGCTTCGGAAATCATGCGCTCAATATCATCTTCAGATAATTTTGACGAACCTTCAACTGTAACAGATTGTTCTGCACCAGTAGCATTATCTTTCGCACGTACAGTCAAAATACCATTAACATCAATGTCAAAGGTTACCTCAATTTTCGGTACACTTCTTGGCGCAAGTGGAATCCCCTCCAATTTGAATTCTCCAAGACTCTTATTATCTGAAGCTAATTCACGTTCACCCTGTAAAATATTAATTTGAACACTTGGTTGATTATCTTGAGATGTAGAGAAGTATTCGGATTTTTTTGTTGGAACTGTTGTATTACGAGTAATAACTTTAGCCATAATTCCTCCTAATGTCTCAACCCCTAATGATAACGGTGTGACATCTAATAAAAGAATATCTGTAACTTCACCAGACAAAACACCACCTTGAACAGCTGCCCCAACAGCAACCACCTCATCTGGATTAACGGTTTGATTCGGAGCTTTGTCTGTAATGCTTTTAACTAAAGCTTGAATTGCAGGAATACGTGTTGAACCACCAACTAAAACAACTTGATCCAATTTATCTTTAGTTAAACGCGCATCACTTAAAGCTTGTTCAACGGGTTTACGACAATTATCAATAATCTGAGCTGATAATTTTTCAAATTCGACACGAGTTAAAACCGAAGCAATGTGTTTAGGGCCAGTAGGAGTACCTGTAATAAATGGGATATTAATTTTTGTTTCATCTAACGTTGATAATTCAATTTTAGCTTTCTCAGCAACTTCGGTTAAACGTTGTAAAGCTTGACTATCCTTTCGAAGAGCAATACCTTCTTTTTTTTCAAAATCATCTAATAAATAATCAACAATAATACGATCAAAATCATCACCCCCCAAACGTGTATCACCCGCTGTTGATAAAACTTCAAAAATTCCATCACCAACTTCAAGAACCGAAACATCAAACGTTCCACCACCTAAATCAAATACGAGAACTCGCTCATTAGTCTTTTTATCCAAACCATAAGCTAAAGATGCAGCAGTTGGTTCATTAATAATACGCGAAACTTCTAAACCTGCAATTTTTCCTGCGTCTTTCGTTGCTTGACGTTGCGTATCATTAAAATAAGCAGGTACAGTAACAACTGCTTGACTTACCGGTTGCCCTAAAAAACGTGATGCATCACCTGCTAATTTACGTAAAACTTGAGCTGAAATTTCCTCAGGTGTAAAAACCTTATCAAGATTTAAACATTTAATTTTAAATGAATTTTCTTCTTCAATTAATGGATATGGAACTTCTTTCGCGGTTGCCGATAATTCTTTTGGATTTGTACCAATAAAGCGCTTAACAGAATAGAATGTATTTTCAGGATTTATTACAGCTTGACGTTTTGCAATTTGACCTACTAATAGATCACCTTTTTTAGTATAAGCAACAACAGAAGGTGTTGTACGTAAGCCATCAATGTTACGAATTACAACTGGTTGACTCCCCTCAATAACTGAAACAACAGAATTCGTTGTTCCTAAATCAATACCTAGAATTTTTTGCATATTTTTTCCTTTTACATTATGAACTATGAATTTTCATCTCAATTTACTTCATTATATCATAGGAAAATTAAATTAAGAAACAAAAAATTTGACTTAATATGAGTAAAATAATCAGTTTTATAAAGGTAATACGATTGCGTTAAAGGAAAAAATTTTATTTTAAATAAATTGATCATTGGTGGAAAGTTAAAAATATAGTGAACTTCAAGTAGAATATAATATTTATAAGTAATTATTATTATGACCTAAATATAATAAATAATAAATAATAATAAATAAATCTAATAAAATAATGTTATTTTTGTTAAAATACAAATTAGCTATTTTCAATACTAGCCTTTACACAATGAAAGATTTTAAGATGCATCTGACTGGGTTTGAACCAGTGTAGAACGGATTATGAGTCCGGTGCCTAAACCACTCGGCCACAGATGCTAATGGAACTGGTGGGATTCGAACCCACGTGCAATTAAAAAGAATTTATGAATCATTCACAAGTTTAGCTTAGCAAGAAGCAAAATAAGGATTGATAGTCTTAACTTTAATACTAAATGAATTAAAGAGTAACTTTTTTTTATATATGATAGAAAGCAATATCAATATAATACCAAAATATTAAGCGAAAGCTAAAGTTTTTTGATTATTAAATAAATTGTTAATAGCAATTATTATTATTTTCGATTATACGGATCGAGAATCCGACTTGCTTCATAATAAGTTTTAACTGTCGATACCAAACTCAGCCCCAAAATATGAATCAAAAGGAGAATAACTAAAAATCAAAATGTATTATTAATTTTAATACCATTTGATAATACCTAAATTCAAAAAATAATACAAGAGTAACACAAAAATCATAAAATCTATTTTTACCGAAGTTAAAATTTTATAAAAATACGAATGTTTTATAATTTAATAATTAATCAAGTAATCTAAAATATGAACGCTACTTTATATTTATTCGTCTATTAATTTTTCAAATCGTAAGGAATCGATCTTCTCTCCTTTTTTGTTAGTTGAAGAGTTTTAAAACAATCCTCAAGTTTAGCCTCTTCCTCTTTAACGAAGTCTATATCATCAATACAATCAAACTAATGTTAAGAAGTCAAATACTAATTAAATTTTGAAAAATCTTCAAACGTGCATTAGCTTACATAACAAAGAATTTCGACTGTATATTTCCCTGTTTAATAATCAATTAAAAGAATTTATGAAAGACGTAACTTATAGCGAACTTTTATTTTTGACATTCAAATCTTTAGATATAAATACAGAAATTGTAGGCAAGATAATAGAAGAAAAAGAGAAAAAAAAAATTAATTCTGATTTAACTATTAAAAAAGATGAAATAAATAAAAAAATAAAAAGTTATAAAAAATTCATCACTCACAAAAATAAAATTTTTCTATTTATGGATGCAAGTGAAGAATATTATAGTTTTAAACAATATTTAAATAAGTTTGATTATTATATATCGAAATATAACGAAAAAAAGGTAACAGCAAACCAAAAATCAATTTTAGCAATTAAAGGTTTACTATTGATCGAATATTTTATCGAAGATTTTAAACTTGACTATTGAATTATTTGTTAACAACAATACATTCAGTAGTCAAAATCATACCAGCAATTGAGGTTGCATTTTGTAACGCGGAACGACTTACTTTTGCTGGATCAATAATTCCAAGTTCATACATATCACCAAATATATCTAATGCTGCGTTATAGCCAATATTAAAATCTTCTTGTTCAATTCTTTCCATAATTAAAGCTGCATTTTTTCCAGCATTTTCAACAATTCGTCGTAATGGAGCCTTAATTGCCTTGCTTAAAATTAATGCACCAATCAGTTCATCATCATGTAAATTAAGTTTTGCCCATTGACGTAGATTTTCAGCTAGATGGACAAACATTGTACCACCACCCGGAACAATCCCTTCTTCTACTGCCGCACGAGTTGCATTAATAGCATCCTCGAGACGCAATTTTTTATCTTTCATTTCTGTTTCGGTTACAGCGCCAACTTTAATTACAGCTACCCCACCCGAAAGTTTGGCAATACGATCTTGAAGTTGTTCTTTTTGATAATTGTCGTCGGCAACTTTAATCTGTTTACGTAAATTCTCACATTGTTGTTGAACAAGTTTTTCTGTTCCTTCGTTAACAATTGTAGTATCATCTTTAGTAATAATAACACGACGAGCTTGACCTAACTGGGTTATATTAAAATTTTCAAGACTTAAACCTGTTTCTTCAGTAATAACTTGACCTTCAGTTAAAATAGCAATATCTTCTAAAATTGGACGGCGGCGTTGGCCGAAGCTTGGAGCACGAACAGCTGCAACATTAATTATATTTCTTAATTTATTTAAAATTAGTGTTGTTAAAGCTTCTTTTTCAACATCTGCCGCAATAATGAGTAATGAACGCTTAGTTCGAGCAACTTGTTCTAAAGTTGGAATTAAGTCTTGTTTCACTAAACTAATTTTTTTATCAGTTATCAAAATATAAGGATTATCGAACACGACCTCCATTCGTTCAGGATTTGTAATAAAATAAGGTGAAATAAAACCTTTTTCGAAACGCATTCCCTCGGAAATTTCTAATTCAATTGTCGTTGATTTACCTTCTTCAAGTGAAATTACGCCATCTTTACCAACTTTATCCAAAGCACTTGCAATCATTTGACCAATTTCGTTATCATTACCAGCCGAAATTGCGGCAACCTGAGAAATAGCTTTTAAATCTTCAACCGGTTTCGAATATTCGTTAATGTTTGCAATTAAAAATTGTAAAGCTTTTTCCATACCAATTTTTAGAGAGATAGGGTTAGCTCCTGCAGTTAAGTTACGCATACCTTCACGAACCATAGCATAAGCTAAAACAGTTGCTGTTGTGGTACCATCTCCAGCCACATCATTTGTTTTTGAAGCTGCTTGCCTAATGAGTGAGACACCAGTGTTTTGAATATTATCAGCTAACTCAATTTCACGAGCAATTGTAACACCATCATTAATAATCTGTGGTGATCCATATTTTCTTTCTAATACAACATTTCGACCTTTTGGACCAAGTGTAACTGAAACAGCTTCAACCATAATGTTCATACCATTCATTAAAGCCTTACGTGCATCATCTTTGTATAAAATTTTTTTACCTGACATATATATAATTGATATTTTAAAGAAAAAATAAGTTTAGAACACTTAATAAAACTATTGATTTAACAGAGTAAATACTAAATGAAAATAATATTTTTCGCAAGTTTGAACAATAAAAAAATAATTTCTCACTTTTACTTGTAAAATAATAACAAATTTGATATATTTATGTTGGTAGAGCCTGGATAGCTCAGTTGGTAGAGCAGTGGACTGAAGATCCTCGTGTCACCAGTTCGAATCTGGTTCCGGGCAATTGTTCATTTTTATCAAAAAAGAATATTAAATGATAAACAATTTCATGTTTTGTCTATAATCATATAAGACTGACTTTGTTTACTATTAATATTAGTCACATTTAGGGATTATTTATTTTGCTTATTTTAGATTTGTGTTCGATTTTGAACCTTTTAATTTAATTTTTGCAATATCTTTTAATAACAATCATTTAGTAGAGTAGTTTTATATAAGGAATTTAAAGTGAAACGTATACTTATAACATTATGTATCGCTTTTATGATGGTCTTTAATGCACCAACAGCATCATATGCTAGTGTCGGTACATTAGTTGATTGTGATAAATCACCAGCGTTTACAAAACGTTTAAATGCAAGTGTGAAAAAATTAGAAGGCCGCTTAGCTAAATATGAGCCAGGCACACCTCCTGCTTTAGCTTTAGAGCAACAAATTGCTCAAACTAAAACACGTTTTGCACGTTATGGTGAATCAGGCTTATTATGTGGGGCAGATGGTTTACCACATTTAGTTGCTGATGGAGATTGGGCACATGCACCAGAATTTATTATTCCAGGTATGATGTTTTTATATACAGCTGGTTGGATCGGTTGGTCAGGGCGTAAATATTTACAAACTGTTGCAACAAGTAAAAACCCAACAGAGAAAGAAATTATTATTGATGTGCCTGTAGCACTAAAGATTATGATTTCAGGTTATCTATGGCCTGCAACGGCTTGGGCAGAATTTGTAAGTGGTAACTTCGTTGCTGAACCAGAAGACATTACGGTTTCTCCGCGCTAATTAGTATAATCTATTTTTATTTTGGAAAGTTTAGGAAATTTTTAATTTCTGTTTTCTTTACCATTAATTTTTAGTTCTTTTATAATTTAAAAATCATAAACAATGAACAAAAGTAATATTTTTAAAAAAATCTTTGTTTTTCTACTATCGTTTTCTTTTAGTTTCCAAGCTTTAGCTATTGAATTAGATGAAGCTACACGTACTGTTGCACTTGATTCATCAGGTAATGGTGTAATTCTATCAACTGAGCAAGTAAAGCGTGGAAAACGTCTTTTTAATGCATCATGTGGCTCATGCCATACTGGTGGTATTACAAAAACAAATCCCAATGTTGGTCTAGACAGTGAAGCATTAAGTTTAGCTACTCCAAATCGTAATAGTATTAATAGCTTAGTGGATTATATGAAAAATCCAACGACTTATGATGGTCTTGAATCAATTGCTGAAGTACATCCAAGTATTGCAAGTGCTGATATTTTCCCGAAAATGCGTTCTTTAACTGAAGAGGATCTATTCGCGATTGCAGGTCATATTCTAGTTCAACCACAAATTATCTCCGAAAAATGGGGCGGCGGTAAAATTTACTATTAATAAGATTTAAATTTAAGGCTAGAAAAAATTCTTATGAATGACTTAAAAACATATTTATCTACGGCACCGGTTTTATTAACGGTTTGGATGACCTTAACAGCTGGCATGTTAATTGAACTTAATCGTTTTTTCCCTGATGAATTATTTATTGGGGCGTATTAATATTTAGATTTATAGTTTAGTTACTTTAATTAATCTTTAACTCTTGTTTTTTTACAAAATTTCGTTACTATAATTGTAGGACTCTTATATTTTTCGATAAAGATAAAAGCATTGTGTTAGGATTATTCTTAATAGCAGCACACTTTCTTTCTTTATATGGGAAAATATTAAGAGTCTCATTTTTTAGAATTGAGCAAATTTTATTTATTGCATCAGTTTTATTATGCGTCCTTAGTTCAGTTGGTAGAACGTTGGTCTCCAAAACCAAATGTCGAGGGTTCAAGTCCTTCAGGGCGTGTCAAATTAATGATAAATTTTCGTTAGGTTTGTTTAAGTTGTTATTGATTAAAAATTAATCCAATTAACTATCTTTATGGTATAAAATTAAGGTTTAGTATTATATAATTCAATTACGTTTTCGAATAAAATTTCTCTATTTTCTTAAATTTGAATTAAAAATATTTTTCAATCCTATTTAACTTTTTATTGAAGTTAAACTAGTATTTAATCGTTTAAAATAAATAAATACAATAAAAAATTATGAATAATCTTTCTGTTCCAAGTATTGAGTACCAACAATTTGAAGATGGTTATATTGTAAAAAAAGAGGGTAAAACAATTACTTATTGCGAATCAATTAAAGGGGCTCGCCAGTTTACAAATTTTTTCTGGTTAGTTCTTTTATTTTTATTTGGTATTGGTTTTTTAGTTGCTGGTTTCTCAAGTTATTTCAATTTTAATTTTTTATTTTTTTCGAATTTTTCAAATATTGAATTTATCCCCCAAGGTATTCTTTTATTATTTTATGGGACGTGTGCTATACTTTTAAGTTTTTTAATTTTAAATTTAATTAATTGGGATATTGGGTCCGGAACTAATAATTATGATATCGAAAGTTCTGTGGTTCGTCTTTCAAGACGAGGTTTTCCTAGTTTAACGAAAGATTTTAAATTTGAGCAGCGTAATTTATATTTAGTTTATCCTTTTTCAGATATATTAAATCTTGAGCTTGAAATTATTGATGGTTTAAACCCAACACGCGTTATTTATTTACGTCTGAAAGATAATCGTCGTATTCCTTTAACACCTTCAAATCAGTTAAAAGATTTACGTTATCTAGAAAATAGAGCGATGTTTTTGGCAAGATTATTGAAAACCGATTTAAAATTAGAAGTTAATAATTCATAATTAACCTTGACTATTCATGCACATTATGAAATCATTAATTCGCAAATGCGTGAACAGTGAGTAAGCGGGCATAGTTTAGTGGTAAAACCCTAGCCTTCCAAGCTCGTGATGGGGGTTCGATTCCCCCTGCCCGCTTTTATTAATATTTTTCATAATACGATCCCTTTGTGCTTTACATTATAATTTAATTTCTCAAAGTAAATTTTACGTCTTGTATAACTTTTTTATTTTTCCAATTTTTAATATAAATATAGTTGCATTTTTTTTAATTTATGCTATAATTAAAATGTTATATTAATGGCTTGCGGGTGTAGCTCAGTGGTAGAGCGCGACCTTGCCAAGGTCGATGTCGCGCGTTCGATCCGCGTCACCCGCTTTTTTTATAATTTATTTATTGTATTGCAAAACTTAGTTTTATTTACGTTTTAAGTTATTTTAATTTTAAGCTGAATTCTTCTTTATTAACGTAATCTACTTTCAAAATCGCTTATATAATATAAGAAAATCGAATAAACTTTTAATATTTATACTCTAAGACTAGACAAATTTTGTATTTTTTGTTAATATAATTGAGTGATCGGGATATAGCGCAGTTTGGTAGCGCGTCTGCTTTGGGAGCAGAATGTCACAGGTTCAAATCCTGTTATCCCGAGCTTGCGATTTATTTTCAAAATTTTATTTCCTTATTTATAAGTTATAGAGAACTAGGGTGGTTAGCTCAGTGGTAGAGCGTCTGCCTTACAAGCAGATGGTCACTGGTTCGAATCCAGTACTGCCCATTATATTTGATACTTATTTCATTCATTTTGAAATTGTATAACAAATTTACGAGATAAAAAAGGTTACATATATTTTATATTTTAGTTTAAAAAAATTTCTTTATATACTAATGTTTTGAGACTATTTACAAAAATTAATAATTCTAGTGTTTGAGTTAAATTAATTTTTATATTTTTGTTATATAGTATCTATTATTTAAGCCATATAGACTCAAATAATAGATAATTTAAGTTTATTCACCCTGAACTTTCAGAAGACCAAAACCTAATGAAAGACCAAGAAGTGTCATCATGATACATGTTGCTGATGTAGTTAAAATTTCAGCCATAAAAAATTCCTTTTTATAATAAAACAGTGATGGATAAGTTAGTTTGCCGCTAAGACTTTTCCTTGGTTATGATTAGAAACCGTTACGACCCCAAACCACTAAAGATAAAGAAAATGTAAAAACCGTCATTAGCGTGGCCCAGCCTAAACTTAAAACGTCCATAAAAAGAAAAGTCCTTTTTTATCTTAATAAATTTGATATAAGTGTTATAAATCGAGCTTTTAGAATAACAAATTAAAAACTGGATTTCATTTAATATTTAACCAACGAATAACTAAATTTGCAGTAATATAACTTGTGGTAAAATACTCTACGTATGATATATTATACATCAATATTTGAATCCTTTCCCTTTAAATTATTTTTAAAAAATTGAATTTCAGGAAGAATGATAACTAGACTTCATTGTCCAAATTATGATACAATAAATCAAACATTTAATCAAAAAGAAAAAGTGAAAAATAAATTAAAGACACGTAAAGCTGCAGCTAAACGTTATAAAAAAACAAAAACTGGTAAAATTTTACGAAAAAAAGCTTTTCGGGGCCATATTTTAGAAAAAAAATCACCTAAACGTAAACGTCATTTAAGAAAAACAGGATTGGTTAGTAAAGGAGAGATTAAACCAATTCTTTTAATGTTACCAAATTAAACAAGGAAAAAATATAATATGGTACGTGTTAAACGAGGAAATGTTGCCCGTAAACGCCGAAAAAAAGTCCTTTCATTAGCTAAAGGTTTTCGTGGTGCACATTCAAGATTATTTCGAGTTGCAAATGCACAGGTAATTAAAGCCTTAAAATATTCATATGTGGGTCGTAAAAATAAAAAACGTCAATTTCGTAAACTTTGGATTGTTCGTTTAAATGCTGCAAGTCGTAATATTGGTGATATAAATTATTCAAAATTTATTCATAAAATTAAAAAATCTAATATTGAATTAAATCGTAAAATGTTGGCCCAATTGGCAATTGTTGATCCAGCCACATTTGAGAAATTGACTCAAGAGTTAACTCTATAAAAATTTTATTAGAATTCATCTTTTTAAAGCTACGAGGATTTTTTATACGTGAGCTAAAAAGATGAATTTTAAAATTTGAATAATCTATACTCTAAAAGTATAATATTGTTGGCAGAAAGGAATGGGATATTTCTACGCAAAGGTCACAAGACTCAAATATGCTCTGAGAGGCCGAAATAAAGGCCGCCAAAGACACGTTGAGTATAGGTATATTACCTTTAGCTAAATAAAATTAAAAATAAGTAAGTTTTATGTGCCTGAAGATTAAAAATAAAATAATTAAGAAGAGTGAGATAATTCCTCACTCTTCATTTAAAGCTTTTTGAAAGTTTAAAAAACCGTTTTGCATAGCATCGGAGAATTGGTCATTTTCGTAATCCTCCATAAAATCGTCACAGTAACAGAATAGACCACCTTCAAAACCACTAAGCTTTTTTGATCTTGGATCTGGTTGAAAATCTTTCACTTCTCCCGCACCTAATTGGATTAGAAATTTATCACTTGCAATCATTAAATTACGCCGCAATCCAAAGACTCGACCACAAAATTTCTGACCATCGATTTTTCTATTGAGAAAGTCTTGCATTAATTCGGCAACTTTATAACGCTGTTGCCAAAAAATATTTTCTTCTACAGCTGCGTTATAACTAGACAATTCCAAGGACTCTTCTGGACTTTCCTTATAAAAGGATTTGCCTTGATCCTTAAAATCTTGGGAACGTTTTAATAATTGTATATGTCTTTGTTGATTGTAAATCATTTTTAGCTTCTAATATCAGTAAATAATAATAATAACTATGGGTTATCCAATTGTGATTTATCTATAGGGGTTATACTTTTTTAAACTTTTTATTCATTAAAGCAATATTCATTGTCATCATTTTAGAACTTATTTTTTATTGAATTAGAGAATAAAAGTAGTACTTTTCTTAATAAATTATTTGGATTTGCTTGAATTCCGAGCCCTCCTTTTATTAAAGGTCGCCAATCTTTGCCTCTTCTTAAATCCTAGACTAAGGGTTGCAGATCTGTCCTTCTTCTTAAATTTTAATAAAGTTTCTGTTATTATTTCATTACTATTGCTTGAAACTAACAAAAGCATAATTTTTCTTTCTTGCAAAACTTTCATCAAAAGTCGATTTCTTATTATATGAAAACTTAGACCAATTATAATGTTTGCTTTATTTAAGTCATTAGTTATTCTAAGATTTAAGTTTAATTTTTTTATTTTTCCCTCTAATACTTTTGTTGAGACAGAATATGGGTAAATATTCAAATGTTTTTCGGTTTCTTTTGCATTTAATAAAAAAGTTTTTAACTCATCTAGCTTTAGCTTTCTCACTTCCGAATCGGAATTTGTGACTTTTTTAAAAGGTAATTTCGAATCAATCGTTTTACTTTTTCGCCAATTTTTATTAGAAATAAGTGTTTTTGGTTTTAAAAACTGTGGTGAATTTGTTAAATAAATTTGAATATTTTTATCGTTATTTACTTTTCGGACTTGTAACTTTGGTTCTAGACCTTGGAGTAAAGAATCAATCGAATTTTCAACATCTTCATGAATTGTCCATGAGTTACGTTCATTTAATTCAATTGCCAATTGAAAAGCGGGAAGGCCTTTACGCTCGATTATACTTTTTTGTGTTCCTCGACGACGGGCTTCTTCATCACTTAATGTAACGGATTGTATACCCCCGACTAAATCTGATAAAACCGGATTTTTTATTAAGCTTCCTAAAAAATTACCGTGAGCTGTACCAATTAATTGAACGCCTCGTTCCGCAATTGTTTGTGCTGCCAAAGCTTCTAACTCGGTTCCAATCTCATCAATGATGATTACTTCAGGCATATGATTTTCAACACCTTCAATCATTACTTTATGCTGTAATTCTGTTTTTTCGACTTGCATTCGTCTTGCACGGCCAATACCTATATGTGGGACGTCGCTATCTCCAGCGATTTCATTTGATGTATCAATAATAACTACTCGCTTTTCCATTTCGTTAGCTAATACACGAGCAATTTCTCGAACCATTGTAGTTTTACCAACTCCAGGTTTTCCAAGAATAAGGATTGATTTTTTTGATTCAAGCAAATCTCGAATAATATTAATAGTACCATACAAAGCTCTTCCGACACGACAAGTTAAGCCTATAATTAAACCTTGCCTATTTCTAATACAGCTTATTCTGTGTAATGTTTTCTCAATCCCTGCACGATTATCATCTGTAAATTTACTTAAACGTTTTACGGAATAATCTAAATCTTGCCATGTTATAATTTTTGGTGACAAATATTCTGGATGGTCTAAAAAGCGAGCTTCGGGTCGCCGGCCTAAATCCATTACAATTTCTATTAGCGTATCTTTTTTAGGATGATTTTGAATTATTTTCTGAATGGATTTTGGTAAAATTTCGATTAGACGATCTAAATCTTCTTTTATTTGCATATAGAGCTTTAATTGGTATTAATTGTATTCTATTGTAATACAAATTAAAAGTAATCCGAAATTTTTGGCGAATAAATTATTTTAAAAATTGGGTTGCCTGGGATTCGAACCCAGAACTTATCGGTTAAAAGCCGAGTACTCTACCGTTGAGTTAGCAACCCTATCGATTTAATATTATCATAATTTTATTTTTTATAAACCCATAAAATTTTATTTACTTTCTATTTAATATGATATATATTAAGATAAGTAAACTAAATTTACAATTTTTGCATAATTTACTGAAATAATAGCATTTAAAAGGAAATAATAATGTTTAACTTACAGGTTGTTGGACAATTACTTTCGTCATCATTAATTTTGTTATCGGGTCCTGTTGTAATCTTATTATTAGCACTTAAAAAAGGTGACTTATAATTAATGCATGTGTGAGGAATTATTTACTTTTCCTCCACATAAAAATTCTATTTAACTCTTTACAAAAAAAAATTTATTGTTTATTATATATAGCATATAAGATTACTTTTAATTGATTAGGCTTAGCTAAATTAAATTTATTAATTTATAATTTTTAAATTAAAATACTAGACTATTCTATTAATCTAATCAAATTCATTTTTGCCCCCATCGTCTAGAGGCCTAGGACACCTCCCTTTCACGGAGGCGACAGGGATTCGAATTCCCTTGGGGGTAATTAAATTTGTTAGCTATACATTTTATTTTTACATTAACGTGTGCAATTAATGTTCAAATATATTATCTAAACTATTTCGTGCTTCTGAATTTTTGATTTATTTTTTTACACTAACTAAACTAAATATGGAAACGACTGTTAAGTATTCGGATATGGATACGGTTTCAATCAAACAAGAGTATGAAAAGACTGAAATTGAAAAGGTTATCTCAAATTTAGAAGCAGACTTAATTGGTTTAACACCTGTTAAAAGTAGAATTCGTGAAATTTCTGCTCTTCTTTTAATTGATCGGTTAAGAAAAACCGTTGGTTTAACGTCGAGTAACCCCGGCCTTCATATGTCATTTACGGGTAGTCCTGGTACCGGTAAAACAACGGTAGCTTTAAAGATGGCTGATATTCTATATAAATTAGGTTATATTAAAAAAGGTCATTTACTAACGGTGACTCGTGATGATCTAGTTGGTCAATATATTGGTCATACAGCACCCAAAACTAAAGAGGTCCTAAAGAAAGCCATGGGTGGTGTATTGTTTATTGATGAGGCTTATTATTTATATAAACCTGATAATGAGCGTGATTATGGATCAGAAGCGATTGAGATTTTATTACAGGTCATGGAAAATCAGCGTGACGAGTTAGTTGTTATTTTAGCTGGTTACAAAGAGCGTATGGATATTTTCTATGAATCAAATCCTGGTCTAGCTTCACGTATTGCGAATCATATTCATTTCCCAGATTATAGTGCCGAAGAACTACTCGAAATCGGAAAAGTTATGCTTGCTGAACAGCAGTATAAAATTACCCGTGAAGGTGAAGATGTTTTATTAAAGTATATTCAGCTTAGAAAAGAGCAACCTTTATTTGCAAATGCAAGAAGTATGAAAAATGCAATAGATCGAGCTCGTATGCGTCAAGCAAATCGTATCTTTGAGAACAATTCCCAAGTACCATTAACTAAATCTGATTTAGTAACTTTAGATATAACAGACTTTTTACAAAGTCGTGTATTTGCATTACCGACACCAGAGGTAGCAAAACCTACTTCACCTTATGGAATGTATAGTCAACAGTTGCAACCAGGAGAATGGGGTCAGTAATTTATAGCCCATTTACTAAATCATTCTTTTAATTAGGAAAAACCTTTCCAAATTAAATGTTAACTGTTAATATAAGTTTATTATTTATTAAAGTTAAAGTTGAGATTTAAAAATGGCAAAACAAAGTATGATCCAACGTGAACTAAAACGAAATAAATTAGTTAAAAAATATGCAAAAAAACGCAAGCAAGCTTTAACGAATTTAAAAACTGCGAAAAATTTAACAGAAATTTTTTCGATGCAAAGAACTTTGCAACGTTTACCTGGTAATAGTTCACCAATACGATTAAAAAACCGTTGCTGGAAAACTGGACGTAGTCGAGGTTTCTATCGTGATTTTGGGCTTTCACGTCATGTTTTACGTGAAATGGCTCATGAGTGTTTACTTCCCGGAGTTGTAAAATCAAGTTGGTAAGTAAAAAATTCCGAAATAATATAATTTGACATTTGTAATGAGATAAAAATTTATTTTTCTGTCTTAATATTGAAGTGTTGTTTATTAAAAATATTTTTCGAATACGATTGAATATATTGACAAGAATTTATGTTTTTTAGTTCTGTTTTCTGCTTGACTAAAAAAGATAAAAGTTAGGTTTCTGGTAAAAAAGAATTAGTGAAATTAATTTTTTCTTTTTCTTGGTATTTTGAGACTCCTTATCTTTATCAAGCCCCTAAAATAATAAAAAAATTATATTATATACATGAGCCTATTAATTAATTATATTCTAATTTTAAGTTTTGCTTTTGCTTTAGCTGCTGGTCTTTATCTAGGACTTAAAGCTATTAAATTAATTTAAAGCATAAACGTGTTACATTTTTGTATATTAAATTTGTTTGACATTAAAATTTAAAAAAGTCTCTTAATACGAGGCTAATTTTTACTCTGTCTTATACCAATTTTATTATTTTTATTTATTTACTTAATCATAATATAATATATTTGATAATTAGATTAGTCGGTAAAAATTAGTGAAAAAATAATTTAATCTAATTTAGATTTTTATGTTATAATGTTAGATAGGTAGCATAAATTGATTTGAAAAATTATATATATTATTATGGCTATAAAACGCGGTTCAAATGTGAAAATTTTAAGAGAAGAATCTTATTGGTTCCAAGAAACAGGTAAAGTTGCCTCAATTGATGAATCAGATGTACGCTATGGTGTAACTGTAAGATTTGAAAAGGTAAACTATAATGGAGTTAATACAGCGAATTACAGTTTAGGTGAATTGGCTGAGGCTTAATTATTTTGTTGTCTTTTTAAAATAATTGTTTTGAGACCATACAAATTAAAAAGATTTGTATGGTCTATTATAAAGTTGATTTGCCTAAGGTTTTTTATTTACGATAAATTAAAATAAAGGTATGGACATTGCACATTCATTAGTTGAGTTTTTCTTTAGTTTACTGTACGTATCTTTGCAATTTTTGGTCATCCTTGTTGAAATTAGGTATCTTATAAACTGGTTTTTAAACGTTAATCCCTTTTTTGAGCCTTTTGTTACGCTTTGGGCATGGACTAATCCAGTTTTTAATTTTGGTCGACGCTGGTATCCTAGGGTTTTTGGCTTAGATATTACACCCATTATTAACTATAAAGTTTTAAGTATTATTGTCGATGTATGCGATGATATCGTAAGCTATTTGGCAGGTCGAAACAATGAAACGGGTGGTGGACCTATTAATGAAGAGCCTTTTGGTCTTGGAGTTGATGTATTAGGGTTTCCAGATTCTGAGATTGGTGAATCTGATCAATATCATTTTACTTTAACTCAAATTTCAGATGGCTTAGATCTTAATGATGGGCTTATTTCAGATTTTGGGAGAAGTATTTGTGATCTAATTCTTCCCGGTTTGCATAGTTTAATTTAATATTGAAGTTAAAAAAATTAATAGTTAGAAATCTAAGTTTTAAGTTCTTTTGAATTTAAAACTTAGATTTCTGATTAATGAATCCTAATTAAAAATTAATAAATGTTTTTTTAATCAATTGGACGCATTGATAGTACTGGTTCGTTCTCACGGTTAATACCTTTTTCGAAACCTGCAGCAGCCGCACGAGCACGACCTGAGTGCCACCAGTGACCTACTAAAAGGAAGAATGCTAGGAACCAGTGTGAACATGTTAACCATGAACGCGGTGATACGTAGTTGAATGAGTTAATCTCTGTTGCTACACCACCTACTGAGTTTAGTGAACCTAATGGTGCGTGAGTCATGTACTCTGCTGCACGACGCTCTTGCCATGGTTGAATATCATTACGGATTTTATTGATATCTAGACCATTTGGACCACGAAGTGGCTCAACCCAAGGAGCACGTAAATCCCAGAAACGCATTGTTTCACCACCAAAGATGATTTCACCAGATGGAGAACGCATTAAATATTTACCAAGACCTGTAGGACCTTGTGCTGATGCAACGTTTGCACCTAGACGCTGGTCACGAACAAGGAATGTAAATGCTTGTGATTGTGATGCTTCAGGACCAGTTGGGCCATAAAATTCACTTGGATAAGCAGTATTATTATACCATGCATAAGTTGCCGCGGCATAACCCATTAATGATAGTGCTGCTAAACTATATGATAAATATGCTTCACCTGACCATACAAATGCACGACGTGCCCATGAGAAAGGTTTTGTTAGGATATGCCAGATACCACCACAGATACATAATGCTGCCACCCAAATGTGACCACCAACAAGATCTTCCATGTTGTTTACAGCAATAATCCAACCGTCACCACCGAATGGAGAACGGAAAACGTAACCGAAGATTACTAGAGGGTTAAGTGTTGGGTTTGTTATAAGACGAACATCTCCACCACCTGGCGCCCATGTATCATAAATACCACCAAAGTACATTGCTTTAAATACTAAAAGCAGCGACCCTAATCCAAGTAATACTAGGTGAATACCTAGGATTGTTGTCATCTTATTTTTATCACGCCAATCATAACCAAAGAATGGGAATGATTCTTCTAACGTATCTGGACCGATTAGTGAATGGTAGATACCACCAAAACCTAATACGGCAGATGAGATAAGGTGAACTACACCAACAATAAAGTACGGATAAGTATCGATGATTTCACCACCTGGGCCTACACCCCAACCTAAAGTTGCTAAGTGTTGTAATAAAATACAACCTTGTTCGTATAGTGGTTTTTCCGGAATGTAGTGTGAAACTTCGAATAAAGTCATAGCACCACACCAAAATACCATTACACCAGCATGCGCAACGTGTGCGCCTAATAATTTACCTGAAACGTTAATTAAACGAGCATTACCAGACCACCAGGCAAAACCTGTTGATTCGATGTCTCGACCTGTTACATTATTAAAGGGCGTTTCCACGTGGTAAAACCTCCTCAGGGAATACAAAGTTTTCATGCGGTTGATCTTGTGCGGCCATCCATGCACGGATACCTTCATTTAATAGAATATTTTTAGTGTAGAATGTTTCGAATTCTGGATCTTCAGCAGCTCTAAGCTCTTGTGATACGAAATCATATGCACGTAAGTTTAATGCTAGACCTACTACACCAATTGCACTTGTCCATAAACCTGTTACAGGTACAAATAGCATAAAGAAGTGTAACCAACGCTTATTTGAGAACGCTACACCAAAGATTTGTGACCAGAAACGGTTCGCTGTTACCATTGAATATGTTTCTTCTGATTGAGTTGGTGTGAATGCACGGAATGTATTTGCAGCATCACCATCTTCAAATAGTGTATTCTCAACAGTAGCACCGTGGATAGCACAAAGTAAAGCACCACCTAAGATACCAGCTACACCCATCATATGGAATGGGTTTAGTGTCCAGTTATGGAATCCTTGTAAGAATAATAGGAAACGGAAAATAGCTGCTACACCAAAACTTGGAGCGAAGAACCAGCTTGCTTGACCTAGTGGGTATACTAGGAAAACAGATAAGAAGATAGAAATTGGACCTGAGAATGCAATAGCATTATAAGGACGAATACCTACTAGACGTGCAATTTCAAATTGGCGTAAACAGAAACCAATTAAACCAAATGCACCGTGTAAAGCAACGAATGTCCATAGGCCACCAATTTGGCACCAACGTGTAAAATCACCTTGTGCTTCAGGACCCCATAATAGAATTAGGGAGTGACCCATACTGTTAGCAGGTGTTGAAACAGCTGCTGTTAAGAAATTACAACCTTCTAGGTATGAACTTGCTAAACCATGTGTATACCATGAAGTAACGAATGTTGTACCAGTAAGCCACCCACCAACTGCTAAATATGCGGTTGGGAATAGTAATAATCCTGACCAACCTACGAATACGAAACGATCACGTTTTAGCCAGTCATCAGCTAAATCAAAAATACCACGTTCTTTATTTTGACCAATTGCAATAGTCATGTTTTAAAAATTGCCGAAGCATGTAACTTAATAAATGTACTTTAAACACTTTTCTCTACATCTAACTAATATTAAATTATAACGTTTTTCGAATAGAAATGTGAACTAAATTTTTATGCCGCTAATGACTTGTTGTTTTCAGTAAATTGATCTACAATATTTTAAGATATAAATTATTTCATCGTAGTAAAAAAATAAAATAAACTAACTTGTAATGTTAAAAATGCGATTTAAACGTGGTGGTAAAAAACGTCAACCATCATATAGAATTGTTCTTATGGAGTCTACTTCTGCACGTGATAGTAGAGCGATTAAAGAATTAGGGTTTTATAATCCAATTAGTAAAGAAGTAAAATTAGATGTTCCTAGTATTGTAAAATATCTAAAGTATGGAGCTCAGCCAACCGAAACGGTTAAAAATTTATTAATTAAGTCTAAGATTTTAGAAAAATAAGTTTATTATTCGGCTCAAAATTTATTAATTCTTTTTTCTTATTTTTCGATTATAATTATCTATTATTGCATAAATTTATTTATATTGTTTATGTAATAAAATTTAATATTTGATTGTATTTTATTATTCTATAAATAAAGTTTTATAATGAGTTTTGATATTAAAACACCATCACCGATTTTTGGTGGTAGTACAGGTGGGTGGTTACGAGCAGCCGAAGTTGAAGAAAAGTATGGGATCACATGGACTAGTTCAAAGGAACAAATTTTTGAAATGCCCACAGGTGGAGCCGCTATCATGCGTTCTGGTGAAAATCTATTGTATTTAGCTCGTAAGGAACAATGTTTAGCGTTAGGTACTCAACTACGTACATTTAAAATTAACGATTATAAAATTTATCGAATTTTTCCAAGCGGTGAAGTTCAGTATTTACATCCTAAAGATGGTGTCTTCCCGGAAAAAGTTAATCCAGGTCGTATGGGAGTTAATAATAAAGATTTCTCAATCGGTAAAAATCCGAACCCAATTAAAGTTAAGTTTACTGGAAAAGGTACTTTTGATGATTAAGTAAAATAAAAGAAATCTATATCTATATAGATTTCTTACTCTTGACAAAGACTCGAAATTTTGTTATTATAAAATTATATATATTTTGTTCATCAAGATTTCTATTTTCTCGGAGAGATGGCAGAGTTGGTCGATTGCGTCTGATTTGAAATCAGATGAATCTCACGGTTCCGAGGGTTCGAATCCCTCTCTCTCCTATAATTTATTCTATTTAAATTAAAAATCTCTATATTTTGGTCTTTTTTCAGTTTATTTATTATTTAATATTTTTTACTGAACATTTTTGATGTAGATATATATATCAAATTAAAAAAGTCAATTATATTATTTTTGTTTAAGTCTTTGAGTTTGAGCTAAATAAAAATTAACTCAAACTTAATTTACCCTAAAATGTTATTTCATTTTATTTGATCTTCAATTTAAAGTGAAGATCCTAGACCTGAATACGAGCCATAAATAAAAATAGATAACATTGCAATTACTGCTAAGCCGCCCACAAGAGCAACTAACCATAAAGGAATTCGACCTGTACCTGCCATAAAAATTCTCTCCTAAAATTAGTTAAAGAAATAGCTTGAAAATAAAACGGCTAATACAAAAATAAGAAGTAAACCCCAATACAGTGATGTACGGCTTAATTCTACAGGCTGTCTATTCGGATTAGGACCTGACATATTATTTTTATACTCCTATCTTTGAATAAATTGCATTGATGTGATTGCCCCTAAAAAGAAAACAGTTGGAACTGCTAGGGCATGGATTGTTAACCAACGAAATGTAAAAATTGGATATGCAACGGGTTGATTTGTATTTTTTACCATAAGATTTCCTTTAATTTATAAACCTTTCGTTAAATCTTCTAGTTCTTGTTTTGCACTGAAACGATCATTAACTAGTGGAATTTGTTGACGATCTTGCGTGAAATATTCGTCTGGACGTGGTGTCCCAAATACATCATATGCTAGACCAGTAGCAATGAAAAGAAAACCTGAAACAAATAATGATGGAATCGTAATGCTGTGAATAATCCAGTAACGAACACTTGTAATAATATCCGAGAATGGACGTTCACCAGTAGAACCACCTGACATAATATTTATTTTTATTAAAATAGACTTAATAGAATTATTTTACGCTAAATGTTTTTTTTAGTTTTTATATTACTAAAGAAAAAATATCTTTATCTAAAACCAACTGATGCTTGCCAAACGAAAGCAAGTAACAGGAAAAATACTGGAATTGCAGGTAGTACATCTACGACTGGACTAAAAACCGCATAAGCTTCCGGTAACTTAGAAACTAGGATAGTTGTCATAATTTCAATTATTTTTTAAACATAAGTTTGACAATAAAGCCATAATAAAATTATACACACATAAATTTAATTGATCTATTAAAATTTTTTTGTTATCCTTAGGAGGTTGGGAACATGGAGAGATGGCTGAGTGGTCGAAAGCGGCAGATTGCTAATCTGTTGTATCTATTATCGATACCGAGGGTTCGAATCCCTTTCTCTCCTCTTGACAAATCTTAAATCTAGCGTTATAATCTGATTGTCAATAATATATTAGGGATTGTAGTTCAATTGGTTAGAGCACCGCCCTGTCACGGCGGAAGTTGCGGGTTCGAGTCCCGTCAGTCCCGTTTTTACGCTAATTTTTGATTTCGCTTTTAACTTTTATTATAACAGAAAATAATATTTATTTTTAAGTAGAATTTTTTGAAAATGTAACTATAATAGTATTAGTTATTATATAAGAATTAATTAATTTAAAATTATGATCGAGCCATTTCTTTTTGGAATTGTTTTAGGTATGATTCCGGTATCACTAGCCGGCCTATTTGTTGCAGCTTATTTACAATACAGCCGCGGTAATCAATTAATGTAATAATTTAAATTTAAGAATTTAAATTTTAATAAATCGATTTTTATAGATATAATTGTATAATATTAAATTAAATATTAATTATTAATTATGGCAAATTTTGTAAAACCATATAAGAATGATCCTTTTGTTGGTCATTTATCAACACCCATTACGACATCCGCAGCAACTCGTGCTATATTAGGAAATTTACCAGCTTATCGAGCAGGTTTATCTGCTACTCGACGTGGTCTTGAAATAGGAATGGCGCACGGTTATTTCTTTACTGGTCCATTCACACTTCTTGGTCCGCTTAGAAATTCAGAAATTGCCAATTTAGCTGGTTTTATGTCTGCAGTGGGTTTAATTTGTATCTTAGGTGTTGGCCTGGCTAGTTATGGAAATGTTTCGTTTGACGGATCAGAAAAAGGGGACAGCATTCAAACTAAAGAAGGTTGGGGGAAATTCACTGGCGGATTTATGATTGGTGCATTTGGTGGTGCATTATTCTCATTTTTATTACTAAATTATCTTTAAATAGGTGAAAAAAGGAATTAAAGACTTTCTTAATTTCTATAAAAACGTTATAATACATTCGTAAGTGAAAAGGTAGGCGGTATAGCCAAGTGGTAAGGCAGAGGATTGCAAATCCTTTATTCCCCAGTTCGAATCTGGGTACCGCCTTACTTTTGTAAAATACATTGGGGGCATGGTGGAATGGTAGACACGACGGACTTAAAATCCGTTGGCCACAAGGCTGTGAGGGTTCAAGTCCCTCTGCCCCTATAATTTATAATTTTCTAATTATAATAAGTACTCTCAATTTTATATCATAATTTTTACTATGATAATAGAATTATTTCTTGTTATTAAATTTTTGACGTAAAAAGATTTATAAATCTTTATTTTTTTATTACTTAGAAATTAAATTATCATGAAATAATTTTTCAAAATTTTACACTAAAACAAGTGCTGTAAATTACAACGTTCTACAAACAGTGAATTGTTTTGCCTAATTTATTTTTTACTGTAAAAATTTAAAAGACTAGACGTTTTTTTTTATGTTTGATACAATACTACATGTATCTGTTACATTTTAAGTGTAGCGAATTGGCTCTGTAGCTCAGTGGTTAGAGCAGGGGACTCATAAGCCCAAGGTCACAGGTTCAAATCCCGTCAGAGCCATTTCAAAATAAATAGTCATAAAAATAGCTAGAAACCACCTTTAGGTCATAATAGTTATTACTTGAACTAATCCATTTCTTTATTGCAATAAGTTCTTTATTATTTTGGGTAAATTATTAAAATCCAAAGCTTACTAAATTTATGACTTTTTTTTTAATATAATTATTTACAATCTTCATGGAATCAAAAAGATATACTTTATCAGTTTTAGTAGAAGATGAGCCGGGTGTTTTAGGTCGAATTTCAGGTTTGCTTTCTCGCCGTGGTTTTAATATAGAAAGTTTAGCAGTGGGTGCATCCGAAAAAGTCGATCACTCACGCATGACTATGGTTTTTAATTGTGATGACAGGATAATTGAGCAAGTAATTAAACAACTTTATAAATTAATAAATGTTGTACTTGTTACAAATGTTAGTAACGTTCCGTCTTTAGAGAGAGAAATTATGCTAATGAAAATTAATACAACACCTGAAACACAAGCGGAAATCTTTGAAATCACAAAAGTTTTTAATATTAAAATTCTTGATTTAACTTTTCATTCCATGGTACTCGAAATTACTGGTGATCCACCTAAAATGGTTGCGGTTGAAAAACTGCTATCAAAATTTGGAATTAAAGAAGTTGCACGAACGGGAAGAATTGCTTTAGCACGTGATCTCACATATAACTAAAATTTTAACATTACTAGGCATTTTTTTAAAATTACTTTATAATATTTATTAACAGTACAAATCTGGAATAAAAAAATCATTAACAAAGGAATTTAAAAAATGACTGCAACTTTAGAAAGACGCGAAAGCATCAGCGTATGGGAGCGTTTCTGCTCTTGGATCACTTCAACTGAGAACCGTTTATACATCGGTTGGTTTGGTGTTTTAATGATCCCTTGCCTATTAACTGCAACTTCTTGCTACATCATCGCATTTATCGCTGCACCGCCAGTAGATATCGATGGTATTCGTGAGCCAGTAGCTGGTTCATTAATGTACGGAAACAACATCATTTCTGGTGCTGTAATCCCTTCATCAAACGCAATTGGTGTTCACTTCTACCCAATCTGGGAAGCTGCTTCTGTAGATGAGTGGTTATACAACGGTGGTCCTTACCAGTTAGTTGTATTACACTTCATCTTAGGTGTATGCTGCTGGATGGGTCGTGAGTGGGAATTATCTTACCGTCTTGGTATGCGTCCATGGATCTTCGTAGCATTCTCTGCTCCAGTAGCAGCAGCATCTGCAGTATTCGTAGTATACCCAATCGGTCAAGGTTCATTCTCTGACGGTATGCCTCTAGGTATTTCTGGTACTTTCAACTTCATGCTTGTATTCCAAGCTGAGCACAACATCCTTATGCACCCATTCCACATGGCTGGTGTTGCTGGTGTATTCGGTGGTTCTCTATTCTCAGCAATGCACGGTTCTTTAGTGACATCTTCACTAATCCGTGAGACAACTGAGTCTGAGTCATCAAACAATGGTTACAAATTCGGTCAAGAAGAAGAGACTTACAACATCGTAGCTGCACACGGTTACTTTGGTCGTCTAATCTTCCAATATGCTTCATTCAACAACTCTCGTGCTTTACACTTCTTCCTTGCTGCATGGCCTGTAGTAGGTATTTGGTTAACTGCACTAGGTGTTTCAACAATGGCATTCAACTTAAACGGTTTCAACTTCAACCAATCTGTAGTTGATTCAGAAGGTCGTGTTATCAACACATGGGCTGACATCATCAACCGTGCTGACCTAGGTATGGAAGTAATGCACGAGCGTAACGCTCACAACTTCCCTCTAGATTTAGCTGCTGGTGAGGTTCTTCCAGTTGCTTTAACTGCTCCTGCAGTTAACGGCTAATCATTGAGAAAAAATTGAGTATACTTCGGTATACTCAATTTTTACATAATCTTAATTTAGAAAGTATAATTGTAGTATTTGCTATCATTAAATTATTATTTTTTTTAAACCATAAACATAAAAGCATATCTAACTAAAGTCACATATATATATTTAAGTTGGTAACTTTTTCTTGATTACTTTTTTATTCTAAATGATATTTATCTTATCTTTAATGTATCAAAATCATGTTATTTGATCTAAAAAACTTAACTTTTTAATTTTACCAATTAATTATATAGCACAAAAATTATGAAACAAACTATATTTGTAAAGTAAAAAACTCGATATAATAGATTTTTATAAGGTTTAAAAATGAAATTTCTTCGTTAATCTACCCTTAGAGCAGAATCAATCCCAAAATAGTCTAAATTTCACCACTTTAGGAAGGTTGAGAGGATAGAGATTATTGAAAAAGACGACTTTCAACTCAATCAAGATGGAAAAATTTCCTTGAAGAAATATTATGAAAGTAGAGATCAAAATAGTTTATTTCAATTCAAAGTATATTTCATCAAATATGAAACTATTCGACAGACAAAGCTCTATAAACAGTTAAAATAATTTTAAATTTGAAAAAGCCAAACCCTAACATTAATTCCTAAGTTACTTGCAAATTTAGGAATTATCTAGCTAATCTAATTCTTTTAGATGTTGTTGATATTTAGCTTCTAGTTTATCGAATACTGATATATCAATTTTACTTGCGAAATAATATAATTTCAACCAATACTCATCGTATTCTTCTGCGTAGGCTTGAATCGTTTCTTCAATAATCTTTTTCGTTATTTTTTGAACAATTATAAATGAATGGCTTGGTCCAAAAAAGCTTTTATTTTTAAGGATTCCAAATTTTTTGCTGTTCCTACCATTACTATTACTGTACAAGTATAACCATCCTCTAACTCGACGAAGACATCAAGATAATCTCTGCAATTTCTTCAAATGCATTTGGAGTTAGGAACCTAATTTCTTTTACTAATTTTATAACTTTTTTATTATCTAGAGATTTTATTGGGCTAGGAGGGAATCGAACCCCCGACACCGTGGTTCGTAGCCACGCGCTCTAGTCCACTGAGCTACAAGCCCTTTATGCCTATTTATTGTATGAAAAATCAAATTTAATGTCAACTAATTAAGTTTGGTTTCTTTTTTATGTCTAGTTTAAATAAAAAAATATATAAAATTTTAAAGTCACAAATTTTGTGACTTTAAAATTTTATAGAGAATATTTAGCCGAATTTACCTGACGTTGAGGCAATTAAGAAGGCTGCATATGTTAAGAAGTAACCTAATGTGAAATGAGCTAAACCGACAAGACGAGCTTGTACAATTGATAGAGCTACCGGTTTGTCACGCCAACGAACAAGGTTAGCTAATGGTGTACGCTCATGTGCCCAAACTAAGGTCTCAATTAATTCTTGCCAATAACCACGCCATGAAATTAAGAACATGAAGCCTGTAGCCCAAATTAAGTGACCAAATAAGAACATCCATGCCCAAACTGCTTGGCTATTCATACCGAATGGGTTGTAACCATTAATTAATGGAGAAGAATTTAGCCATAGGTAATCACGTAACCATCCCATGATATAATTTGAAGATTCGTTAAATTGAGCTGGATTTCCACCCCAGATTGTTACATGTTTCCAATGCCAGTAGAATGTTACCCACCCAATTGTATTTAACATCCAGAACATTGATAAGTAGAATGCATCCCAAGCAGAAATATCACATGTACCACCACGACCAGGTCCATCACATGGGAAACTGTAACCAAAATCTTTCTTATCTGGCATTAATTTTGAACCACGTGCGTCTAATGCACCTTTTACTAAGATTAGGGTTGTTGTGTGTAACGCTAATGCAATAGCATGGTGAACTAAGAAGTCACCAGGCCCAATTGTTAGGAATAGTGAATTACTGTTGTTGTTGATTGCTTCTGACCAACCAGGTAGCCAAACTTTAGATGCGCCTAATGTTGCTGGACTATCAGCTGATGATAGTAATACATTAAAACCGTAAAGCGCTTTACCTGATGCACCCTGAATCCATTGCGCAAAGATTGGTTCAATCAAAATTTGCTTCTCTGGTTGACCAAATGCCACAACTGTATCGTTGTGAACATAAAGACCAAGCGTATGGAATCCTAGGAATAAAGATACCCAGCTTAAATGCGAAATGATTGCTTCTTTATGCTGTAGCATACGTGCCAAAACGTTATCTTTATTAGTTTCTGGATCGTAATCACGAACAAAGAAGATAGCGCCGTGTGCAAATGCTCCGACCATTAAGAATCCTGCAATATACTGATGGTGTGTATATAAAGCAGCTTGTGTTGTAAAGTCTTTTGCAATATAAACATATGATGGTAGAGCATACATATGTTGCGCTGTTAATGATGTAGCAACACCTAGACATGCTAACGCTAAACCAAGTTGCATGTGTAGAGAGTTTGTAATTGTATCAAATAAACCTCGGTGGCCTGCCCCTAAACGCCCTCCTGGCGGACGGTGTGCATCTAAAATTTCTTTTAGATCGTGACCAATACCGAAATTAGTACGGTACATATGACCTGCTACAATAAATACAACAGCAATCGCTAATTGGTGATGTGCAATATCTGTTAACCAAAGAGATTGAGTTTGTGGGTTAAAACCACCAACGAATGTAAGGATTGCAGTACCCGCACCTTCACTTGTACCAAATACGTGCTGTGCTGTATCTGGATTATTAGCATACGCTAACCAATCGCCACTAAAGAATGGTTTTAAACCTTCGGGATGCGGTGGAGTAACTAAGAAGTTATCCCAACCGACATGAATACCACGTGATTCTGGAATTGCTACGTGCACTAAGTGCCCAGTCCATGCAAGTGAACTAACACCAAATAAACCAGATAAGTGGTGATTTAAACGTGATTCATTATTTTTAAACCATGATAAACTTGGTTTGAATTTTGGTTGAAGGTGTAACCAACCTGCGAATAATAAAACACTCGCAAGAATTAGTAATCCAATAGAACCAAAATATAAGTCATTATTTGTTCTCATACCAATTGTATACCACCAGTGATAAACACCAGAATAAGCAATATTGACTGGATATGTTACACCACCACGCGTGAATGCTTTTAACGCTGGTTCACCAAAATGTGGATCCCAAATTGCATGTGCAATCGGTTTTACTTTCAATGGATTTAAAATCCATTGCTCAAAATTTCCTTGCCATGCGACATGGAAAAGATTTCCTGAAGTCCATAAGAAAATGATTGCTAAATGACCGAAGTGCGAAGCAAATATTTTCTGGTATAAACTTTCCTCTGTCATCCCATCATGACTTTCTAAGTCATGAGCTGTTGCGATACCATACCAAATACGTCTTGTGGCAGGATCTTGCGCAAGAGCTTGACTAAATTTTGGGAATTTAGTTGCCATAATATTTTATTACCTTTTAAAAAATTAACCCACCGAAATAATACGTGCTAAGAAGAACGACCATGTTGTTCCGATACCTCCTAAAAGGTAATGAGCAAGACCAACTGCACGACCTTGTGTAATACTTAGTGCACGTGGTTGAATAGCAGGAGCAACTTTAATTTTATTATGTGCCCAAACAACTGATTCAATTAATTCTTGCCAATATCCACGTCCGCTGAATAGGAACATTAAACTGAATGCCCAGATGAAATGTGCTCCTAAGAAAATTAGACCATATGCAGATACCGCTGAACCATATGATTGGATAACTTGTGACGCTTCCGACCATAAGAAGTCACGTAGCCAACCATTAATAGTAATAGAACTTTGTGCAAAATTACCACCTGTGATGTGAGACACAGCTCCGTCTGGACTAATTGTTCCCCATACATCGGATTGCATTTTCCAGCTAAAGTGGAAGATTACAACTGAAATGGAATTATACATCCAGAATAATCCTAGGAATACATGATCCCATGATGACGATTGACACGTACCACCACGACCTGGTCCATCACATGGGAATCGGAAACCAAGGTTTGCTTTGTCTGGAATTAATTTTGAACTACGTGCATAAAGAGCACCTTTTAGTAAAATTAAAACTGTTACGTGAATTGTAAAAGCATGAATATGGTGAACCATAAAATCAGCTGTTCCTAATTTAATAGGCATCATAGCGATTTTACCACCAACTGCTACTACATCACCACCAAACGCATAACTTGCTGTTGCTAGAGCATTTGGAGCAGTGTTTCCTGGCGCAGCAATATGTAAATTCTGGATCCATTGAGCAAACACTGGTTGTAGCTGAATAGCTTTATCTGAGAACATATCTTGTGAACGACCTAATGCACGCATTGTATCGTTATGGATGTATAAGCCGAAACTATGGCACCCTAAGAAGATACAAACCCAGTTTAAGTGCGAGATAATTGCATCACGGTGACGAATTACTCGGTCTAATAAGTTGTTATAACTTGTTGAAGGATTGTAATCACGAACCATAAAAATAGCTGCGTGTGCTGCTGCACCAACAACACAAAAACCTCCGATCCACATATGGTGTGTAAATAATGAAAGTTGTGTTGGATAATCTGTCGCAATATATGGATATGGTGGCATCGCATACATATGGTGAGCAACAATAATACTTAATGAGCCCATCATAGCAAGGTTAATTGCTAATTGAGCATGCCATGAAGTTGTTAGAATTTCGTATAGTCCTTTATGTCCTTCACCTGTGAATGGACCTTTGTGAGCTTCAAGAATTTCTTTCATGCTATGACCAATACCCCAATTTGTACGGTACATATGACCTGCAAAAAGGAATAGTACTGCTAAAGCTAAATGGTGGTGTGCGGTATCACTTAACCATAAACCTCCAGTTACAGGGTTTAATCCACCTTTAAATGTTAAGAAATCAGAATACTCATTCCAATTAAACCCAAAGAAAGGTGCTAATCCTTTTCCAAAGCTTGGGTATAATTGTGACATTAATTCTCGGTTAACTAAGAATTCATGAGGTAGTGGGATTTCTTGAGGTGAAATACCTGCGTCTAGTAATTTATTAATTGGAACTCCAATATGGATTTGGTGACCTGACCATGATAAACATCCAAGCCCTAGAAGACCGGTTAAATGGTGATTCATCATAGATTCAGCATTTTGGAACCATTCTAGTTTTGGTGCTGCTTTATGGTAATGGAACCAACCAGCAAACATCATAATACCTGACATTACTAAACCACCTAATGCTGTCCAGTAAAGTTCTACTTCACTTGTAATACCTTCAGAACGCCAAAGTTGGAAGAAACCTGATGTGATCTGAACACCTTGGAAATTTCCTCCTACGTCACCGTTTAAAATTTCTTGACCAACAATTGGCCAAACAACTTGTGCACTTGGTTTTATACCTGTTGGATTTGATAACCAAGCTGAATAGTTTGAGAAGTATGCACCATGGAAATGCATTCCACTAATCCATAAAAAGATTAACGATAACTGGCCAAAGTGAGCGCTGAAAATTTTTCTAGATACGTCTTCTAATGAAGTCGTATAGCTATCAAAATCATGTACGTCTGCGTGTAGGTTCCAAATCCAAGTCGTTGTTTTTGGACCTTTAGCTAAAGTTCTTGAGAAATGACCTGGTTTAGCCCATTTTTCAAATGTAGTATCGATTACATCACGATCTACTACAACTTTAACTTTTTTAGCCGCACGCTCTTGTGAGCTAATAGTCATATGTGTCCCCTTCTGGAGATAAAAAATTAGAAACGCCTATATTTCTAAATACCAAACATTAAGTTGGATTTTGATACAGGTTTTCATGTTAGATTATAGTTTTATTATTGTAAATAAAGCCATTAAATTTTATTAAAATTAAAAAAATAGCTCAAATGTTTTCTATATTCACTAAGGTTAAAGTATTAATTTATAAAATTAATACTTTAACTTTAATTATAAAATATGAATTTTATACAGCATCACTCCAACTAACATCAACATTTTCAAGAATTAATGATGAGTTGTAAATTTGAAGAATAATTAATAAAAATACTAAAAATAATGCCATTGTTACGGCCATAATTGGTGTAGTACCCCAACCTGGTGCAACTTTTCCATACTCTGCATTTAGTGGACGTAGGATTTCTCCTAACCTTGTTCTTAGAGCCATAATTTAGTTTAAAATATAAAATATTAGAGATATTATTCCCTATTTCACATAATAATAATAGTATTGTATATTGATAAATAATATATTCTACTGAAATATGGAAACAGCAACAATTATTATCGTTTTTGTCTCAAGTTTATTATTAGGTGTTACAGGCTATTCTATTTATAGTGCTTTTGGTCCTGGTGCTAAATCATTAACGGATCCGTTTGAAGAGCACGAAGATTAAAAAATAAAGAGTAGGCTATATCTCGAATAACGGATATAGCTACTCTTTTTGTTTTTTTTATTTATCTATTACACGTGGTGTTTCTCTAAAGAAAACCGAGAAGAATAGAATTATTAGAGTTCCAATTAATAAAAAAGTGTATACTAAGGCTTCCATGTTTTATCCTTTGTTAAAGAAAGATTTTGTTGTTTTTTAACTAAATTTTACACCGCACCTTGTTTACGTGTTGAGCGATCACCTAGTTTTGTATAAACACCAAATTCAACTTGTTCTGTTACTTCTGAACCAATTCCAGTGAATACATCTCGGAATAATGTACGAGCACCATGCCATAAATGGCCAAAGAAGAATAATAATGCTAAATTAACATGACCGTAAGTATACCAACCACGTGGGCTACTACGGAATACACCATCTGATTCTAAACTTGTACGATCAAATTCGAATACTTCACCTAGTTGTGCTTTACGTGCGAATTTTTTAACCGTTGGTGCATCTTTAAATGATTGACCATTTAATTTACCACCATAGAAATCTACACTTACACCAACTTGCTCAATACTATATTTTGATTCAGCTCGACGGAATGGGATATCCGCACGAATAATACCATCTTTATCTACTAAAATTACAGGGAATGTTTCGAAGAAAGCTGGCATACGACGTACTGTTAATTCACGTCCTTCTTTATCACGGAAAATTGGATGTCCTAGCCATGATTCAGCGATACCATCACCTTTATTCATTGGTCCAGAACGGAATAAACCACCTTTTGCTGGATTATTACCAATATAATCGTAGAATGCTAGTTTATCTGGGATTCGTGACCATGCATCACGCTCTGATGAACCACTTGCAACGCTTTCTTCTACTCTTCTTTCAATCTCTTGTTGGAAGTATCCGCTATCCCATTGGTAACGAGTTGGACCAAATAATTCAATTGGTGTTGTTGCGCTACCATACCACATTGTACCAGATGTAATAAATGCAGCGAAGAATACAGCTGAAATACTACTTGATAATACTGTTTCAATGTTACCCATTCTTAGAGCACGATATAGGCGCTGTGGTGGACGAACTGTTAAATGGAAAATACCAGCTAAGATACCTAATGTACCAGCTGCGATATGGTGAGATGCTACACCACCTGCACTAAATGGGTTAAATCCATCTGGTCCCCATGATGGAGCTACAGGTTGAACTTTACCTGTGATTCCATATGCATCAGATACCCAAATTCCTGGTCCAAATAAACCTGTTACGTGGAAAGCTCCAAAACCAAAACATAATAGTCCTGATAAGAATAAATGGATACCAAAGATTTTTGGTAAATCTAATGCTGGTTCATCTGTACGTGGGTCGCGGAATAATTCAAGATCCCAATATACCCAGTGCCAAATAGCGGCTAAGAAGCAAAGACCTGATAAAACAATATGTGTTAATGCAACACCTTCAAAACTCCATAATCCAGGGTTTGACACACTTTCACCTGTGATACTCCAACCACCCCATGAATCTGTAATACCGAGTCTTGTCATGAATGGCATTACATACATTCCTTGACGCCACATCGGATTAAGAACCGGATCGGAAGGATCAAAAATTGCTAATTCATAAAGTGCCATTGACCCTGCCCATCCAGCTACTAGGGCTGTATGCATTAAGTGAACGGCGATTAATCGACCTGGGTCATTTAGTACAACTGTATGAACCCTATACCAAGGTAGTCCCATCTAATCTAGGTCTCCTAAATTTAAAAACAAATGCTTTAACTTTCTTACATATATAAACATAATATAGTATTCTAGATTAAAAAAGATTGAATATATCATTAAATTTAATTAATTATCATCATTATTAAATGTTTAAAAGATTAATTTTACACCAATCTAATATTATTTATGTGAATGAACATATTAAAATAATTTAATATGTTCATTCATTTTTATTTAATTGTTGTACTAACCCCAGATGGTAAGTTAATAGTAATTAGTGAATTAGATGTGTCAACTGATGTTGGATAAATATCTAAAACACGCTTATGGATTCTAATTTCAAAATGTTCACGTGCATCCTTATTAACATGTGGTGAGCGTAAAACACAATAAACGCGTTTTTTTGTTGGTAGGGGAATTGGACCAACCACTTTAGATTGTGTTTTTTCAACTTCATTAATAATTTGTTGACATGCATTATCTAATAATTTGTGGTCATATGATTGCAGTCGAATTCTTATGCGATTTTTGAGTTTTTCATTCATTATAATATTCTGCTTAATTTTATGTTAAAATTTTTGAAACAACTCCTGCCCCAATTGTTCGACCACCTTCACGAATAGCAAATCGCATTCCTGCTTCAATTGCAATTGCGGAAATTAATTCGGCAGTCATCTTAATACGATCACCAGGCATTACCATTTCTACGTCAGTTCCATCATCTGCTGTAAATGCTTTAATATTACCAGTTACGTCTGTTGTTCGTACATAAAACTGAGGGCGGTAGCCTGTAAAGAATGGTGTGTGACGTCCACCTTCCTCTTTTGTTAAAATATAAACTTCACCTTCAAAAAGAGTGTGTGGTGTTATTGTTCCTGGTTTTGATAAAACCATCCCGCGTTCAATATCCGTTTTCTGAACCCCGCGTAATAGAATACCTACATTATCACCAGCCATACCTGAATCTAATGTTTTTTGGAACATTTCAACACCAGTTACCGTTGTTGTTTGTGTATCACCTAAGCCAACGATTTCAATTGTATCACCAACGTTAATGATTCCACGCTCGATTCGTCCTGTTGCTACAGTACCACGTCCTGTAATTGAGAAAACATCTTCAACAGCCATTAGGAATGTTTTTTCTGTATCTCGTTCAGGTGTTGGGATATAATTATCAACTTCATCCATTAAGTTAAAAATTTTGTCTACCCATTTATTATCACCACGACCAATAGCTGGAGTTGCAATAACTGCTTCTAAAGCTTGTAATGCTGATCCCGGAACGATTGGAATATCATCACCTGGGAAATCATAATTTGATAGTAATTCACGAACTTCTAATTCAACTAATTCGATCAATTCCTCATCATCTACTTGGTCTTCTTTATTTAAGAATACTACGATGTTTGGTACACCAACTTGTTTAGCTAATAAGATATGCTCACGTGTCTGAGGCATTGGTCCATCAGCTGCCGATACGACTAGAATTGCACCATCCATTTGTGCGGCACCAGTAATCATGTTTTTTACGTAATCTGCGTGACCTGGGCAATCTACGTGTGCATAATGGCGTGATTCAGTTTCATATTCTACGTGTGCTGTATTAATTGTAATACCACGTGCTTTTTCTTCAGGTGCTGCATCAATATCAGCATAATTTTTTAATGTTGAATTTCCAATTGTTGATAATACGGCAGTAATTGCTGCTGTTAAAGTTGTTTTTCCATGGTCTACATGTCCAATTGTTCCAATGTTTACATGCGGTTTACTACGTTCAAATTTCTCGCGAGCCATAATTTTTCCTTGTTTAAATTAATTTTAATATGTTTACTTTTGGCAATTTTAATTTTTTACCTGAATTTAGTATCTAAAATGTGCAAATGCTTTATTAGCTTCTGCCATTTTGTGTGTTTCATCTTTTTTTCGAACAGCATTTCCGATACCATTTGATGCGTCGATAATTTCGCTAGCTAGTTTTAAAGACGTTGTTCGGCCAGCTCGATCTTTTGCCGCTTTGATAATCCAACGTAACGCGAGTGTTGTTCCACGGTAACGACTTACTTCAAGTGGCACTTGATATGTTGAACCACCAATTCGACGTGCTTTAACCTCTACAATTGGTGTAGTATTCTTTATTGCAGTTTCAAAAATTTGAATTGGTTCACTTGAGGTACGTTCTCTTACAAGTTCAAATGTTTCAAAAACAATTGAATCGGCTAAACGTTTTTTACCTTTTTTTAAAATTCGTGCTGTTAATAAACTAACAAGAAAACTATTATACTGTGAATCTGCTAACGGATAACGTTTCTTTACTATACTACGTCGTGACATATTTCTCTTTTATTTAATCTTTTTTAGGTTTTTTTACGCCATATTTTGAACGGCCTTGGTTTCTATTTTTAACCCCACCACTATCTAATGCACCGCGAATAATATGGTAACGTACACCAGGTAAATCTTTTACACGACCACCGCGTAAAAGTACAACAGAATGTTCTTGTAAATTATGTCCAATCCCTGGAATATAAGCTGTTACTTCAAAGCCACTTGTTAAGCGTACACGAGCAACTTTTCGAATTGCTGAGTTTGGCTTTTTTGGTGTTGTTGTATAGACACGGGTGCAAACTCCACGTCTCTGAGGACAGTTTTGTAGAGCTGGTGATTTTGTTTTTATTTTTATTGTTTTTCGAGGAGAACGTACTAATTGTTGTATTGTTGGCATTTTTATTTAATCTATTTTATGAATCTTCTAATCCGTATTTCTTTAAAAAACGTTCAACGCGTCCTTCAGTATCAAGTATCGTTAATGAACCAGTATAGAAAGGATGGTTTCCAGACCACACATCTACATTTAATCTTGGCTTTGTTGAACTTGTTGTATATACTAATTGACCATCACAGTAAACCTGTGTTTCGTCAAACCAGTTAGGATGTATATCTTTTTTTGGCATATTCTAATAAATTTGATAAATAGTGAGAATTAACGTTTTGAGAATTGTGATGCTTTACGTGCTTTCTTTAAACCATATTTTTTACGTTCTTTAATACGCGCATCACGGGTTAGTAGACCAGCTGGTTTTAAAATTGTTCGATTTTCAGGACTTACTTTTGTAAGCGCACGTGCAATTCCAAGTAATATAGCATCAGTTTGTCCGCTCAAACCTCCACCATGAGTTTTGACATTTACATCATAGGTATTTTCAATTCCTAATAGTGTGAATGAGGTATTAATCTTTCTTAAATAAGTTAAATTATTTTGTAAATAGGTACTGCCAGATTTTTCATTTATTGTGAGCTGTCCATTACCTAGTTTTAAAATAACTTGTGCTATTGCTTGTTTACGTCGGCCAATTCCGTACGCGATAATTTCCTTATTATTCATGCTTGTTATTTATAGTTTTAATAATTCGGGAGTTTGAGCATCATGCGGGTGTTGCTCACCTTTATAAACTTTTAAATTTGTATATAGTTTACGTCCTAAAGGACCTTTTGGCAACATTCCTTTTACGGCATGTTCAATTATTTTCTCTGGTCGACGTTCTCTTAATTTCTCTAATGTTTCTGTTCGCATTCCACCTGGCCGTCCAGAATGGTTGCGGTAAATTTTTTGTTTTTCTTTTTTACCGCTTAAACTAATTTTTTCTGCATTTATGACAATTATATAATCTCCTGTGTCTAAAAATGGAGTATACATTGCTTTTTCTTTTCCTATTAAAACGCGACTAATTTTTGTTGCTAGACGCCCTAAGGTTTGATTCTCGGCATCAATAAGATACCATTTTTTGTTTATAAAATTTTTGGAAGGGATAAATGTATCTTTCATAATTTGGAGTTTTAAAATAATATAAGAAGCAATTTAGGATTTCAAAGAAGGTAAAATAATATTAAATTTCTTCTTTAGTGCTTGAAAAACTTCATCGGCCGATTTCTTACCGAAATTTTTGATTTCTTTAATTTCTTCTTGTGAATATTGAATTAATTCGTCAACTGAATTTATCCCCGCACGTTTTAGACAGTTATAGGCACGAACAGGTAATTGTAGTTCTTCAATTAAAATTACTTCAGGTTGAGGAATTGTTTGTTGAATATCGATTTGTTCTGGTTTTAGATTTTCTTCATTTGTTAGACTACTAAACCAAATCATTAATTTTTTAGCGGCTTCACTTACGGCTTTTTCTGGAGTTATACTTCCGTTTGTCGTAATCTCTAAGAGTAAAGATTCGTTAGTTTTATTATGACTGACGTATATATTATTAATTTTATAATTAACTTTTACAACGGGCATAAAAACGGCATCAATTTGTAAAAAATCTTTTGCTTTTTGCTCTGTTTGGTCAGCGAGTTGATAACCAACACCCCTCTCGGCAATGATATCAAATTCAATGTTTTGAGCCGTCGAGATTGCAGCAATGTATTGATTTGGATTAATTATTTCAACTTCGTTATCAAATTTTAAACAATTTGCTGTAATAATGCCGGGTCCTTTTGCAATAATCTTTCCTGAAATTTTATCTGTATATTTAGTTTTTAATATAATTTGTTTTAAATTTAATAAAATTTCTAAGATATCTTCTCTTATACCTGGAATTAAAGAGAATTCGTGTGATGCGTTTGGGATTCTAATTGCGGTAATTGCATTCCCTTCAAGATTTGCTAAAAGTACTCGGCGTAATGCATTTCCTAGAGTTAAGCCTTGTCCAGGTGTTAAATTTGTCAAAATAAAATGACCCGTTAAGTGACCCGATTCCTCGACAATTGACTTAACGTATTTAAATTTTAATTCCACAATTATTTTTTATTAAATTTAAACTCTACGTTTTTTTGGTGGTCGACATCCATTATGCGGTACAGATGTAATATCTTTAATTGCGCTTATTTCTAAACCACCATTTTGAACAGCACGAATCGCTGTTTCGCGTCCCGATCCTTGTCCTTTCACCAAAACTTCTACGGTTTTTAGTCCAAGGTTGACTGCTGTCGAAGTTGCCGCTTCAGAAGCCGTTTGAGCAGCAAAAGGTGTTCCTTTTCTTGCACCTTTAAATCCAGCACTTCCCGCGGAAGCCCATGAGATTGTATTTCCTTTTGGATCAGTAATAGTTACAATTGTATTATTGAATGTTGAATTAATATGAACTACTCCAGCAACAATTTTTAATTTTGCTTTTTTTGCGTTTGATGTTTTAAGTTTGGCTAACATAAAGTTGTTTTTCTCATAAATTTATTTTTTCTTACCAGCTATTGTTTTTTTAGCACCTCGTCTTGTGCGTGCATTTGTACGCGTACGTTGACCACGCATTGGTAAATTTTCTCTGTGTCGTCTTCCACGAACACAATTAATTTCACTTAGCCTTTTTATATTTTGATTTACTTTTCTTTTAAGATCAGTTTCTACTAAGTATTCGGCTTCTAAAATTTCACGAATTTTACTAACATCTGAATCCTCTAAATCATTCGTTCGAATATTTGCATCAATATTTGCTTTTGCTAAAATATTTTGTGAACTAATAATTCCAATACCATAAATTTTTGTAAGAGCGTATTCGATTCTTTTACTTCTGGGTAAATCTGTACCTGCAATTCGTACCACAATAAGATTCCTTTATTTTTTTTATTAACCTTGTCTTTGTTTGTGTTTAGGATTTTTGCAAATAATACGTAGAACACCTTGACGGCGAATAATACGGCAGTCTTTGCACATTTTTTTAACTGATGGGCGAACTTTCATAAATTTAAATTTTAATTAAAGTTTAATAATTTTTTGAAATTAGCAATGTTTGAATTTGACGAGTTGTATCAACTGTAACACCTATTAAAATTAATAGTGAGGTTACTCCAAATCCATACGAACTTCTTGTATTTGGTATTGCTACTAGTATACCTAAAAATAGAGCACCTAACAATGATAATCGTGTTAATGTTTTTTTTAGGAATGAAGCAGTTTGCTTACCGGGTCGAATTCCAGGAATTGTTATCGCCATTTTATTTAAATCTTTAGCAATTTCATTAGGATTCAAAATTAAATTTGAATAAAATATACTGAAAACAACTATTAAGCAAAAATTAATTGTACCAAAGATTAAACCTACTATTCTTGGATCATCAAGTTTAATTGGTAAGTTTGTTCGACTCGCTAAATAATTTATTATAATTGTTAAAAAAGCCAAAAATGTCGAAGAAAAAATTATCGGCATTACGCCTCCCTGATTTATTCTTAAAGGGATATAGGATTTTGAAACTTGGTTAGCGTTTTGACTTTGTTGTGTAAATAATTGTTTGGCCGAAAGTAAAGGAATAATTTTAAATGCTTCCTGAACATATAAAATACCAATAATCAATGCCGTTAAACTTAAAAAATTTATTCCAATTGTGGTTAAATTTCCGTCTTGTGTTATTGTCTTTAATGTTCGTGGTAATGCAGACAAAATGTTTAGCGTTATAATAACAGAAGATCCATTTCCAATTCCCTTTTCTGTTATTAAGTCACTTAACCATAAAACTATCATTGCACCTGTTGTTAAAGCTAGGACAATTTCCCCACAAATATTTAAATTCCAAGTATATAAAATAGGGCGTAACGAAAGTGCAATTGATATACTTTCTAATATTGCTAAAAACAAAGTTAAAAACCTTGTATATTGCTTAATTTGACGTCTTCCTGCTTCACCCTCTTCTTTTTGTAGCCGTTCTAAACTAGGAACGGCGCTTGTTAAAAGTTGTATTAGAATTGATGCATTAATTGAAGGAATAATACCTAAACTAAATACACTTAGAATTAGTGTTTCATTATTAAAAAAGGTTTTTAATGATGGATTAGAGTTTAGGATATTTATTAAATATTCTTGATCTACATTTGGGACAGGAATGAAATTACCAAGTCGGATTAATGCTATTATTGCTAATGTATAAAGTATTTTTGGTATTAGATTATCGACTTTTTTTTCTTGCATGTAGAATTTTTATGAATAAAATTTTTCCAATGGTAAGGATCTTTCGTTCGCAACCATAGCTGGTGTTTTTAAACTTTCTAATGCACAAATTGTTGCACGAGCACTATTAAGAATATTATTCGGTCCAATTTGCTTCGCTAAAATATTTTTAATTCCTGCTAGTTCTAATACCGTACGAATTGAGCTACCGGCAATAACACCTGTTCCTTCTCTTGCAGGTTTGATTAGAGCTTGACATGCACCAAAGTTACCTATAGTCAAATGAGGGATACTATTTGTTTTTGTAATTGGAACAGTAATCACTTTACGACGTGCATCTGTTATACCTTTTGTTATTGCGTTAATAACATCATCTGCTTTTCCAACTCCAACACCAACTTGTCCAATTTCATTACCTACAACTACAACAGCACGGAAACTTAATTTTTTACCACCTTTACAAACTTTTGTTACTCGACTGATTTGAATTACACGTTCATTCCATCTCTCGCGATTTGAAGATTGTGCTTTGGTTCTTGATTTTCTTTTTGTTTTTTCTTTATTCTCTTGAGAATTTACCATAGTTTCTTGATTAGTTGATAAATTTTTGGAATCGAATCTAGTCTTTATTTACCAGATTTTCCAGCTTTGCGTAAAACAACCTCGTTTGTGTAACGAATTCCTTTCCCTTTATAGGGTTCTGGTGGTCGAACCGCACGAATTTGTGAAGCTAATAAACCAACAGCTGCTTTATCTGCCCCACTGATTGTGAGATTCGTATTTGTTTCTACTTTAACATCAATTTCTTGGGGAATTACAAATACAACTGGGTGGCTAAAACCGACACTTAATGTTAATTCTTTTCCTTGTACTTGTGCTCGATACCCAACACCAATCATTTGTAATTTTTTTTCAAATTTTGTTGAAACACCGATGACCATGTTATTAATTAGTGAACGAACTAAGCCATATTGTTGTCGAGCTAATCGATTTTCTTGTTTTTTTACGATGATTAATTTATCATCTTCCATATTAACGCCAATAAGTTCTGGAATCTCTCGATCAAGGCTTCCATTTGGGCCTTTAATTTCGATTTTTGTTCCATTTAATGTTACATTAACGTTTTTTGGTATACCTATTGGTAATTTTCCAATACGTGACATAATTTGTCCCTAATTTTTTTTACTAAATTTAATAAATTGTACATAAAATCTCACCACCAATATTTAATGCTTTTGCATTTATATTTGTCATTAGACCTTGTGAAGTTGAAATAATAGAAATTCCTAAATTTCCTAAAACTGAAGGCATATTTTTGGCTTTTGAATAAATTCTAAGCCCTGGTTTACTTACGCGTTCTAATTTTGTGATAATCGGTTTTCTTTCTTTTCCAATATATTTCAACGAAATAAGAATGGATTCTTGTACGTTTTCTGTTAAAAATTCAAAATCATGAATAAAGCCTTCTTCTTTCAAAATTTTAGAAATAGCTCGAGTTGATCTTGTTGCTGGAATTTGAACTAAATGATGCTTTGCATTATTAGCATTTCTTATTCGGGTTAACATATCCGAAATTGTATCATTGACCATAAAAATTTTTCCTTTGAATAAAAAACTTATTTACGAAATGGTAAACCCATTTTAGTTAATAAAGCTAAACCTTCTTTCGCATTTTTTGCTGAGGTTACAATTGTGACATTAAAACCTAACGTTTTATCTACACTTTCATATTCTATTTCTGGAAAGATTAATTGATCTAGAATACCAAAAGTATAGTTCCCATACTTATCGAATTTTTTCGGATCTAAACCTTGAAAATCACGAATTCGAGGTAATGCTAAATTGATTAATCGGTCTAGAAATGAATACATACGGTCACGACGTAGCGTTATAGTAACACCGAGTTCCATTTCTTCACGAAGTTTGAATCCGGCGATAGATTTTTTTGCTTTTGTAATAACTGGTTGTTGACCAGTTATTGAACGGAATTCATCAACACTTTTCTTTAATATTTTTGTGTTTTGAGCTGAAACCCCTAAACCTCGGTTTATTTGAATTTTTTCAATTTTTGGGATTTGGTGAATATTTTGGTATTCAAAAGTATCTTTTAAATAGGGAATTACATCTTTTGTGTATAATTCTTTAAATTTTTGAAGCATTTTTATTTTAACTGATTAATTTTTTCGTTTTTTTAAAAATTCGAACCTTTTTGCCATTTTCCACCTGGAATCCAATTTTTCCAGCAACGCCATTCTCATCACATAACATGATATTTGAGATGTCTAATGGGGCATCAAATTGAATTATTTTACCAACTTCGTCTTTTTTTGAAGGTTTTACATGTTTAATTTTTGTATTAATACCTTCAATAATCACTTTTCCTTTTTGGTGAAAAAGACTTTTAATTTGACCAGTCTGACCTTTATCTTTCCCTGAGATTACTTTGATAGTATCTCCAATTTTAAATTTTTTCATTTTTAAATTCCTTACAATACTTCAGGTGCGAGTGAAACTATTTTTGTAAAGTTTCGATCACGAATTTCCCGTGCAATAGGTCCAAATACACGTGTCCCACGTGGATTATTTTCTTTATTAATTATTACTGCTGCATTATCATCGAAACGAATACTCATTCCATCTTTTCGACGTAATGTATGGCTTGTTCTTACTACAACAGCGCGAACAACATCTGATTTTTTTACAGGCATGTTTGGGGTAGCTTCTTTTACAACACCAATTATAACATCACCAATACTGCCGTATTGTTTATTATTTCCAAGAATACGAATACACATAATTTTTTTTGCACCTGTGTTATCGGCTACAGTTAAGTATGTTTGAGGTTGAATCATGAGCCTTAGTTAGAAATTTTTCTTTTATTTAAAATTTGTTTTACTGCCCAACGTTTTTTACGACTTAGAGGGCGTGTCTCAGAAATCATTACGGTATCACCTAATACACATTCATTGTTTTCATCATGTGCCATGAAACGTTTCGTTTTCTTTAAGATTTTACCATAAATCGGATGGGCATATTTTTCTTCTACAATTAGAATAATTGTTTTGTCCATATTTGTACTTACAACTATTCCTGTTTTTTCCTTTGTTGCCATTTTTTACTTTAAGGTTCTAATTTACTTTGTTTTGTGAATTTTGTAAAGTAAGCAATTGTGCTAATAATCTTTTAGCATGTTTAAACTCATGTGGTTTAAATGCTTGTCGAGTTACTTTTTTTAATCTTAATTCAACAAGTAGCTGTGAAGTTTCTAAAATTTTCTTTTCTAAATCTTCTGAAGCTAATTGTTCATTTTTTAAAAATGCCATTTTAGTTTTATGCTTGTTTTGTTATAAATTTTGTTTTTACCGGTAATTTATATGAAGCTAATTTCATTGCTTTTTGGGCTAATTCTAATGGCACTCCACCTAACTCAAACAAAATATTACCTGGTTTTATTACAGCAACCCAATAATCCACGGCTCCTTTACCTGATCCCATACGTGATTCTGCTGCACGTGCTGTTACAGGTTTGTCAGGAAAAATTGTAATCCATAGTTTTCCACCACGCTTTATTGAACGTGTAATTGTTCGTCGTGTTGCTTCAATTTGACGTGATGTAATCCATCCTGGTTCTTGAGATTGTAAAGCATATTCACCAAATGAAATTTTATTATTTCGATAAGCTTTACCTTTCATGCGTCCACGATGTTGTTTTCTAAATTTTGTTCTCTTTGGACTAAGCATAATTTTTTTCTTTTATATTGATTCAATTATTTCACCTTTAAATAACCATACCTTAATTCCAAGCACACCATAAATGGTATTTGCTCGTTTTTCTGCATAGTCAATATCTGCGCGTAAAGTTTGTAACGGTACACGTCCTTCTCTAATCCACTCAGTTCGAGCCATTTCTGCTCCGTTCAAACGTCCAGCAACTTGAACTTTAATTCCTTGAACTTTTGCCGCTTGTGCTCTTCCAATTCCTTTACGTACAGCACGTCTAAAAGCAACACGTTTTTCTAATTGTTCAACAATAAAATCACCAATTAGTTCTGCTTCTGCATCAGGATTTTTAATTTCAACGATATTTACAATAATATTAACATCACCATGAACAACGTTTTTTAATTCTTTATAGATATTTTTTAGTTCATTTCCTGCACTTCCAACTAAAATACCTGGACGGCCGCTATGAACAGTAACTTCTATTTTGTTTCCATTATTATTACGTTTAATTTCAATCTTTGCAATACCAGCGTCTTTACTTCTTGTCTTTAAACATGCTCGAATCGCGTTATCTTCCTCAATTAATTTAGGATAATTTTGGAATTCTGCAAACCAAACCGAGCGATGCTTTTGTGTTGTGGTTAATCTAAATCCAAGCGGATGTACTTTCTGACCCAAAACTCAAATCCTTTTTTTTCTCAATAAGTTATTAAATATCTTGTGCAACTGTTATTGTGATATGGCAAGTTGGCTTTCTAATTCCAAAACCTTGACCTTGTGCTCTTGGACGAAAACGTCGGAAAACTGGTCCTTGATCAGCAAAGGCTTCACTTATTATTAAATTTTCTTTTTTTAAATTTAAGTTGTGTTCTGCATTCGCAGCGGCTGAATAAATCACTTGCCAAACTGGACCACATGCTCTATAAGGCATGAATTCAAGTAGCATTAGTGCTTCTTTATATGTTTTGCCTCGAATTTGATTTAAAACACGACGCACTTTGCGGGGTGACATACGAATATATCGGCCAACTGCTTTTGCTTCGATTTGATTACTATTAATTTCAGTCATAAAAATTTTTAAATTTTATTTTAACGGCGTGCTTTTTTATCGCTTTTTATATGTGAACGAAACGTTCTGGTAGGTGCAAACTCTCCAAGTTTATGACCAACGATTTGGTCCGATATAAAAATTGGAACATGTTGTTTTCCATTATATACGGCAATTGTATGACCTACCATTGATGGTAGAATAGTAGATGCACGTGACCAGGTTTTAATAACAGATTTTTTTCCTGTTTCATTCATTTCATTGATCTTCTTTAAAAGATGATACGCAACAAAAGGTCCTTTACGAAGTGATCGTCCCATATATGTTTATTTTCTTCTTCTAATAATATAATTGTCACTTGATTTATTATTTTTTCGTGTTTTAACACCAAGTGCTGGTTTACCCCACGGTGTAATTGGTCGTTTACGTCCAATTGGTGAACGTCCTTCACCACCACCATGAGCATGATCGCATGGGTTCATTACAACACCCCTTACCGTTGGCTTAATTCCTAACCATCTTGTTCGCCCAGCTTTTCCGATTGTCATGTTATTAAAGTCGCCATTTCCAATAACTCCAATTGTAGCGAAGCATTCTTTCCTTACAAGACGAATTTCTTTTGACGGTAATCGCAATGTTACGTAATTACCTTCTTTTGCAAGTATTTTAGCACTTGTTCCAGCTGCCCGAACAATTTGCCCTCCACGTTTTGGTGTTAACTCAATATTATGGACATCAAGACCTAATGGGATATCCTCTAAAGCTAAACTGTTACCAATTTGAATCTCTGCATCAGCACCTGATGAAACAAAGTCATTTACCTTTAAATTTTGCGGATACAAAATATATCGTTTTTCGCCATCTTCATAATGAATTAAAGCAATACGTGCGTTTCGGTTTGGGTCATACTCAATACTGGCAACTTTACCTAGTATATCGTATTTGTTTCGCTTAAAATCAATTAGACGATAAAGCTTTTTATGTCCACCACCTCGATGTCGAATTGTTATTCGTCCTTGATTGTTACGTCCTTTCACACGATGATTGACTCGAATTAGTGTTTTTTCGGGTTTACTTTTCGTAATTTCATTAAATGTAGACACACCACGATTTCTCGTTCCTGGTGTCATAGGTTTAAAAATACGGATCGCCATAGAATTTTTTTTCAGCTATTGTTATTTATATATCGTTATATATCAGGAAATAAATTAATGCTATCTCCTGCTTTTAATGTTACGATTGCTTTTTTATATTGTGGTCTATAACCAGAAAAGCGTCCGACTGTACGTTTTTTACGAGGGCTACGTAATGTATTTACATTTATAACGTTAACATCAAAAACATATTCAACAATTTTTTTTATTGTGAATTTGTTTGCGCGTTTATCAACCATGAATGTATATTTGTTGCCTTGAATTAAACGTGTAGTTTTATCGCTTATTACTGGGTATTTAATAAGACCAAGCATTCGATGTAAACTTTCAGTTTCAAAATCTTTAGTTTTTGTCACAATACGTCTCCTTGATCACCTGAAATGATAATTCATCAATTATAATTTGGTTTGCTTTTGCAATTTCGTTCACGTTTAATTGATTTGCTAAAATATAATTGAAATTTTTTAAATTGCGTAATGACAATTGTAAATTTTTATTTGGTTTTGATGAGATAACTAATGTTTTCTGATTCTCACTTAATGTAAGTTTATCCGAAAGTGTTCTTAATAAATCAGAAGTTTTTGCTTCATCAAATTTAAATTCTTTAACAACTTTTATTTGCTCGTTACGGTTATACAACAATGTTCTTAGTGCAAGTTGTTTTTCTTTTTTATTTATTTTTTTATTAATTAGTTTGGGTTTAGGACCAAAAGTAACACCACCTCCTCTCCAAAGAGGAGATCTAGTTGATCCGGCACGTGCACGCCCAGTTCCTTTTTGCTTCCAAGGCTTTCTCCCACCACCTCGAACTTCACTTCTTGTTTTTGTTGAACTTGTAGCTTGGGCACGATTTGTCGTAGCTGTTCTTATAGCGCGGTGAACTACGTATTTAGCTTTGTCACTAACATCTAATGAAAAGCTTCCTTGTGTGATACTGTCATTAGACTGTGCAGTATCCACTATACTATACTCAAATGTTTTAATAACCATTGATGCGATGCTGCTTTAAATTTATAAATTTTTTATTTATCGGCGGTTTGTTGTTCGAACACTTAGAAGATTGCCTGGTTTACCAGGTACAGCGCCTTTTACAATTAATAAATTTTCTTGTATATCAATTTTAATGATTTTTAAATTTGAAATTGTAACGTTTTGGTTTCCTAATCTTCCTCCCATTTTTTTCCCAGGAAAAACACGTCCCGGTGTTGTTCCCATACCGATAGATCCTGGTTCACGATGATTCTTTGAACCATGTGCCATTGGACCTCGTCCATAGTTATGGCGTTTCATGTTTCCTGCGAAACCTTTACCAATTGATTTACCGGTTACATCTACGAATTCGCCTTCATTAAAGTTATTTACATCAATGATTTGTCCGACTTCGAATGTATGGTTTTCTGGAACTCGGTATTCCTTTAAATATTTAAAAGGTGCCGCATTTGTTTTTTCTAAATGCCCTAATTCTGGTTTAGTTAGCTTTCTTTTTGCTACTGGTTGATAACCGATTTGAATGGCTGTATAGCCATGTGTAGCAACGGATTTTATTTGTGTTATACTACAAGGCCCAATTTTAATTACCGTAACGGGATTTGCATCACCTGTTTCCGTAAAAATTTGAGTCATACCTACTTTGTTTCCTAGTATACCTACCACGAAAGATTCTCCCTTTCTTTAATTTTGAAATTTAATTTTGTGTTGTTTATTGCAAATTCTTAGCATTATTATAAATATGTCTATTTACGTGTCCTTATTCTAGTTAAATTTTCTTAATTTGTCTAGTTTTTGGTTCATTTTATTTAGTGCTAGATATGAAATAAAATAATACACATAGTTGTCGATGCGTAGATATCAATCTATGGGGTACAAATTAAGTTGGGTTAATCTAAATAGATAACTTTTGATTTTTTTTAAATTTAAATTTTAGATCTTGACATTTTTATATTCCGTCTAGTATATTAAAACTCGTAGGAATTAATAAGTTTTCGGA